AACTATAAAATTAAAATAATAATTATTTGCATAATATGCAGTATATATATTTATGAGTATTTTACTCTATAATATATAATAAAAAAAAATACATATATATTTTATATAAATTATATTAATTTATATACGTATTAACAATCTAATTAAATTTATAAATAAAACTATGAGAATATTAAAAAGTCATCCTTTTTTAAAGTTGCTTAACGCATACTTAATAGATCATTCACAACCTAGTAATATAAGCTACTTATGAAACTTCGGTTCATTATTAGGATTATGTTTAGGAATACAAATAATAACAGGTATAACATTAGCAATGCATTATAACCCTAGTGTAGCAGAAGCCTTCAATTCTGTAGAACATATTATGCGTGATGTTAATAACGGTTGATTAGTTCGTTACTTACACAGTAATACAGCATCAGCTTTCTTCTTCTTAGTATACTTACACATAGGTAGAGGATTATACTATGGATCATACAGAGCACCTAGAACATTAGCATGAGTATTAGGAGCAATAATCTTAATTCTTATGATGGGTACAGGTTTCCTGGGTTACTTAAATATAGCCCAAAATGACTATAAAACTAAAACAATTACAACTTTAAATAATAAAAGATACTTTTCAACTTCTCGCGATACAGATAGAGTATATGATTTCTTAAAGTCTAAAAACCTTAAGCCTGTCTTTACTTACGACAATTTACACGAAGATTCAGTACGTAAAAGTATAGCTAAAGATACTAAAGGGCTTAGTGGTATTTATATGATATTGAATAAAGAAACTCTAAGTTATTATATAGGATCTGCTTCTACAGGAAGAATAAATTCTAGATTTACAAATCATTTAATATATTTAACTGGAAGTAAAGTGGTTAAAAATTCAGTTAAAAAATATGGCTTACATAATTTTGCTTTCATAATATTAGAGTTATTTCCTGAAATTGTTAATCAAGAGAATAATAAGAAATTGTTGAACTTAGAAGATTTTTATCTAAAGTCTCTTTTACCTGATTACAATATATTAACAGAGGCTGGTTCTAGCTTTGGTTATAAACATACAGAAATAACTAGAATTAAAATGAAATCTAATTATAGTGAAGCTCGTAGAGAACTAATAGGAAGTTTAAATAAAGGTAAATCTTTCTCTAATCCCCCCCGGGGATACGAAACTATAGAAGCTATGAGAGAATCAGCTTTAAATAGAGAAGAAGTAAACTACACAAAACAAGGTATTTTAAATATGAAAAATAAATCTAAATCTGTTATCGTAAAAGCGTTAAATAACACTGTTTATGGTGAATTTAATAGTATAGTTGAAACAGCAGAGGCTTTAAATTGTTCTATTAAAACTATCCAGAGAGCGTTGAAAACTCCAAGTAAATTATTAAAAGGACGTTGAATTGTTGATTATAAAGAATAACCTTATAATTAATATTATAGTTATAGTCCTCTTAGTAATAAACTCTATGTAATTTATGGAAAAAAATAGAGTTTAAAAGAGAATAACCTGACAAGGTTATTGAAGAAATAAATTATTTCTTTGGCAATACTAGTGAAAACGATCAAAGTATACTATATCTTTAGTATAAGAGATCGTCGGTTCTCCATAGGATCGCTACAGACTGGGTCACTAGTGGGTGGCTGAAATGCTGCTTAATGCACAGTCGAAACTTTTTATCTTTAAGGTAGAGATAAATATGATAGCCGAACTATAAAGATATCATAGCTTTTAAATTAAAAGTAAGTTTGTATGTATTACCTTACGGACAAATGTCATTATGAGGTGCTACAGTTATTACTAACTTAATAAGTGCTATACCATGAATAGGACAAGATATAGTTGAGTCAACAAAAATTACAATATTTGGTGCGTTTAGTTTAGGTTTATTTTCTATATTACCAACTATAGGTAATATACACGGTAATGCTTTGAAGAAAGTAAAAAGTATAACAAGTAAAGAAGATTATATGTCTATACCTCCATCTTTTTTAGCTTTTCTAGTAGGATTAATAGATGGAGATGGTTATATTCAAATAACCAAAACGTCTAAAGGCTTTATAACTATGAAATTGAGCATATCTTTACATTTAGATGATATATCTACATTAGAATATATTAACTCTATTTTGAAATTAGGAAAAATAAACGTTTATAAAGACTTAAAAAGTCCTACTTGTAAACTTATAATAAATAAGACTGAATTACAAGAAATTTTATTTCCTCTATTAATTTATAACAATATTTTCTTTTTAACAGAAACTAGAGTTAACCAATTCAATTTAGCTATGTATATATTAAAGAATGATATTAGAATATATGATGAAATAAATAAAAATAATGTTAAAGATATATTCAAATTACCAAGTAATTCATTTGATTATACATTATTACCTTTCTTTAAAAATTGAATTGTAGGATTTACATGTTCAGGTTTATATCCCGGTGTTGTAGAATTTAGTAACAAAAATCCTCTTACATATAAACGAGTAAAAAAAGATTTCAAAAAGCTATGTTCTAATAGAGATAGTTATAATTATCTTAAAAGAATATTTAAAGGACAAGAAAAAAGCGCCAGGTATTATACTGTAAAGGTAGCTAAACCGGTTAATACCTATCTTGTAATTTGAGGTACTAATTTATGTTCTACAGCCGGAACAGGGCGTTTAACGAAGATAGTTAAACATATGATAGTATTACCTATTTATGTAAAAAGTGTGATAGTTGGAATACTTCTATCTGATGGTAACTTGTCTTCATCTAAACCTTATGAAAATCCACATTTAACTTTTAAACAAAGTTTAAATAATTCTAAATACGTTTTATTTGTTTATTCTATACTAGCTCATTATTGTAACGTATACCCTAGTATGGTCAAAAGTATTCGAAAAGATAAAGTAAGTTATGCTTTGTATTTTCGTACTAGAGGCTTACCTTGTTTTAATGAATTAAGATCTTTATTTTATATAGAAAAAGAAAAAAGAATTCCTGAAGATATATATAATATTTTAAATCCTGTCGCTTTAGCTCATTTAATTATGGGTGATGGGTCAGCGAACAAATACGGTTTAATTCTTTGTACGGATTCTTATAGAATAATAGACGTAGTTCGTTTAATGAATGTTTTAAAGATTAGATATAATATAGATTGTACACTACGTTACCATACCCCTACTCAGCCAAGAATATATATTAGAGAACGTTCTATGCCTATATTACGTGAGTTAGTTAAACCTTATATGGTTGAATCTATGTTATATAAAATAAAAAATGATTAAAAGTAATAATGATGGTTGTTTTCAATTAAAACAAAGAATGCATACTAATTTGTTCGAAGCTTTTAAATTAATATTTGAAACAAATAGAAAAATAGATAGAACGAATAACTATAATCAATTTGGTGTAAGTTCAAAAGCAGATATACAAAAAGTGATAAATTTCTTTTCTTTTAAAGGTTTACATCCTTTAATAGGATTAAAGTATATCCAATATATAAAATGACTAAATAATCTAAAAACTACTCTACGTTATAATAAGTTAAACTATCCAATATTGTAATATGGGCTCCTTAAAAATAATTCTATTTTTTAGAGGCAAATGGGGAAAATTACAAGGACATTTAATAAAATCACCTCCGATTATTAAATTATTTGTAGCGGTTCTTGGTTTGGTTTAAATATAATGAATCAAGAACGTTCAACGACTAATAAGTGAGTTAAACCAACAATAAGCTTAACACGATAACCCCAAGATTTAATGAATTTAAATCTAAGATATAGTCTAAATATGTTTGAAAAAACATAAAGTATAAATTAAAAATTATATAAAAATACATTGTCATATGAGGAGGTTTATAAACAACAGATGGACCACAATATAGTGATATATTGTTAAAAATCCTGCTTAATGCTGGAAAATCTTTATTAATTTACGTTACACTATTTATCATAAAATATATAAAAGACAATCAGCAGGGGTACAAAGTATATTTACTTTATAGGCCTCTCAGAGACTAGACGCAGGAGATCTTATATACTTACTTTTTTAACTTAAAAGTTAAACATTTAAATAACCAATTCTTAAAAATAGTTAAGTTAAAAAGATCAAGATATAGTCCGATCAATAAAGAAATTTATTGAATTAGTTCACATATTTATATTTAATTTATTTTTGTACGAAGTACAAAGTGCGAACCGAGCGAAGCAGCAAATTTGCTGCTTAAAATTATAGTATAAAACACTTAATCTTGTATATTTAAGATTAAAGTATTTTTATACTCATTACAATGAATATATTACATAATATATTTTTGTATAATAAAATATTATTTTATTATGCAAGTATTTAGCTTTTTAAAGATATATATCTAAAAATTTGATATTGTTATTATGATATTCAATTTAAACAATATTTCTTATTACATTTCTCCATTTGCTTTTTTCTTTTTACTAACTTTTTTAGTTTGTTTTGTGAGATTGCATTGTAATTTAGGTCCTTTATTTATTTATAGATTTACGGTAACACCTATTTGAGCTCTGAATATTATATTTTTTATTAGTATTCTTTTTATTTTTCATTTAATATGTGATTCTTCTTTTTCAGAGGATTTGGTTTACCATATAGGAGATAAAGAGAATACCAATATTAATATAGGAGAAAATGCTACTGTAAAGATTAATGATGGAAAGGTTAGTCTTTCTGTCAATAATGTGGGAAAAGTAGCCGCGGCTATCTCTGCAGCTGGTGGTGCTAGTGCGGGTATTCAAGTAGCTAAATATGTAGCAGGTCCTCCTGCAGTAAAAATAGCAGCAGGTGTTGCTACTGCAGGTTTAGTACAAGTAACTACGGCTGTTATGAATACAGTTATAAATTCAGAAGGTAAGGACGGTCCAGTTAAATTAGTAGCTAATTTAGTAGGTGAAAACGAATATCCTCTAAATTTATTGGTTCATATGAATACTTCTGTTATTTGTGGTCTAATATTTTTATATATTATTTTAAATATCTATATAAGTAAATATATAATTAATAAAGACATTGTTAAATATCTGCCTGTTTCATTACAAAACTATAAAATAGTTAAGTTTTTTGTTTTATGATTAGATAAATACCTGAATCTATGAAGTAAAAATAGCAATTATTTTTTAGGATTTTGTTATTTTATGTTATCATATAGTATAATTATGTGTAAATTTATCTTGTATATAATATTGTTAAATAAAAGTGTAACACTTAATGATTATCCTTTAAATTTATTGTTTGAGATTAATGGTTTGATTATTTGTGCTCTGGCATTTTTATATATTATTTTAAATATCTATATAAGTAAGTATATAATTAGTAAAAATTTAGTGAAATATATACCAGTTTCAATACAAAATTATAAGATAGGTAAATTATTTGTTTTTTGACTAAATAAATACTTAAATTTGTGAAGTCAAAGTAGTAATTATATATTAGGATTTTGTTATTTTATGTTATTCTTTTGTATTATTATATGCAAGTTAGGTTTATATTTAATATTATCTGCCTAATTAAAAGTGCTTTTATACTATGACGTATTTATATAAAATATATATGAAAATTATTCAATAAGTGTAATATAAAATATGTGAACTAGTAACACAAATGCTCTGTTAATAATGCTACATTAAACAGATTCTTCGCATTACACTTTGTTTTACCTTTCGTATTAGCTGCATTAGCCTTAATGCACTTAATAGCTGTACACGAATCAGCTGGAGCAAGTAACCCATTAGGGGTACCTGGATACTACGATAGAGTGCCTTTCGCACCATACTTCTTATTCAAAGATTTAATAACAATATTTATTTTCTTCTTCGTATTAAGTATGTTCGTATTCTTCATGCCTAATGTATTAGGAGATAGTGAAAACTATGTTGTAGCTAACCCTATGCAAACACCTGCCGCAATAGTACCTGAATGATAAAGAATAATAAATGTCATTCTAAAATCTCGAGAATTGCTGGAAAACCCTATGATTGTAGGACAATCAGCAGGGAAACTTTTAAATAAAAGAACCTTCAGAGACTATGCACGAGACAATTTTATTAGTTGAAGATATAGTCCGACCATAGTATAAATACTATGAATTAACATAATATTTATTGATTTAATTCTTATATTATTATTTTTCTTATCTGGTCATATACTTTTTGCAGCGCGTACTACAAAAGGTATACCTCGGTTATCCTCAAGTCAAAGAGCTTCAATAGTATTACCAGAAGAAGTTAAAGAAATATTAATAGGAATATTATTAGGAGATGCTCACATAGTTAAAAGATCTTTAACTGGTAACTCTAGATTAGTATATAGTCAAACTGCCATAAAACATAAAGAATATTTTGATTATGTTTTTAATTTCTTTTTTGTCTTTTGTGCGGAAAATTATATACCTCAACATAGATTAATAGTAGATAAAAAAACTCAAACTACTTATCATGCTATATCTTTTACAACTATGCAATTACCTTGTTTTAATGAATATAGAAAATTGTTTTACGATTTAAATAAAAAGAAAATTGTTCCAGATAATATCAAAGAATTGTTAACTCCTAGTGGATTAGCTTTTTGAATTATGGATGATGGAAGTAAACAAGGTAATGGTTTACACATTAGCGTCTACGGTTTTACTGCTAGAGACGTAGATAAACTAATGCTAGCTTTACAAGAGAAATTTCATCTTAAATGTTCTATACATTATAATAAGGATAATAAACCCCGTATTTATATATTTAAAGAATCTATGGAAACTTTAATATCTTTAGTAAAACCTTATTTTATTAAAGAAATGTTATATAAATTAGGTTTATAGAGTACCTTAAAATCAAGTAAGTAAACGATTTATTACCATTCTATGCTATATTAAGATCTATACCTAATAAATTATTAGGAGTTATAGCTATGTTTGCTGCATTAGTAGCAATATTAGCATTACCTTACACAGATCTAGGTAGAACTAAAGGTTTACAATTTAGACCTTTAAGTAAAATATTATTCTACATATTTGTAGCTAATTTCTTAATACTACAACAATTAGGTGCAAAACACGTTGAAACTCCATTCATAGAATTTGGACAAATAAGTACAGCATTATACTTTGCTCACTTCTTCATATTAGTACCAGTTGTTAGTGTAATAGAAAATACATTGATAGACTTATATCAAATAAATAACAAGTCAAGATAATAGATCTATTAGTGATATAAACACTAATTTGTTAAATATATAATATTTATACAATTTTATAGTAATATTTACTATAAAAAGATTATGCTGTAAACGGATTTACACTGTGATTGCAAATCATTAGTTCGAGGTTCAATTCCTCCATAATCTTATTTTCGCATAGTCTAGTATTACTATACAAGTTAAAACTAGATTAATAAGCGATAAAACTTAATTATAAAAATCTTTATTAATACTTATATTATTAAATAATTTACTATATTTAGAATATAGAATATATAAATCTTATCTGTAGCTTGCCTTAGCTACTACTTAAATTAAGCTGTTAGCTTATAAGTTTTATATAAAGTCAATTTAATCAACTATTTAATTAAAAGTATTAAGACGGAGTATAATATAATTTTATTATTTAATAAAGGTCAAATAATTTTATTGAATCTAAAATTATACAAAAATTTAGATAGAACTTATTCGTTCATCCAATTATTAACAATTAATAATATCATATCTAAAAACTATACTCTATTGCTTCGCAATTTTGAAATTAGAAGGTACCACAAACCTAAAATTAAGATCTGAAATATCAATGGGTATGGAAAGATGATTTAATTCAACTAACGCTAAAGATATAGGAACGTGCGCGACACGAGCTTTATGCTGTGTTTTGTTTGTAATCTGGTATGCAAACTTAGACATCACAAGCACAATATTAGTATATATTGTATGTCTACTCTACAGCATCGGCGTACAACTAGCTAATAACTACTGTACTGCTATAGCAGATGTTGAATGTAGTATGAGGAATTGACTGCCCTTTTCCAATCACACTATTAAGAGTTTCCGGCATGGTTACGATAAGAAACTTGATACATACAGATCGGCATGAGTCGGCCCTTACGCCATAAGCAGAATATCTCGGCGTATGATCAGTAATTTAAAAGCTAGCAGTAGATGTTCCGATACTCATAGTTGCTTGGAAACTGAAGGTCACTCCAGTGAGGAGAGTAACAAAGTTACATGTGTGCAAGAACCTAAACCGGTCAAGACCATCCTATCCAATTTGGAGAAGAAAAATGACACTCGTAAAGAACTGTTGGATCCAAACGCCTCTACATGTAAGCGTGGACGGAGCCCCCATAGTAGTGAGGAGGTAATTACTCCTAATTCCCAAGCGAAGGGGGGTAGTGTAAAATCTCCAGCCCTGGCACAAGGGTCTCGTAGTAAGGTTTCCAACCTGAGTCTACGTACGTTTGTGATTTCACAGCTGGAACGTTATAAAGATACAAATGGAAAATATAATGCACTTATCAGAATACTAGCTGATGCTGGTTTCTTACAAGTGTGTTATCTGTTAATTAAGGGAAAACCTGGAAACATGAGTAAAGGTATGACAAAAGATACTTTAGATGGTATCTCTCTCGAGTGATTTAATTCCATAGCTTCGGACCTAAAAACGGGTAAATTTAAATTCACTCCAGCACGTCGGGTGATGATACCTAAGCCGGGTAGAAAAGGAGAAAGACCTTTGGGTGTAGGATCTCCTAGAGAAAAAATTGTGCAAAAGGGTCTTCAGATCATTTTAGAGGCTATATACGAACCTACGTTCCTAGATAACTCACACGGTTTCAGACCAGATAGATCTACCCATAGTGCTCTTAAGCCTCTTCATTTGAGGGCTCACCATCATTCATGAGTTATCCAAGGGGATATATCTAAATGTTTTGATAAGATACCACACGAAGTTATAATGAAGATACTTCAAGATAAGATAGTGTGTACTCGTACGCTAGACCTTGTAAAAAAGGCTCTAGTGGTGGGGTATTTAGATCCTAAAACTAAAAGAATAACGAAGTCTGATATAGGAACGCCCCAAGGAAGTGTGCTGAGTCCCCTATTGGCTAATATCGTGCTACACGAGTTAGACAAATATCTGGTTAAAGAATTAATGCCTCAATATCATAGAGGTAATAGAAGACGTACAAATCCTGTATACAATCAATTCACTCACATCAGACACACTAAAAGTGGAACAACTCTAGCCGAAAGAGCCGAAGCACTTAAGATGATGACGTTAACTCCAAGAATGGATCCTAATGATCCTAATTTTCGGAGATCTATGTATATAAGATATGCAGATGATTTTGTCTACCTATTTGAAGGGCCAATCGCGGAAGCTAAAATCATAAAAGAGAAGATAAAACAGGCTCTTCATAAGTTGACTGGTCTTGAACTTAACGAAGAGAAAACCCTGATCACTCATTTAATGGAGGGATTCAGTTTTCTTGGAGCTAACATAAAAGGTTTAAGACACGTTGGATACACAATGAAGTCTACTACTCCTTTAGGTAGTAAGATACGTATGAGAGCAAATGTTAGAGCTCGAATAAATATGCCTACAAAGAATTTATTTGAAAAATTGATCCAAAACGGTTTCGCTCGTCGAAATAGTCTAGGTACAATATTAGCTAAACCAGTAACTAAATTGGTTAATCTAGACCACTCTACTATAATTCAATTCTATAATTCTAAGATTTACGGATTACTTAACTATTATACCTTTGCGGCAAATAGAATAGAAACCCAAAACCTTATTTGGATTCTTAGATTGTCCCTGGCTAAGACTTTAGCTAGAAAATTTAAGTTGAGATCAGCTAGACAGGCGTTCAAGAGATTCGGCCCTTATCTAAAGGACCCTGGGACGGATTTAGAAATTAAAGTACCCAAATCCCTTCCCACTATACATAAGTATAATGTAAAAGAAACTCTGACCGAGCCTGATAAAATATTGGATCAATCATGATACGGTAGATTAACTCAGACTAATCTTTTCAAATCATGTGTCTTATGTGGTAGTACTACCGACGTAGAAATGCACCACTTGAGAAAAGTTAAAGACGTTAGAGCCAAAATCGCGAACAAAAATTCGAATTTTGGACAATGAATTGGTGCTACTTTAAGAAAACAAATCCCACTATGTCAATATCACCACTCCCTGTATCATAAAGGTAAGCTTCTAAGTTATGAACTAACCGAGATAGCTAAATATAATGAAAATTTGAACCCCATTGTAACGGGTAAGAAAAAGTAATTTATGTTTATTAACACATTTGTTTAAATCCTTTTAACATTTGAATTTTACATGGCGAGCCGTATGATGGGAAACTATCACGTACGGTTCTGAGGGCAGTTCATTTCTATGGCTGACCCCTACATTATATCTAATATTTGCTTTATTCTCAGGATTATTAGGTACTGCATTTTCAGTATTAATAAGATTAGAATTAAGTGGACCAGGAGTTCAATTCATATCAAATAACCAATTATATAATAGTATCGTTACAGCTCACGCTTTATTAATGAGTGCGCCGTTGTGTCTTGAAATGTGGTTGATCCAAATAGGATTCACAAACAAAAGTGGTTGTGTAAAGAACTATCAGGCTGGTGAAATCAAACTTCACGAGGAAACTCAAACAGTTAAGCTGATAGGAAAGGGAATAAACGGAAGAGATGCTCATTTTCTAGGATTTATACCTGATCTAAGCTGTGCAACGTTTAGGATAACAAACTTGATTATACGTAATATCCTTCACAAAAGGAACTTTGCCAAATGAGCAGATAGGGCAAATGCATTATTCAATCTAATTTTATCATTAGTTTTAGATCCACTTTCGAAGAATAATGGGATAACTCGCAAAGAGAGAAAAAATTACGCAAGAAACCTAGCACAGAGTACCGCTTCAAGGAACTACGGGATCACCTACGGGAACCCTAGGAATATGGCTCCTAAGAACCAGAAAAGACTGGGACCCAGATTGGGTGGTGACGGAGTCGTCATATTAGGATTCAGCTACGATATCTGAAGGACGACAGTCTCAAATTTACAAATGAGAACATTAACATCAAAAGCCGGCAGAAATGTGATACGTGGCAGCGATATTAATAATACATTTGAATCTGCGGAAGTTAACATAAAAGCAATAAGCAATCTGAAAAATTTAGTAGCAGCTTACGAATTGATAAAAAGTAATCCAGGTAATATGACAAAAGGGGTTAATGAATTGACCCTAGACGGAATAGACCTAACTTACTTTAATAACGTCCAATCAAAGTTAAAGGCAGGTAAATATAAATTTAACCCAGCAAGAAGAATTCAAATCCCAAAACCTGGGAAGAATGAACTTAGACCTTTAACAATAGCGTCACCTAGAGAAAAAATAGTACAAAAAGCAATCCTGTTAGTCATGGAAAGATTATACGAAAATAAATTCTTAGAAACTTCGCATGGATTTAGACCTGGAAGAGGAACACACACGGCAATGAAACAATTAGATGCTACTTTTCAAAGTGCACAATTTATAATTGAAGCGGATTTCTCTAAAGCATTTGATACAATTCAGCATGAAGCCCTAATGGAAATCATAAAGGAAGAAATAAAATGTGAGAAAACTTTAGCCCTTATCAAAAGTGGACTAAAAGCAGGATACATAGAATTTGGAGAACTCCATAATAATCTAGCTATGGGTACACTCCAAGGGTCTATTTTGAGTCCTTTACTATGTAATATATTCCTACATAAAATGGATAAATACATAGAAGAGCTTAAAAAAGAATACCATAAAGGTGATAAAAGACCTAGAAGTAAAGAGAACATGAAACTTCAAAATCTTGCTAAATACTGAAGAAGAAAAGGATATGATAAAAAAAGACCTCTCGAATTTAAACTAATAATTCAGAAATTACTGAAAACACCTAGTATAAAAAGGGACGAATCTTTTATCAGAATAAATTACGTAAGATACGCCGATGATTTTGTGATAGGTGTTGAAGGAAGCTACAAAATAGCGAAAGAAATCCTACTAAAATTGGAAACCTTCGTAAAAAACGAACTGAAATTAAAATTCAACCCAAATAAAACCTCCATATCCAAATTTACAGAGAGCCCTTTTAAATTCTTAGGTTACAGTGTCCGTGCGCCACTAATGAAAAGAGGAGTAAAACCTATTGAAAATGTGATAATAAATGGAAAAACTGTGATAAGAAGAAAAAAAGTAAGAATCAATATAGAAATGGATACAATAAAAGTTTTAAGTAAGCTGGAGAATAATGGATTTATTCGTAAAAGAACATCACACACAACACATAAAAAATTGGAATACAGAGGGACTTTTAAAGGAAATTTAATCAATTTAGATCACCCAGACATCCTAAAGTATTACAATTCTGTTGTGAGAGGAATTCAAAATTACTATAGTTTCTCTAGAAATAGATCGGACATTGCTAGAGTAGGATGGCTCCTAAAAGAATCATGCGCTCTAACACTAGCAAGGAAATTTAAACTAAAAACTATGGCAAAAGTCTTTGAAAAGTTCAAAAAGGACTTAGGATACGATATAGAAAAAAATAAAAGGATATCTTTTTCAGATATATCTTACTCCAAATCTAAAAACATAGCTAAGGTAATCAATCAAGACCCTATAAAAAATATAGAAACAGTTTGAAATGCTAAGTTTACAAAATCTAGACTATCAAATCCTTGTGTTATATGTGGAAGTACTACAAATGTAGAGATGCACCACGTAAGACAAATCAAAGATATGAAAAATCCTAATAGTAAACTAGACTTCTTTACTAGACAGATGGCAGCGATCAATAGAAAACAAGTACCATTATGTAAAGATCACCACATCAGATTACATAATAACACATGAACCGACGAAGAGAGGACAAAATTCAATTACGAAGCAAAGAAAAAGATGGCGCAAAAAGTTAACAAACCAGATGATCGGAATGATTAAATTTGAGATGGAGAGCTGTATGATTGGAGACAATCACGTACAGTTCGGAGGGCGGCGGAAGACGTAAGTCAATTAGGCCGACCCTACTATTCTTCATGGTCGACAAATGAAGACTATTTAATCTTAATTTTCATAGCAAAAAAGCTACTAATTTCTCAATACGTAATAACCAAAACAATATAATTACTATTACAAATAGTAATAAACCTGCTTCTAATTCCTATCCCATAGGGATAAGTGGAAGCTATAAAAACAACGATGAATATGAAATACCTAAATATACTAAAGTATATATAGAGAACCCTTTTTCTAATAGAAATCTTATTTTAAAAGTAGCAAAGAACCAAAAAGGTGTTTATATATGAGAAAGTAATGAACATGCTTATGTAGGTCATTCTATTAATCTATACAATAGAATAAGTTCTTATTTTATGTCTTCTATTCTTAAAACTAAAGCACGTAGAGTTCTACGTTATTTTAATAAACACGGGTTTCAAGATACAAATCTAACTATATATATAATGAATGAAAATTCTAGTTTACAAGAAGTTGTAAGATTAGAACAACAATTTATTGATACTTTAAATCCAAGTTTAAATGTAGACTTAATAGCAAGTAGTTCTGGTTACCATGAACCTATGAGTAAGGAGATAAGAGATAGATTACGTAAACAAAGAGGTACTCCTGTATATATTTACAATGCAGAAGATTTTACTTTATTGTATATATTTGAATCAAAACAACATATGTATGATACAATTAATATCCACCATAAAACTGTAAATAATTGTTTAAATGGAGGTGCAATATATTTAGATACTTTCTTTTTATCTTTAGATCAAATAAATGAATCTGAAAATGTCGATTTATTAACTCTAGAAGGTATAAAAGAATTAATCAATGAAAAACGTAATATTTATATCGTTAAGCATCCCGCATCTAGAAAAATATTAGCTGAATTCAAAGATGATTCTTCTAAAAATTTATTATTTTCATCTTTAACTAGCTTAGCTAATCATTTAAAAGGTGATCGTACTACTATTAGACAATATTTAAAAGGTGAAAAATCAGGTTATTACAGAGGGAAATGAAAATTAACATATAAAGATTAAATAGAATAGGCATGGCCGGGTAAGGTAGAAATATCTTATTTTCTTTTCACTATATGCTGGAATCTCCTTAGAGCCTTTAAAACTAGTACCGCAGACTAAAAGTTAGCAGTGGAAAACAACAGTGACATTTTAAAGGATTGGACAATCAGCAGGAAACCAAAGATAATTTTGTTATTGAGTAGGTTCCTCAGAGACTACACGTGAAATATCTTAGTAAATATTATTTTATATTTAAAGATAAAGATATAGTCCGTTCATATTCGAAAGTCTATGAGTAAACGTATGCCTGCATTAATCGGAGGATTTGGTAATTTCCTTATGCCTTTAATGGTAGGAGGTCCTGATATGGCAGAACAAAAAGGATCTCCGGTTGAAAAATTTACAGTTAAAAAAATTATGCATAAAAGAAATCTACCAAAAAATCCTAAAAATGGAAATACCTTAATTTTCATATTATTATGTACAGTTTTATTTATATCAATTATTACTATATATAAATATGGTTTATTTTTTTTTCTGCAGGAAAGTGTCTTAATCATGTTTTTTTATTTATTTACTTTATTTGTACTAGATGGATTTAAGTTATCAAAAGAGAAAAATATAAAATATTTACAAATTATATTATTTAGTATATTTATTGTATATTTCATATACTGACTTTGTAAAAATTCTTTAGTTGCTACAAAATTGAATATAAATCCTCCCCTCGGCCTCGCCACCGGAGTCCGGGGGCAGAGGGAAGATATAAATAAAAATACAGATATAGTATTAAAAGGTAAAGTAGTTTTAAATAAAGAGGCTGCCGCGGAAGTAGCTGAAGGAATATCTAGTTTAGGTTCAAATGTAGGATTCGCAGCTACAGTAGGAGCTATAGCAGGAAGTATTTCTAAGGGTGTGGCAAAAACTGCTTTACCTCCTGTACAAAAAGCTGGAATTATTATGGCAGGAGGATTAGCAGGAGCAGTTTTACATGTAGGCGGTAGTGCTATTAATGCTCAAACACATGCAGCTGCAAGATTAAAACAACAACATTCAAATAATGCTGATAATCTGTCTAGTATAAATACAACTAGTGATCTATTAAAAAATCATGATATAAAAAAATCCATGGATAGCTTTAGCTTGCGCAGCACAAATATAGATTATAATAGTCCTTTAGAATTATTACTATGATGTATAAATACACTTAGTAAAATATCTTTAATATTGATTGTAATAATAATAATCCAGATTATTTTTAGATATTTTTTTACGAGCGAAAGCTATGAATCAAAATTAAAATTTATCGATAATTTATTTCCAAATCATAGTAAAATTATTCAAAGTTATATAAGTAAATTAATTAACTTGAACAAGAGCGTTAGTTTAATTTATTTAATATTAGCTATAATAATATTATTATTATGTACATTTGGAATTTATTACTTTTCTTTAGAATTAAGTAATAATATAAATGGCTATGTGGATGTGTTTTTAAATAAAAAAAGATAATGAAAATAGATCAAGATAATAATAGATTAAAATCATATTTAGCTGGTTTATTCGAAGGAGATGGACATATTTGAATGCCAAATGAATATTTAAAAAAAAAACATAATCCTAGATTTTGTATAACTTTTGGGCTTAAGAACAAAGAATTAGCTTTAAAATTATTAGACATAATAGGTTATGGTTTTATTAGATATAAACCTAAGAATAATGCTTGTGTCCTTACCATATCTCCTGTTAAAGGATTAAAAAATATTATTCATTATATTAATGGTGAATTAAGAACACCTAAAAAACATCAGTTATACAAATTAATTGATTGAATAAATAAAAATCATAATGAAAATATAATTAAATTACCTATTAAAAAAGAGAGTTTAAATCAAGATGGTTGATTAGCAGGATTTCTAGATGCTGATGGAAGTTTTTCCGTACAACATACAATAGGAAAAAAGAGAAAAATTTCATGTAGATTAAGACTAGAACAAAGAATGTACGATCCTATTACAGGAGATAGTTATCTAGATACATTAAGAATAATAGCTAAATTCTTAGATTGTAATTTAAAAACTAGAAAACAAATTTCAACAGGAAATGAATATTATATTATAGCAGCTACTAGTAAAGTATCTTTATATATAATAATAAATTATTTTAACAATTTCCCTTTATATTCTTCTAAATATTTAGATTATTTAGATTGAAAAAAAGCTGCGAAATTAATATTAAATAATCAACACTATACTGAGGAAGGAATAACAGAAATTAATATTATAAGAAATAAAATGAATTCAAAAAGAATAGAATTCAATTGAGATCATTTGTGCTGCTACTGCGCAAGCTAAAGCTAAAGCTAAAGCTATAACTGTAAATTTTTCAACTAAATAGGGAATGCCGTGTAAAAATGTGAATTTTTATATTATGACTTCGCTATATGCATAGAATCTCTCGAATTATAAGATTAACTTCTTAATTTAACAGATATATATACACTTAATTGGATAGTAGTTATCCTAAGGTTGTTTTTCGACCGAATTAATCGTAACAATTATATATACATGGGAAGAATATGCAGGAAACCAAAGTAATTTTTATTTTAATTATTAGTAGGATCCTCAGAGACTACACGCGAAGCTCATTATTTCAATTGGAATAATGATGAAAACATAGTCCGGCCGGGTAGGAAACTACTTAAAGGGTAACGATTCCCTAGATTAAATAATATAAGTTTCTGATTATTACCTCCTAGCTTAATGTTATTAATATTATCTGCTTGTATAGAAGGTGGAGCAGGTACAGGATGAACTATATACCCTCCTTTATCTGGATTACAAAGCCACAGTGGACCTAGTGTTGACTTAGCAATATTCGCCTTACACTTATCAGGTGTAAGTAGTTTATTAGGTGCTGTAAACTTCATAACTACTATAGCTAACATGAGAACACCTGGTATAAAATTACACAAATTAGCATTATTCGGGTGAGCTGTAGTAATAACAGCTGTATTATTATTATTATCATTACCTGTATTAGCTGGTAAAATACTGCCTGCGTTAAATTTGGCCAATTGCTGGAAAGAGATATCTGTAACTATTATATCTTTATCAGCAGGATGCTTAATAACTTATAATATATTAAGTATCTTCAGAGACTATGCGCCAAAATTTGTATGTTTTAAAAATTATCCATATTCAAGTCGTAAATTGATTTCTAGCTTAAGTGGTTCAGCTTTTAACCTTAATAGTAATAGAGAATTAGATGTAAGATTTGCTTCATATTTAGCTGGTTTAGTAGAAGGTGATGGTACAATTATTGTACCTAAAACTGAAAGATCTGCTAAAAATAAGTTATATTACCCTTCAATACAAATAGTTTTTGATTTAAGAGATTTTCCTTTAGCTTTAATGGTACAATCAAAACTAAGCCATGGATCTATTTCAAGAATAAAAGGTTCTAATGCTTACGTATTATCTATCAACAAAATGGAAGGTATAATTCTAGTAACTAATATTATAAATGGTTATATGAGAACCCCTAAAATTATAGCTTTACATCGATTAATTGATTGATTAAACATTAGATTCGATTTAAATATAGAAAAAAAAAATAAAGATATAAACGACATAACTTCTAATTCTTGATTAGCAGGATTTATAGATGCTGATGGACATTTTTCAGTTAGAACTACTTTAGGTAACAAATACCCAAAAATAGAGTGTAAATTTGAGTTATCTCAAAGACAGATTGATCATAATAATCAAGATAATTTTGAATATTTGAACTTAATTGCTAATTTTCTGTCTTCTACTGTAAAAGAAATTAGAATGGACAAACCTAAACCTGAATATAGAGTTAGAACTACAAGTTTAAGTAGTAATCTAGTATTAGTTAGTTATCTTGAAAAATATCCTTTATTTTCTAGTAAGTATTTAAATTATAAAGATTGGTTGAAAGTATTATGATATTTTGAATTCAAAAAACATACAGAACCCAAATCTATAAAAGCTATAATAGAAATAAAATTACAAATGAATAACAAGAGAACTGAATTTAATTGAGATCATTTAAAGAATTTTTATAACTTATACAAATAAGATATAGTCCTAACAGTATGGTAACATATTGAGTATCTACCTTAAAATTCACTTAAGAGGTTAATATAACCATGAGACCTAGTCTAGTAGATAAAAAATTTATAAGGGTATAACAATGATATTAACAGACAGAAACTTTAACACTTCATTCTTCGAAGTAGCTGGAGGAGGAGATCCTATCTTATTCCAACATCTTTTCTGATTCTTCGGACACCCAGAGGTTAAATTTATAAGCCTCTTAATGTTGCTATATGCTGGAAACACTTCGATATTTAGTTTTAAATACTCCATCTTTATAGACATAGTAAAAAAGTTAAAACAATGAAGTCAATCAGCAGGTAACACTTTTTATAGTGGAACCTCAGAGACTATACGCAACAATACTGAACATATAAAAAATATATCTATTCATGTACCTAACCACTTAAAACCTTTAAACGATGAACAATTTGGACATTATTTGGCAGGATTAATAGACGGAGATGGGCACTTTAGCTCACAACAACAATTAATAATTGTCTTTAGTTCTCCTGATGTGCAATTAGCTTATTACATAAAGGAAACTATAGGTTTCGGTAATGTGAGAAAAGTTAAAGATAAAAATGCCTATTTATATATTATATCTAATAGAAATGGTATATTAAAAGCTATTAATTTAATTAATAACAAATTAAGAACTGTTAATAAATATAACCAGGTTATTAATATACTACAAAATTCTAAATATTCTAATGAAAGTATAGAGTTTGGTATGAATAACACTAAAGATTTTAATAATCATTGAATAGCAGGATTTTCTGATGCAGATGCTAGTTTTCAAATTAAAATTATTACTAGAGAAGAAAAATCTATACCTGAAATTAGATTAAACTTTCAAGTAGATCAAAAAGATAATTCCCTTTTATTACTACTAAAAGATGTATTTGGGGGTAATATAGGTTATAGAAAGAGTCAAGATACTTATTACTATGGATCAACTAGTTTTGGTTCAGCTAAAAAAGTAATAAATTATTTTAATACTTATCATTTACAATCTAGTAAGCATATTAATTACCTTAAATGAAGAAAAGTATATATAATGATACAAAATAAGGATCATTTAACGGAAATAGGTATAGATACAATTAAAAAATTAAAACAATCAATGAATAGAAGTTCAGTATAAGATCGAGTCCTAACAAAGACGTAAGTTTTTGAGTATTAATATTAATAGATTTATAAGACTATAAAATTAATCAAAGTAATTGTTATATTTTAATTATACCTGGATTCGGTATAATAAGTACAACTATCTCATCTAACTCAAGCAAACCTATATTCGGTTACATCGGTATGGTTTACGCTATGTTATCTATTGGAATCTTAGGATTTATCGTGTGATCACATCACATGTATACAGTAGGATTAGATGTTGATACAAGAGCTTACTTCACAGCCGCTACATTAATAATTGCAGTCCCTACTGGAATTAAAATATTCTCATGATTAGCTACATGTTACGGAGGATCTATTAAAATGACACCTTCAATGTTATTTTCATTAGGATTCGTATTCATGTTCACAATCGGAGGGTTAATAAGCCACTTAGCTCTCCCTTTAAAGATCACTATATGCTGGGAACTTCTAATAACTATGCTACTAGGATTTATTCTAAATTCAGTGACAATGTATAGTTTTGAACAATCAGCAGGAAACCAAAGGATATTTAATATCTTAGTAGGTTCCTCAGAGACTACACGTGATCCTCATATACATTATATGAGAAGATATAGTCCGTGAAATAAGAATGCGTTAACTTATTTATATAATAATAGTATTAATTATAATAAAACTATTATTCGTCAGTATTCAACTTCTAGTAATAATATAGAAGATAACATAAAAAACATAGATTCTATCTATATATACAATAACTTTAAAGAAGATAAAAGCCGTATATTAAAAGAACAAAAAAATCAATCAGGTATTTATCTTTTTATCAATAATATAAATGGTCATACTTATATAGGTAGTTCTGCACATTTAAACGCTAGAATGAAAAATTACCTTAATACTGCTTTTTTAAAAAGTAAACAGAATATGAACATGCCTATAGTAAAAGCTTTACTTAAATATGGTCAATCAAATTTCAGTTTACAAATTTTAGAGCATGTTAGTGTAGATATATTAACTGTTAGAGAAACATTTTATATAACATCTGTTTTACCTCATTATAATGTATTAAAACAAGGTTATTCTTCTTTAGGTTATAAACATACAGAAGAGACGAAACAATTATTATCTAAATTAGCTAAAAATAGAATACATAATGAAGAAACTAAAGGACTAATAGCTAGAGCTTTAACTGGTGAAAATAATCCTTTTTATAACAAAAGTCATTCTATTGAAAGTAAAAGAAGAATGATAGAAGCTAATTCAGCTTACCCTGTTTATATTTATAATTCTTTTAAAGAATTATTAGTTATTTTTCCTGCTTCGCAGGTATCAACTATAGCTAATAGAATAAATTCTAACCATTCTACTATTGTTAGTAATATAAAAACCCAAAGTTTATTTAGAGGTGAGTGATATTTCAGCAATATACCTTATAATATTGAGGATAGTCCTCAAATTAAGGATTGAGAATCTTATGAAAGTCAAATTTTAATAGACAATATTACTAAGAATAGCCATATTAAAAGAGCTGTATTTGTGTATGATAATAATATGAATTTTCTATCTAAATATGATGGAGTTACTGACGCTCAAAAAGCTTTAAATATTAATCATAGTACAATTAAAAAGTATGCAGAAATAAATGCTCCTTATAAAGATTATATTTTTAGCTTTGAGAGATTAAATAAGTAAACCTTATTATTCGTAAGTGGTGTTGTATTAGCTAACGCTTCATTAGATATCGCATTCCATGATACATACTACGTTGTTGCTCAAATGGGCCTTAATAATTATTATGATTATTTCGCATTTGGCTATATGCTTGGAACTATGTGCTTAGGTATTTATCTACTTTATATAGCTTATTATTATCTTTTAAAAATAGATGTCAATAGAAAATTAGATTTTCTTACTATATACAGTGAAAATGATAAATTACCTCTTACTTTAAAAAGTATGGACATACAATTAGCAGAAAACTGTAAAGAATTCTCAGAGACTACACGCCAAATATCTAATTTTAACGATAAGAATTTCTTTAAATGATTAGCTGGAATTATAGATGGGGATGGTAATTTTGACGTTAGATATATTAATTCTAAATTAGTTTTAAAAGCTATTAGAATTAAATTACATAATAGAGATATTAGAATATTAAGTAAAATTCAAAATACATTACATATAGGAAGAATTAGATCTGATGCTAATAAACCGCATTCTATGTGAATAATTAGTAAAAAAGAAGAAATGTTATTTTTAATAAAGAATATTAATGGTTTAATTAGACTGAAAGTTACCGGGTTCAAAAAATCTTGTGATTATTTAGGTATAGATTTTTTAGAAGCTGATTATAATATTCAGGCTAATGATCCTTATTTATCCGGACTTGTTGATACAGACGGTAGTATTGTTTTTAATTATACTGGAAATAGAATTGAATGTAATTTAGAATTTGAACTTAACGAGTTTACTAGTAAACTTAATTTAGATTACGTTATCCCTAACTATAAACCTTCTACGGTTTTTAGAAAATCTAGAAATACTATAGCATTCCGGTATCAAAATGTAAAAGAAATGATATTTTTATATGATTATTTTATGAAAAATAGATTATTTTCTGATTTTAAATTTTATAGAATATCAAAAATAAAAGAGTTTATTCTTATAAGAAGTTATAAAAATGAACTTAAAGATAGTTTAGAATTCAAAAAATATTCAGATTTTGTTTTAAATTGAATTCAATATAAAAATCCTACTTGACATAAAGTAACATTTATAGATAAAATTAGATAATGATATAGTCCAAATACATATAAAAATTTACTTTTATATTGTATGCATTTCCATTATGTATTAAGTATGGGTGCTGTATTCGCAATGTTCGCAGGATGATACTTCTGAATACCAAAAATGTTAGGATTAAATTATAACTTAACATTAGCTAAAATACAATTCTGATTATTATTTATAGGGGTTAGACAAACGGGAAGACTTATTGAAAAGGTAAAAAGATTGTATAGCTCTACAGGGGTGCTGCTTCGCAGCACACCTTTAAATCCTGAAGAGTTTATTCATTTTTTTCAAAACGTAAAAAAAAATAAAAAAGATATATACAAAACGTTAAGAAAAAAAGCAGGTATATATGTTTTTATCAATAATAAAACTAATCAATTATATGTTGGTAGCAGTATTAATTTAACTAAAAGAATGGTAAGTTATTATTATTATTATAATTCGGATAAACCATCTAAATTAGTTATCACTAGAGCAATGAGAAAATATGGGTTAGATAATTTTTCCTTAGGTATTAAAGAATTTTGTGATAATAACCCTAAAATATGTCTAGATTTAGAACAAAAATGGATAGATTATTACAAACCAAAATATAATGTTTTAACTATTGCAGGTAATTCTTCAGGTTATAAACATAATATTGAAACCATTAATAAATTAAAAGAAATGTTTAAGAAAGAAAATCACCCTAAATTCGGTAGTACTACATCTGTTGAAACAAGAGAAGCTATTAGTGAAAGTATAAAAATATTTTATTCAAACAATAGTCATCCTAGTAAAGGATTAAAAGGTAAATTATCGCCACAATATGGTATTGGAGGTAAATTCGTCTTTTGTTATAATGAAACAGGTAAAGAATTAATTTTCCCTTCTATCAATGCTACTAAAAACCATTTTAAAGTTAGATGAACTTTAATAAAAAAAAATATTGATACAAATGAATGAGTAATTATTAATGATGAAAAATGAATATTACAATCTATACCTACTCAAAAAGAGTAAAATTAGCCCCTTCCAATCCTTCTATATGCTGGAAACTCTCATAAAGCTTAAGTACTATAATAACAGTAAAAATCTTAAGTGTATCTAGATTATCAGCAGGAAACCAAAATAGCAAGTCATGTTATGAGTAGGATCCTCAGAGACTACACGAAGGAAATTATTTAATATGTTTATTAAATAATTAAGATATAGTCCAAACATGTAATTTAACATTCTTCCCACAACACTTCTTAGGTTTACAAGGAATGCCTAGAAGAATAGGAGACTATCCTGATGCATTCGCCGGATGAAACTTAATTAGTAGTATAGGATCAATTGTAAGTGTAGTTGCTGCATGATTATTCTTATACTTAGTTTACAACCAACTAGTAGAAGGTAAAGTAGCAAGTAGAAATCCATGATTAACACCTGGATTCTATACTGATATCTTACAAGCTAACTTAAACAGAAGTTACAGTAGTTTAGAATGAGGATTATCAAGCCCACCTAAACCTCACGCATTTGTAAGTTTACCTTTACAATCTAATAATAGTATAATATTATTTTTAGGTTGCTTGTTAATAGGGATGATAGGAGGAGAAATCTTTAAATCAGGTATTTTGGGCTGGGAGTTAAAAAATAAATTTATAAATATTTTTACTTATAATAAATTTATTTATATTTTTATATTTAGTATATTAATTTTAACATTTATATTAATGTTGTTAGATAATTCCATAAATACTGTTTATTGTTTAGATGAAGAAGCTATAAAAAAATTGGAAGAAACTGCAACAAAAGTCGCAAAAGAAACTAATTTAAATCCGAGTATTTCAGGTACTAAAGTTAGTCTTGAAGCAGGAAAAGTAGATGTTAACATTCCTTCAGGCATACTAAATAATGTAGGTTATTATGGAGGACTTTCAACTACAATTGTTGGAGGATTAAGTGTAGGTGCAAGCCTAGTGGCAAAAAGTGGTTCTCCTTTAGTTAAAGCCGGGTTTGCTATAGGAACAAGTACTTTAGCGACAGGTTTGTATGCATTAAATACAACTACTAACAAACATATACCTAGTAATTCAGATACAAATAATAAAGATAATTTACCTAAAGATATTGATTCTTATCCTGCAAAATCTATGATTGAAAACGGAGATAATAACTTATTTACAGCTCAAGATACATTAGATTTTTTAGATACTTATTTGTTAGTGCATAATATATTTTTATATTTACTTTTTACACTAATTATATTCTTTATAGGTGTTAAAGTATCAGAGAACAAAGAAAGTATAAGTTGAATAAAATCTTTACTTAACAATAATAGTATATATAAATTTCTAGAAAAATTATTTATTTTTTGAGGAAAGAATAGTATTCTTTTCTTTTTTTTTAATTGAATAGTTTTAGTAATAAGTATGATTTTTTTTATTTATTATTTAAATTGATTCATTTTTAATTTTGAGGATATTTGCTATATATATGTTAATTCTAAAAATAAGTAAATATTTTATTATTTAAATTTAATAGATTGTTCGATGTAAAATTCTCTTTAAGTAATCTTACATTTGGAGTATGACTAATAGATTAGTTATACTTCAAGCCTCATTAGCTCAATGGAAGAGCATGATACTTCTAATATCAGGACCTTAGTTCGACTCTGAGATGAGGTATATTTCCTTAATAATAAATAGTTTATTAATTAGAACTTATATTTTAATTACTGATTATTTTTGCTTCTAGGTTATCTAAAGTTTAATATAGAATAAATTCTATATTATTAATTTTTTATAATATAAAAGGAATATTAACTAGCATTTTATAGCTTACGCACAAAAAAAATGAATTTACCAACAACTGTTATTTCAATAATTGAAAATTTATTATTAATGTTACCTGCATTATTAGTAGTTGCATACGTAACTGTAGCTGAAAGAAAAACTATGGCTAGTATGCAAAGAAGATTAGGGCCAAATGCTGTAGGTCAAAAGAATAACCGTTTTTCCCTTAAAAGATTTTATCATACATCTAGTTATGATAAAGCTATAGAGGTTTTATATAAAAACCGTAAAGCCCCTGTGTGCGCAAGCTATCCTTTTAAAGAAAATGTAGTAAGTATTTGTAAAGATTTATTATCTTCAACTGTGCTTAGTACTTTTTTTAAGGATTTAAAAGGTAAAGGGGGTATATATATGTTCACTTTAAAAAATAATCCTAATATTTTTTATATTGGTAGGGCTAAAGATTTTCAAAAGAGATTAAAAAGCCATTTTAATGTTAATTTGGACGACAGATTCCATACGTTTGCTAAAACAGTTGGTTGAGACAAATTCGAATTTTCTATAATAGAAATTTGTGATTTAAATATGCAGAAAAAAAAAAGAGAATTATTTCTTGCAAAAATACTTACCCTTATTAAATACTATATTTAAAAGTAATTTAAATGATATTCAAACTTACGATTCTTTATATGAAATACTTAAACTTAAACAATTACAATCAAATTTTGAAAATAAGTATCAAGGTATTAGAATTTATCTGTACGAATATGTTAATGGACAGTTAGGTACTAATTGTAGCATATTTAATAGTATTAAGGAGCTATCTAATTACTTAGGTGTAGCTAGAGAAACTTTAAATGTTTATTTAAATACATATGTACCCTATAAAAATAGCTTGTTTTTAACAAATAAAATAGAATCTTTTGAATTTGTAGATAAACTAATAAACGACGCTACACTAGGGTTAGATTTAAATCGAACTATAGCCAAAAAGGTTTGAATGTATTTTATAGAAGAAAAGGGTACTATTATTAAAAATACATATGAATCTAAAGGTGCAGTAGCTAAATTATTAAATGTACAATATAGAATTATAACTAGTCATCTTGATAAATGAATTAAAGGAGGTATTAAGGGTAATTATATATTTAGTTATGAATTAAACGATATGGAAATAGAAAAATTAATGGAAATCTCTGGATTAAGAAAATATAATAATTGTAGAATATGAGTTTATAATGCTTCAACCTTAGAGTTATTGTCAGATCCCTTCAGTAGTATGCAAAAAGCAGCTGACTATTTTAATGTAGATTACAGATCTATATTAAATCACTTGGATACTGGATTAGCTACTATAAAAGGTGGAAAATTAGTATTATTATTTAGTCATGAATTGACCAATTCAGAAAAAAATTCATTATTAAATAATGTAAAAAAAGCTGTAAATGTTACTGTTTCTGTATGAGTGTATAAAAAAGTTAATGATGAACTTATATTACTAAATAAAAATAAACCTAGTTATAGCTCTAAATTAGAAGCATCTAAAGAATTACAAATAAGTAATAAAACAATTAGCAAATATTTAGATACCAATCAAGAATATAAAGGATTATATTTTTATAGTGTTGCTCTATAAAGGGAAAAAAAACTAAGTAAAGTGTAAGAAACTTTACTCGGCCTAAGTAAAAGTGAACCTTTTGCTAAACATCATCAAATTGCGGAAACCCCTTAAAGCTAATTTAACTAAATGTATTAAGAAACTAATACATGGCTCAGGTAATGACTCGAGGTATAGTAAAATCAAAATAGATGCACGAAAGGAAATAGGCAATCCGCAGCCAAACACCGACTACTGGTAATTCAGTAAGGTGTGCAGTTCATCGACTAAACGGTGGTGGGCCTTAAAATTTGTAGATTTTAATGCTTAAGATATAGTCAGACCCTACTTGAAAAAGTACAGGGTATAAATTTTATACCTGTTAAATGGATAATAAGTAATTAATGTTACAATTATTTAGGGAGAAAGTCCTATAACTTTTACTGTATTATGTGAGTTTAGTGCTCATCATAAATGTATAAAATAGGATGAATTCGTACTACGGTTTATTACAAGCATTCGCTGATGCCTTAAAATTAATATTAAAAGAATATGTAGCTCCTACACAAGCTAATTTAATCTTATTCTTCTTAGGGCCTATAGTAACATTAATATTTGCTTTATTAGGTTATGCTGTTATACCATATGGACCTGGATTATCTCTAGGTGATATGGAGTTAGGTATACTATTTATGTTAGCCGTATCATCATTAGCTACATATGGTATATTATTAGCAGGATGAAGTGCTAATAGTAAATATGCTTTCTTAGGGTCATTAAGAAGTACAGCTCAATTAATTAGTTACGAATTAGTATTAAGTTCAGTATTATTAATTATTATTATGATAACTAATAGTTTAAACTTAAATATTAATGTACAATTCCAAAAAATTATATGATTAGGTATACCTTTATTTGTTATATTAATCATATTCTTTATAGGTGCTGTAGCTGAAACTAATAGAGCTCCATTTGATTTAGCTGAGGCTAAGTAGATTTGGCCTCATTAAAGATCACAAATTGCTGGAATATCTCGTATAAGACAATCAGCAGGGAAATAATTTGATATATTTCGAATTAACTCTTCAGAGACTAAATGTGATCATTTAATATTAAAAATATTAAATAAGATATAGTCCAAACTTATATGAGAATATAAGATTAATATTTAATCGAAATTAAGTATATATAAGCTAAATACTAATAAAAATAAATTAAACTATAATCCTATAGAGTCTAAAAGATTCTATTCATCTAACCTACAGACAAAAATCAGGATAGAAACCCTATACCTATTTTAACTTTAAAAGAGTTAAACGATAAAAATTATATAGATTCATTCAGAAAAGTACTAAAAGGTAAAGGTGGTATTTATTCCTAGCTCGCGCAGTAAATACAATTAATAATAAACAATATATAGGTAGTGCCAAAGATCTATATTTGAGATTAAATGAACATTTAAATAATAAAAAATCGAATATTAATTTACAAAGAGCAATCAGTAAATATGGATTAGATAAATTTAATTGAGTTGAGGCTGCCTTTATAAAAAAATAATAGCAAGCTAAAGCTAAAGCTCGAATATTTTAGTTATATAAGTAAAATAATCAGTAACGAAGATTTAACTACATTAGAAACAAATTATATAAAATCTTTTAACCCTACAACTCTTTAAACTAAACGCTACTAGTATGTCAGGATATAAACATACTGTATAAGCAATAGAAAAAATGAAAGAATATTATAAAGATAAGAATAGCCATCCTATGTATGGTAAAAATCATACTAAAGAAGCTTTATCTTTAATTAGCAAACCTGGTGGATTAAATCCTATGTACGGTAAGACTCATAGTGATGAAACTAGAAGTATTATGGCTAAAAAAATAAATAAGTACTTAAAAGGTGTAGGAGGCGCAAGCTCTCGATTTAAATAATAATTTAATTAAGAAATTTGACAATAATGTAGAATTAGCTAAATACTTAAAGATATCTAAAGTGACGGTAGGTAAATATATGAATAACAATTTAATTTATGATAATATTTATATATTTAAACCTATAGAAAATAAAAATTTCGATTAATAGTTGGAATCTGAATTAGTTAGTGGATTCATGACAGAACACGCTGCTGTTATATTCGTTTTCTTCTTCTTAGCCGAGTATGCAAGTATAGTAGTTATGTGTATCTTAACTAGTATATTATTCTTAGGAGGTTACTTATTAGGTTTCGATCATGTTTACTTCTTCGATTCTATAAATTACATCTATGCTTATTTATTTAACGTAGAATGAATAACATCTAACGAATATTTCAAACTAAGAGAATTATTAACTAGTTCTGCAGTAGATGGATTATTATATAGTTTAGCTTTAGGTGTAAAAAGTTCAATGATGGTATTTACTTTCATCTGGACAAGAGCGTCTTTTCCTAGAATACGTTTTGACCAACTTATGTCCTTTTGTTGAACTGTATTATTGCCTATGCTATTCGCATTTATAGTATTAGTTCCATGTTTACTTTATATATTTGGAATATTCTTTATAAATATTAACTTATTTTAATACTATAAAAATAAGATCGAGTTCAATCATGAAATGCATATCTATTGATATTATATTTACAATATAAAGCTTAAAGAATAAAAAAATTATGTTTAATAATATACCCTTAAATCAAATTTATACTAATATAAATGAACTTTCAATTATTTGTTTGATAAAAAAGAACTTAACAAAACAAATAGGAATATACAGTATTGTCAATAATAATGACGGAAAGATGTATATAGGAAGTTCTATGAATTTAGCCAAAAGAATATTGGAACATATAAATAATAAACAATCTAATATATATTTACAAAATGCTATAAGTAAATACAAATTAGAGAATTTTACTCTTTATATTTTAGAATTCCTATATACAGATAATAATTTATCTAAAACTGAATTAAATATTCAACTAATAGAAATGGAACAGAAATATTTAGATTTATTTGATAATAAATATAATATAAATCCTACAGCAGGAAAATCTAGAATTGGAGCTAAACATACTGAAGCTACCAGAGAATTAATGAGTAAAGTAAGACAAGAAAATCCTTAATAAAAAACATAATGTTGAAACCATAGAGAAAATGAAATTAAGATTATCAGGTTCAAATAATCATATGTATGGTAAACCAGTAACTGAAGAAAATAAAAAATTAATATCTAAAATGTTTAGTAAAAGTATTTATTTATATGATGCTAACACATTTAAATTAATAAATAAATACGATAAACATAAAGATATAATAAAAGATTTAAATATTTCACCTAAAACTTTAGTAAAATATAAGAATTCAGGTAAAGTGTTTAGAGGTAAATATATTTGAACTTCTTTTGAAATAATTAAAGAGTAAGAGTATAAATATCATGTATTATAATGATCTTGTAAACTTATACACTATTACATTAACTTCTAGTTAACGGCGAAATGCTAAATTGACGCCTTTAATTAGTAGGCTAGCTTACGCAGCAGAAAAATTTATTTTTACTAAACCGAGCCTTCCTTTAGTAATACTATCAATTAGCTAAGAAACCCATAGGACTTCGTAGGCAAAAGGGCGAGTGAACAAGGGCATTCAAAATTCTATATTAATTATGATAAATTTAGATTATTTAAATATTTATATTATAGTACCTAGTACTATATTTTTTTATTGCTTATTTAATGGTTATTTTAATATCAATTATATTAAAGGTTTCTTACATTCATATCCTTTAATAGGTACTTTTTTAAAACTTTTAGGTTGAATATTCCTTATTTGTTTAGTATTGTATTTATTAAGTGATACAGTTTATGCTATGGCTCCTGGATCTTCCGGGAGTAATACTGATTTACCTAAGGGTGATGTGAAGATTACTACAGGTGATGTAAGTAACAGTCTTACCATTAAAGACTCTACTATTAATATACCTGACATAGTGGCTAGAGGACTAACTAATCTTGGTACTGGTACTGCGATAGCAGCAGGTATAACAGGTGCTAGTAGTATTGCTACTAAAGCAGGAAGTTCTCCTATGGCTAAATTAGGTATTATAGCCACTGGAGGTGTAATAGGGGCTGTGTCTGTAGTTTTGGCTAACGGAACAAATCTTATTGCAGAAAAAAAAATTGATAATGCAATGACTTTAACTGGGAAGTCGGATACACTTCCTATATCCTCTACTTCTGCGCAAGGTAGCATTAGTCAAACTACTACTTCCAATACTGGAAATGGTAATTCTGGAGATGGGCCAGCTGCTTTTTCAATAGAACCTGGCGCGGGTTTTGATACTGTTATGAGTTTATTAGAAGCTAATAATATTTTACATATTTGTATATTATATTTACCTACTTCTCTAATGATTTTATATTTATCTACTATGATAGTTGAAAATCAATGAAACCTAATATGAATTAAAAATATTTTTGGTAATTGATTTTATAATTTAATAATAAAATTTTTAAGTTATACAGGTAAATATAATAGAATTTGAATGTTTATAGGGTGAGTACTTTTAGTATTTGCTAGTTTAGTTGCTTTATATATTTCGAATTTTCTAGTAAATAATATCGATATTATTAGTGAAATTATACAAAAAGGAAAATAAATTTACCCTTATAATTTTATCATGTCTTATAGAGTATTTATTGAATATATTCACAAGAATATTCCAATTCAAAGGGTAGCTTACGCGAACCTTCAGCGACAAAAATAAAAGTTTTACTAAAATAGTTAAACATAACTATTCTATAGTAAAATAAGTGAAAGAATCAAAAATAACTCTTAACTGTTTGTTACCTCATAGTAATAAACTTTTTATCTTTAGTTAGCTATTAAAACATAACTATAAAGTCTATTAATAAGTAGTTTTATGAATATTTTCATGAATATTATCTACAATACTAGTAGCTAAGGCTACACTTTAAAAGTACAACCATGAAATGCATGTCCATCGGTATAAATATATAATCTAAAGTTCGAAGATAACCTCTTTTACAAGATGTGATTATCCTCTTTATTAGCCGTACCATTAATAGGTACAATAATAGTATCTAGTGTAGACTCATATAAAAAAACATCAGCAGTCTATACTAAAATAATAGCATTAATAGCTAGTGTTATAAATTTAATTATATCATTAGTAATGTTTATATTATTTAACAGTAGTACAAATCAATTCCAATTTGTACAAGAACATTATAACGTACAATTATTTGATATTTACTTAGGAGTAGACGGTATATCTGTATACTTTGTATTATTAACAACAATAATAATGCCCATAGCAATATTATCTAATTGAGACTCTATAAAAGAAAATGTAAGAGCTTACATAATTATAATGTTATTATTAGAAACATTATTACTAGCCGTATTTATGGTATTAGATATAATGTCTTTCTATATTTTCTTCGAAAGTATCTTACCACCTCTATTTATATTAGTAGGTATATTTGGGTCAGATAACAAAGTTAGTGCTAGTTATTATTTATTCTTATATACATTTAACCTCAAGTGTAAAAGAGCCAAACACCGGGAAAGCCCTAAAGCTCTAGTAACCAAAGAAATAAAAGAAATTTTATTTCCGGCCTGATTAATGACTCAGGGTATGGTAAAATCACTAGTTTTCATTTATGAAGAAAAGCTACTTTTAGTAGCAGATATATGGGTGATCGCGGTTCTAAGTCATTTTTATTTTAAAACCAGATATTTAGTTTTAAATTATAAAGGTGTAAAAGAGCAACGAGTAGATGGTTCTTCAAGATCTAGGATTTTAGATTTTGTAAGGTGTACTCTAGTCGCTGGGAAACCAGTTTTTGGAAGAAAAATTCATTCTCATTCTTATAATAGTAAAATTTTAAGTGATATATTAAAAAAGTCTATACATACAATAGAACCTGCTTTAGATCCTTGATTTGTAACAGGATTGGTAGAAGCTGAAGGATGTTTTATATTAGGATTTTTCAAAAGCAATAATTATAAAATGGGTTATCAAATACAAGCTATTTTTAAAATAACTATTCATAAAAAAGATTATAATTTGCTATGTCAAATTAAAGATTATTTAGGGGTAGGTAAAATAACCCAACATGGAGAGACCACTTTACAATATACAGTTAAATCTTTAAAAGACTTAGATATAATAATATCTCATTTTGATAAATATCCTTTATTAAGTCTAAAATGGGGTGACTATAAACTTTTTAAAGATGCAGTTATTTTAATTAAAAATAAAGAACATTTAACTAAAGAAGGGTTTAAAAATATACTTTCTATAAGGGCCTCTATGAATTTAGGTTTATCTGATGAACTTAAATTATCTTTTCCTAATGTTGAACTTATATCTAAACCTTTACCTTCTAATACTTTGACTGCAAATCCCTACTGAATAGCCGGATTAGCTAGTGGAGATGGGTGTTTCCACATTTCTATTCGTAATTTTGCTACAACTAGAACAGGAAAATCTGTAGTATTAAAATTCCATATTGTTCAACATAGTAGAGATATTGAATTAATAAAAATGTTAATATCTACTCTTAAATGTGGAAAAGTTGAACTTATGTTAAACCAATCAGCTGTATATTTCGTGGTAATTAAATTTCAAGACATATTTGAAAAGATAATACCATTATTTGATAAATATCCCATTAAAGGAATAAAAGCTTTGGATTATTATGACTTTAAAAAAGTAGTCAATATAATGTATAATAAAGAACATTTAACTGAACAAGGTTTATCTAAAATTCGATCTATAAAATTAAGTATGAATTTGTTTAGAAAATTTTAAATACCTTTATTTTAAATTATAAGAATTGCCGGTTAGCCGGTATGGATTGAAGTAACCCAAAATTAAAGAATACATAACTAATTATGTAATAAACGTATGAGGATCTTTATTCTTATTATTATCAATATTAAGTATATCTTCAATAATGGGTAGTACAGATTTCGATACATTATTCAAATTAAATTTTGAATATAAAACACAAATATTCTTATTTATAGGTATATTTATAGCATTTGCTGTAAAAACACCTACTATATTCTTGAATAATTGATTATTAAAAGCTCACGTTGAATCACCATTAGGTGGTAGTATAGTATTAGCCGCTATTGTATTAAAATTAAGTTTATACGGTATATTTAGAATGATATTACCTATATTACCAAAAGCAGCATTAGATTATACATTTGTAATTTACACAATAGCTGTAATTACAATAATTTACGCTAGTTTTAGTACAATAAGAACAACAGATGTTAAAGAATTAATAGCTTACAGTTCTGTTTGTCACGCAGCTGTATATTTAATAGGTGCATTTAGTAATACAATACAAGGTATAGAAGGAAGTATAGTATTAGGATTGGCTCACGGATTCGTATCTAGTGGTTTATTCATATGTGCAGGTGGTATATTATATGATAGAACTGGAACTAGAAGTATATTCTTCTATAGAGGTGCTACTCAATTAATGCCTATCTTCTCAATATTATTCTTCATATTAGCATTAGGTAACTGTGGAGCTCCATTAACAATAAATTTCGTAGGAGAATTCATGTCATTATATGGAATCTTAGAAAAATTACCAATATTAGGAGTATTTGCTTGTTCATCTATAATATTCTCTGCTGCATATACAATATACTTGTTCAATAGAACAGCCTTCGGTGGATCATTCACAAGATTCTTAGAAGAAAGTGTATATGATGTAAATAAAAGAGAATTCACAATGCTATTTATATTAGTAGTATTTACTGTATTCTTAGGAATTTACCCTTCATTAATATTAAACGTATTAGACTACTCAATGAATAGTTTAATATATAGCGTATAATAATTTAAAAACAATTATTAAACTCTTATCTAACTTACGATTAAAATAATTTACGTATTAAAGCTGTATAAGCTAAAATTCATAAAAAGAAAACAAAATATGCCTCAATTAACACCTTTTTATTACATGAATGAAGTAGTATTTTCTTTTACTATCATAGTATTAGTATTATACGTATTATCTAAATACATATTACCAAGAATAGTTCGTTTATTCTTATCACGTATGTTCATAAATAAAATATAATATAAATTTATATATTATAAAAATATTATAATTAGTGTGCTGCTTAGCTTGCTAGGTAACTAAAGCGACTAGTTATAAATAATTAGTTATTTAAAGATATATATCTTATAGTAGTGATTATACTACTAATGTTTTCTAACACACAAAATTTATTTACAGAAATAAGAAGTCCTTTAGATCAATTCGAAATAAGAGACATATTAAACTTAGAAGTTTTAGGTGGTAACTTACACTTATCAATAACAAACATAGGATTCTACTTAACATTAGGAGCATTATTAACATTAATATTAAGCTTAGTTGCAACTAACCAAAACAAATTAGTAAGTAACAACTGATCTATAGCTCAAGAATCTTTATACGTAACAATACACAATATAGTTACAGGACAAATAAATGCTAAAGGAGGACAAATATACTTCCCATTTATTTACACATTATTTGTATTTATATTAATAAATAATTTAATCGGTATGGTACCTTATAGTTTCGCATCTACAGGACACTTTGCATTAACATTTGCATTAAGTTTCACAATAGTATTAGGAGCTACAATATTAGGATTCTCTAAACACGGTTTAAAATTCTTCTCATTATTAGTACCTGCTGGATGTCCTTTAGGTTTATTACCATTATTAGTAATAATAGAATTTATCAGTTATCTTGCAAGATGTGTATCTCTTGGTTTAAGATTAGGAGCTAATATCGTTGCAGGGCACATGCTGTTAAGCATTTTAAGTGGTTTTGTATATAATATAATGAGTTCAGGTTTAATATTATTTGTAATAGGATTAATACCATTATTATTTATTGTAGCCTTCTCAGGATTAGAATTGATGATCGCTGTTATACAAGCTCAAGTTTTCGTAGTGTTAACAAGTTCTTATATAAAAGATGGATTAGACCTGCATTAATAAGAGAAAGATGATTACAGTTAAAACAGTACCTGCTTTAATATACAACAACCCTGATAAAAATAAAGGACTTATTATAAAAGAAAATATGAATAAAACAGGTGTTTATTCGTGAATTCATATAGAAACTGGTAAAGGTTATGTGGGATCCAGTGTTAACTTAGGAAAAAGATTATCACAATATTATAACTACAATCATTTGTCTTCTAAGAATATGGTAATATGTAAAGCACTTTTAAAACATGGTTATTCAGGATTTATATTAGAAATATTAGAATTTTGTTCTATAGAAGAAATACTCGATAAAGAACAATATTATATAGATAAATATGAACCAGAGTTTAATATTTTAAAAACAGCAGGCTCATCATTAGGATTCAAACATAGTGAAGCAACTAAAGAATTAATGAGTCAATTAGCTAAAGGGCGCCATATATCAGAAAAAACTTTAATCAAAATGAGAGATAGGACTGTAACAGAAGAAGTTAAAGAAAAAATAAGTGCTACTCTTCAAGGTAGAAAATTCACATCTGAAACTTTACAACGTATGAGTGATGCAGCTTTAGGTCGTAAAGTTAGTGAAGAAACTAAATTGAAATTAAGATTGAATAATAATAAGAGACAAATTGTAAAACTTACTAATGCTGAAACTGGTGAATCTAAAGAGTTTCTTTTTATAAGAGAAGCTGCCGAATACTTAGGAACATCTCATACACAAATAAGAAATTATTATAATAAGAATAAACCTTACAAAGGATATGTTATAGACTTAAGTAAACCGGCTTAAGTATGGATAAGTATTTTATTAAGTTAAAATATAAGGGAGGGAAGGATTTGTTACTTCTGTAACGGGTATATTCATTTCATACTTAGCTAGAAATGTTTCATTAGGATTAAGATTAGCAGCTAATATAACAGCTGGTCACATGTTATTAGCAATATTAAGTGGATTCGTTTATAACATTATGAATTCAGGAATAATCTTTTTTATCTTAGGATTAATCCCATTAGCATTTATAATAGCATTCTCAGGATTAGAATTAGCTATAGCGTTTATTCAGGCGCAGGTATTTGTAGTCTTAACTTCTTCTTATATTAAGGACGGATTAGATTTACATTAGTATAGACAGCCCTATCAAAATGAATAAATATTTAAATAAGACAAATATATCCCTTAATCCATGATGATTAACAGGTTATACGGATGGTGAAGGTAATTTTACTATTAAAACTGTTTCAGTAAGTTCGACGAAAATCGGTTACACTGTTAGACTAATTTATCAAATTACAGTTCATCCTTGCGATATAGATATGTTGTATAAAATACAAGCATATTTCGATAATGTAGGTAAAGTTGAAATTTATAAAGACTATGTATCTTACAGAATAACAAGATTATCGGACATTTTAAGAGTAGTAATTCCCCATTTTACCGATTACCCCCTTTACAATCTACTAAATTAATTTCTTATAGTTTATTTAGTAAAGTTGCTATTTTAATGAGTAGCAGCCATCACTTAACATTTGATGGTTGTTATAAAGAAATATTATCTTATAAAGCTAGTTTAAAGAAAGGATTAAATGCTTCTATATTTAAAATTAATGAATTTAAAGACATTAAACCTTTCGACGTATCAAATATAATTATTAACAATAATAATAATTTAGTACTAGATCCCTATTATATAACAGGATTTACTGACGCAGACGGTTCATTCTTTATTTCTAAGCCCTCATCAAGAGGTAAATGACCTAACTATGATGCTACATTTTCTATAGCTCAACACAATAGAGATAAAGATTTATTAAACAAACAGAATAATCTTAACTTTAGATTGTGGTAGTATAAAAAAGGGAAGTAAAGATATGATTTACTTAGCCGTTAGAAATAATAATGATTTATATGATAGTGCCTTTATTCACTAAGTATAATTTACAAGGTGAAAAAGCAAAGATTTTAATAATTTCTCTTTAGGAGTGAGTGTACTATACTACAACCTAGGGAAAGGATTTAAAAACTTATCATCTGTAGAAGATATAAATAAACTGAATTTGTATATAGATAATATGAATAAAAATAGATACAATAAATAGTATCTAGATTATAGCTTAGGTTATAAATAATTAGTTATTTAAAGATATATATCTGAAATATAGCTCTATATTAATGGATTACGGTATTATGATTTTATCTGCTATATTTTTTTATCTTGTATTTGAAAGCTATATAAAACCTAGACATATAATGATTATAGTATTAATTTGTGTTACATTATATTTTATGACGGATACGGTGTACGCTATGGCACCTGAAGGTATAAAAGAACCCATTGAAGTAAAAGTAAGTGATAATCAAAATACTATAAATCTTAACAATACTAGTATTAATATACCTGAAAGTGTAACTAAAGGATTAACAAATATAGGTACAGGTGCAGCAGTAGCAGGAATAAAAGCAGGGCTAGTATAGCTAAACCTAGTGGACTTTCTACTACAGCTAAATTAGGTGTGATGGCAGCAGGAGCTGTTATAGCAGGTAGTACAGTTACAGTGGTTAATAGTATTAATAGTATTAATAGTAGTAAAGTAACTACTTCAAAAGAAACTAATATACCTTCCCCTGGTAATAGTCCTACTTCTTCAGCTTTTTCTATGGAACCTCAAGCAGATATAGATACAATATTAAGTTTATTAAATGCTAATTATGTGATGCATATATGTATCACCTACTTAATAATAATTATGTTAATTTTATATATAGCTGATAATATTACAAGTAATAAATGAAATTTATTATTTATTGAACGTATACTTGGTATAACAGCGTATAATTTAATTATTAAATGATTTACGTTTACAGCTAAATATAACAAAGTATGATTAGGAATAGCTTGATTATTGTTGTTAATTGCTAGTTTTATTACTTTATATGTATCTGGTTATTTATCAAATAACATCGATATTATAAGTGATATAGTAAATAGTAGAAAAAAATAAAGCACAAGTATTCGTAGTATTGACTTCTTCATATATTAAAGATGAATTAGACTTACACTAATATACGTGTTAACAACATAAAACAAAATATGCTTAAATAAAATAATAAGTGAGAATAAATAGTTATTTAGGAAAATTATATATACAATAATAATTTATCTATAACTTAAAGAATAATGAAAATTATAAATTATAATAATAGAAACTAATAGTAAGTAATGAATAGTTGTTTATTCATATATAGCCAACTAAGCTGGCTAGCTATTTACTAAGCGAACCAATATAAATTTTAAATTAGACTAGTAATCTTATAACTAAGGTTATAAACAAAACATTATATAGTTTATTATTCTCCTTATAACAAAATAAGTTAGAACTTATAGTGATGTAAATAAATTTATATCATAAAAATAGATGAGTTTGGTGATGGCTCTGATTGAATGCTGTCCAAGTGCTTGACACATGCTAATCGTACGTTTTAATTGATAGCTTTTTCGCATAAATTAAAAAGTGGTGTACAGGTGAGTATAATGATATTCTTAGCCGACCTTAAAGTGAAGGTAAATCCTTCATAATACATAAAGGGATATGTAATCCTGCTTTAAGAGGACAATAAATATATTCGGGATAGGTAGTAGTTAAGGTGATGGCTTAACTAGCCTAAAACTCTCGTAGTCGAAGCTGAAAGGTTGATCGACCACATTGGGTCTGAAAAAACCCCAATGCAAGTTAGTACAGCAGTGAGGAATCTTGGTCAATGGCCTAACGGCTGAACTGGCAACTTGGAGAAGTGGCAAGTCTTACTTTGATTATATTACTATATATAATCTATAAGATTGTATTAAAATTGAATAAAGCTTTGTTTATATATTGATAATGACAGTATATATATCGTGTCTTGACTAATTACGTGCCAGCAGTCGCGGTAATACGTAAGAGACTAGTGTTATTCATCTTAATTAGGTTTAAAGGGTACCTAGACGGTCAATATAGCTTCTATAATGTTAGTACTTGACTAGAGTTTGATATAAGAGGGCAGTACTTGAGGAGGAGAGATGAAATTCTATTATACCAAAGGGACTCGGTAAAGGCGAAGGCAGCCCTCTATGTAAAAACTGACGTTGAAGGACGAAGGCACAGAGAACAAACAGGATTAGATACCCAAGTAGTCTTTGCAGTAAATGATGAATGCCATAGGTTAGATTGAGCTTTAATAAATTAGTTTATCAGTAGTAAACTAACTATTAAACAATATTTAGTCTATAAATGAAAGTGTAAGCATTCCACCTCAAGAGTAATGTGGCAACGCAGGAACTGAAATCACTAGACCGTTTCTGACACCAGTAGTGAAGTATGTTGTTTAATTCGATGATCCACGAAAAACCTTACCACAATTTGAATATTTTACAGGAGTTGCACGGCTGTTTTCAGTTAATGTTGTGAAACTGTGGTTTCCATGAAATTAACGCAATCCCTGGCTTTATTTTTTTAAAGCGTAAGCTCTACGATAAAGCATTTGATCCAGGATTTGGAAAGAAAAAGGGGACAAAGACAAGTCATCATGGCCTGCTGAATGATCTAGGAAATCATGATCGTGGGATAAACTATCAAACTCCGGGGACACCCTAAAGTTTCTGGTACTAAGCTATATATGAAAATATACTAGTGGCTGAAGTAATTACTCAGGTACAGTAACAAGCCAGAAAATGATTGAAAAAGAAATGGGTTATCGCGGATCTAAGTCAAATAAAGGTAATACTTTATTTGTAAAAGAGCAACGAGTAGACGGTAGTTATGTTAAGAAATTGACATTAAGGTATACTCTAACGGGTTTCGAAAGAAATTATCAAGTCAAAATCCTTTCTAACCAAATAAATCAAATAAGGACGTATTCAGCCAATAACATTTCCCAGAAAAAAGATGTTATGGGTTTAATTAATCCTTGGTTCATGACAGGTTTTACCGATGCAGAAGGAACTTTCTCTATATCAATTCAACATAATGAAAATTATGACACAAATTGAAGAGTTAAGCCCGTATTTGCTATAGGATTACATTCTAAAGATCTAGATATTTTAGAAAATATAAAATATTTTTGAAAAGTAGGTAATATACATAAACATGGTAAACATTCTTTACAGTATAGAGTTGAATCTATCAAAGACTTACAAGTAATTATAGATCATTTTGATAGATATCCGCTTGTAACATGTAAAAGAGTTGATTATGATATATTTAAACAAGCTTTTATTCTTATAAAGGAAAGAAAACATCTTAAAGATCCAGGTCTTCTTAAAGTAGTAGGTTTAAAATCAATTCTTAATTTAGGTTTAACTACTAAACTTAAACAAGAGTTCCCTACTTGAAAAGACATTGAGGCAAATAAACCTGAGTATATATTTAAAGATATACCGAATCCTCAATGAATGGCCGGATTTTCTAGTGGAGATAGTAGTTTTAATATTAAAATAAGTAAATCTTTAACTAGTAAGTTAAGCACGAGAGTTCAATTAAGATTTTCTATAGATTTACACATAAGAGAAAAAGAGTTAATTAATTTTTGTGTTAAATTCTTTAATTTAACTGAAGATAAGTATGTTTATTTAAAAAGTAACTCTGTTAGTTTACAAATAACTAATTTAAAAGATATTAGTAATGTAATTATACCTTTCTTTAAAAAGTACCCTATTAAAGGTAAGAAAAGTTTAGATTTTATAGAATTTGATAAAGTTGTGACAATGGTGAACAATAAGCAACATCTAACTCAAGAAGGGTTAGATCAAATATTAACTATTAAATCTAGTATGAATCAATAAATTTATTTGATTTATTTGTATGATAAATTTGATCGCTGTGTGATATTGTGGGCTATAGACGTGCCACATATTCCTGCTTCTTGAGCTAGGGCCTCAAGTTTGCGGGATAAACTATCAAATTCCGGGGACACCCTAAAGCTTCTGATACTAAGCCATATATGAAAATATATGAGTGGCTGAATTAATTACTCAGGTATAGTAATAAGTCATAAGATGATTGAAAAAGAAATGGGTTATCGCGGATCTAAGTCAATTACAGGTTTTAATGTCCCGCCAGCCATAAACAAATCTGTAGTTGTAAAAGAGCAACGAGTAGACGGTAGTTATACTAATAACTTAGTATTAAGGTGTACTCTAATGGGTCTCGAAAGAGATTATCGAATCAAAACCCTTTCTAAAATATATAATAATCCTTCTAATTCAATGCGGTATTATTCAACTAATGTAGGTAATTCTAATTTAGAAAATACTACCTTAAATCCTTGATTTATAACAGGTTTTTTTGATGCTGAAGGATCTTTTTCCATTTACTTGAGAAATAAACTAGAAGGTTCTACATATTGTGAGGCTAGAATAGGTATTAGTTTACACAAGAAGGATTTATATACTCTAAAGTGTATTAAATCATATTTTAAGGGTAAAGGTAGTATAGTAAAACATGGTGAAGATAGTCTTCAGTACGTTATAACTTCTATAGAGCAGCTAAATACTTTAGTTATACCCCACTTTGATAACTATCCTTTGATTAGTAAAAAATATGCTGACTATCTTTTATTTAAGAAGGCCGTTCTTTTAATCATAAATAAAAAACATTTAACTCCTCCCCTCGGCCTCGCCACCGGAGTCCGGGGGGCAAAGGGAAGGATTACAAGAGATTGTATCAATTAAAACTTCAATGAATAAAGGTTTATCTGATAAATTAAAGAAAGTTTTTCCTAATAGAATTGAAATTCCTAGACCTTTAGTATCAAACTATGTCATACCTGACCCTGAATGAGTTGCAGGATTTACCTCAGGTGAAGGTTGTTTTATGATTAAAATTAGTAAATCTCCTGCATCAAAATTGGGATTTGGTGTACAATTAATATACCAATTGACTCAGAATAATACGGATGAAATACTAATGAAGTGTATACTTACCTATTTCGGGTGTGGTACATTAGTGGAGGATGGTACAAAGATTGTTTATTTTGTAAGAAAATTCTCTAATATCCTAGATATAATTATACCCTTTTTTAATAATCATAGTGTAAGAGGTGTAAAGTTCCAAGATTATTTAGATTGATGTAAAGCCGCTGACATTATTAAAACTAAAGGTCATTTAACTCTAAGAGGATTAGAGGAACTTAAAAAAATAAAAGCTGGAATGAATCGTAAAAGAATATAAATATAAATTAGTAGAATGGCGGTGAATTAAAGGATTAAAATATATCAAGATAAATTTGATCTGCCGTGAGACAAAGAGATGCAAAAATGTGAATTTAAGCTAATCTCTAAAAATAGGATATAAATTTTAAGGATTGTAGTCTGAAACTCGACTACATGAATAAGTAATTACTAGTAATCGTGAATCACCATGTCACGGTGAATTAACCTTGGATTGGTACTAACCACTCGTCACATGCTGAAAAGAGTATGCGCAATAAGTTTGCTTTTTCAATGATTAGTAAAAATAACAAGCAGGTTTTATATTCTATTATTGGAAATCTTCGTATGCGTGACTCTAATTAGTGTTAAGTCGAAATACGGTTCGCGTAGTGGAAGTTGCGCGGGAATAATTAACCTAAACGATAATTTATTTAAGTGATATTGAGAAATATTTTCTTAAATAAAAACTTATAAGGTGGTTTTTTTTTGGTTCGAATCCAATGTAAGTAGATGGGAAACAACTTAAATTTTATACACGAAGTTTATACTTTTTACGTTAGGAATAAAAGTTCCCCATGTAATATTAAGCCGGTTAAGATTTATATAAATTGTGATTTATTAGATATAAAAAAAAATTATATATAAAGGTAATATTAAAAAGGCAGGTATTTATCTGACCCCAGAGGGGTACGGGGAAATTTACTTAACAATGATACTTATATAGGTAGTTCTGTAGATTTAACTAGGAGATTGAGTGATTATTTATCTTATAACTGGTTACTAAAAGAAATTGTTAAACATAATAGTATTATATATAGAGCTTTGTTGAAGTATGGTTATAAGAATTTTAGATTAGAAATATTAGAACATTGTGAAGTAGAGAATACTATAGAAAGAGAACAATTTTATATAAATAAGTATGAATCTAGTTATAATATTTGTAAAACAGCAGGTTCAGCATTAGGGCGTATAACTAAAAAATCTACTAAATTAAAATTGCGTAATTCTCGGTTAATTAGATTATATAAAAATAATACAAGCAATGTAAAATATTAAAATTTCATATTAAAGTACTTTACAAAGGAAGTAGAAAAATTAGAGAATAATATTTATAAACTACAATCTAAATTAGAAAGTATATTACTTACTAATAATAGAAAATCAAATGTGCTGCTTCGCAGCCTGAAAAACTCAATAGCTGTGAAACTCCAGTTTTTTTATTAGTAACTGACTTGACTACAAGTCTAACTAAAAAATATTCTTCTATATAGCATTAGATTTAAATGCTAGTAATTCTACTATTATGAATTTTATTCATAATATAAAACCTTATGTGCTGCTTCGCAGCCGGAAGATGTATAATAAAAAAATAAATATTAACATGGGTAAAAATAACTTACCTCTACATCTAAACGGATATAGGTTAATGGTAGACTTTCTGATTTCCACTCAGCGTGTGTCAGTTCAGATCTGACTACCCGTAAACTTGCTGAATATTCAGCTATATAAATGAATAAAAAAGCTTTAAAGCAAAAGTTGGAACTAACCCAGTTTCACCATGCTACATTCTATTTCCTATTATTAGATCTTATTTATCGTATAAGTAATAAACTTATGAGGATAATTCTATTATTAATGTGCCTATGTGGCCCAGTCTTATTTTTAGATTTAAAAACTACATTACTAAATATAATAATCTGCTATATAGCCGATATACGTAGTAAATATATAATCTTTTACTCTTACATGAAATCTTAATGAATTTGTATACTTATACTTATATTACCTTATTTAATATAATTTGATAATATAATACAACCTGTTCTTCTAGATTCTAACATTAGTTTTAGTCAACCACTAGCTGAAGTTATTCAGCTAGACAGTACTAATTTTAAAATCATTTTGCTACCAGCTTATAAAGAGAGAACCTTTTTCCAATTTTTCTGTGTCTTTTCTCTCCTGGATAAGGGAAACGTATTTAGTAGATATTTTAGATGATGGTTACTTTTGATACATCACAAAAATTTCCCCTTTCAGAAAAAAAGACCGATAGAGATATAATCTTACCTCTTTTCTTATATGATCAAAGGACAATGCAGGGCTTCCTTAGATAGATCCATTACCCCGGTCTTGACAATTAGCCCGAGAACATCTATGAGAGTAGATGAATTATTAACACAAAATAATATGCCAGGATGCTTATCGCTATAAAATTTATACAGGGTTAAGCAAAAAAAAATATATATTACAAAACATGAAAAAATATAAACCAAATAATAAAAATATTATATCAAGATTTTTTATAGGTGTTAAAAAAGGTCTTTTTACTCCTACTTTACCTAAACATATTATCCAGCTTAACAATAATCCTATTATTCGAATTTTTAGAGTACTTAGTGGAATAAGTATTTTACTTGTTTTAACTCATAGATTAGATTATTTTGGTGAGGGATTATTATACTTTTCTGCTTTAGTTCTTTGTACTGTTTTATCTTTTCTTTTTAGTTTATATCTTATCTTTTTAACTTATCATAGAATTAAACATATGATTAAAGTTTTGAAGAGTGATGAATTAGATGTTAGAAACTCACCTTTGGATAGATTTGCTAGTATAGCTGCTAGAATAATTTTTTGTAGTAAAGGGTTATGCGAAACTGCTGCTCCTGTTGGGGTGGTTTTTGGAGGAATGGCTGGTATTGATGAACTTAGAAAAGTAAAAGGTTTAGAACCTATCTTTCTTCCTAAATTAGCGGATTTTATTTTTACTGATACTGACACTAATAAACAAATCAAACAAATGCGTTATGACGAAGCTGCTCTAGAACGTAATAGTAAAGAACTTAATACTTATAAAGAGGAGCATAGTATCGTGGATTCATTTGAAAAAAATGGTGTGATTAGTCAGGATGAGGCTGATACATGAAGAGATCAAATTAAGCGTAATCAATCAATGTGCCAAAACGATAGTAAAGAAATTAAATCTAAAATCTTAAGTTCTTTAGAGAAATTTAATGAAATACGTAATAATAAAAAATAACCTAACTACTCCTAGTAGTATAGGTGCTTACAGTGCAGTTGTATTTTATTAGATAGGTATTCTTACGACGAAGTCGTATAGCATAGAGCTGTTGAGGAGCTATATAATCTTATCCCTTTTTATATATCAAATTACTAATATATATGACTACAACACAAAATAAAAGCGCTTAACAATCTAACTCAGAAAATTAAGACCGAGATTAAAAATATAATTTCATAACTAGAAAAAGCCAAGGATTTAATAGCAAAAACTTGATATGAAGAAGCCAAATTAAAAAACCCTAGAAAGTTTGAGAAATGATGTGATAAATATTCATGTCAAGGAATTCTAAATGATTAATTAATTTTGTGCTGCAGGCTGCTGGCTGCTTCGCAGCCAGCCAGCAAGATAATTATATATATAATATAATAAAATATATTATATAAAGGAGGGTTCCTTTATTGGCAAGAAGGGCTAAACTGTAAATTTAGTACATAATATGTTTTGAGAGTTCGAATCTCTCGTCTCCTAGAATTAGTAACTTAATTAGGTAAAGGATTTCCCTGTCACGGAAATAGATGTCGGTTCGAGTCTGATCTAATTCGTTATATACCTTGGTATTTGTTTACCTAAGTAAAACGCTGGCTGCTTTATATAAAGCTATGGGAAAGTCTTCCATTGGTAGGGTAAGGCACTTGCTACGTGTCGTGTTTTATACACTTAGGTGTTCAATTCACCTCTTTTCCGTTAGAAGATTTTGCTTCTTTTTATTAATAATATTAATAAATCATGAATAAATTTAATACATCAAATCAAGAAAGAATAATTCTTTCTATAAATCTAAATAAATATTTATTACTTTCATAGCTTTAGCTTGCTATTATTTTTTTTATAAAGGCACACAAAACAAAAAATTTGTTCGTTCTATAGAAGTAAAATTTAGTAAAGATATAATAAATAAAACTTTATCTCTAACTACACGTAAAAATACTATAAAACTTTTTTTATACGTGTGCGAGCTACAATAATAAAGCATATTCTTTTACACTTATATGTAGATATTATAATTGAACTTTAATTTATAGATGCTCCGCTCTTAATAATATAACTTAGTATTAAGTTACATAGTTACCGTCTCAGTAAATTAATGTCTTATATACTAAAATATTTAATTCAATTCTTACTGTTTAGCCTCTATAGCTCAACGGTAGAGCATGATACTGTTAATATCATGATAGACGTTCGATTCGTCTTAGGGGCTTTTAAATCAATGTTCGAAACTAATTTAATTTTTTTTTTTATCTATGTTTTATATAAATAATTTTAACTTAAATTCTTTTATTTTGAGTTTATTAACTTTTATTTTATTTCTTAATATTACTTTGTGATATTTAGACGATTTCTCACTGTCAAAAAATAAGTATATTAAATTTTTACAAGTATTAACTCCTTTATGATTAATACTATTTACTGTTATATTAATCTATTTTAATATAATAATTCTTGATGATTATGTAGTTTTACATATAGATGGTAATAAAAGAGATATCTCTAATAATGTTAGTATAGGAGGTAGTATAGAAGTTAATAAAGATGCTGCTGAAGTATTAGTACGTAACATAGGTGTTGCAGGTACTATAGCTGGTGTTTCGGGAGCAGTAGCAAAAGCTATAGGTAAATCAGGTGTGCGAAGCACTCCTTTACAAAAAGCAGGTATAATTATAGGTTCCGCAGGAGCTGCAGGAGCTATTCATGTAGGAACTACGATTATTAATAAAGTTATTAATAGTGGTTCTAATAATAAAAATACAGATTTACCTAATACAAGTAATATTAATATTGAAGGAGGAAATAAATTATTAAATGATGGATTCAATAATCTTAGTGAGTTAAAGATTTTATTGTTATCTATGAATACTTTGGCAAGTACATGCTTATTTTTACTTCTTATATTATTTATTATGTTTTTGTTTAAATATTATTTGTGTGCAAGCTATGAAAATAACATTAAATTAAATAAATTAATAGGGAACAAGTTAAATAGCTATTTAATTTATCTAGTTAATTTAAATAAGAAAACTAATAATGTATATATATTTATAATATTCATTGTATTATTTATATCCTTATCTTTCGAATGTTATTTCATAACTCAGTTGTATGATAATTTAGACAAATTTATAGATCTACATCTTAAAAAATAAAAGAAAAATCTTGCTAGTTGGCTTCTAGCGAAGCATGCAGCAGTAAAAGAAATAATAATTGTTTATTTTTTTTTTACAAACCCTTAGGGGGAAATATTATATAAGACGTTCGATTCGTCTTAGGGGCTTTTAAATCAATGTTCGAAACTAATTTAATTCTAATTATTTATATAAATGACAAACACAATAAGAAGTAATTTTCAAGACCATCCTTTCCATTTAGTGTCACCTTCACCGTGACCTTTATACACAAGTATCTCATTATTTACTTTAACAGTAAACGCTGCATTATCAATGCACTTATTTAATAATAGTTATATCTTCCTATACTTAGCATTAGGTACATTAGTTGCATCTATGACTATGTGATTTAGAGATATAATCTCAGAAGGTAAACCAGTCGTTTCTCATTATAATTTAAGTATAACTAGGGCCATATCATCTGATGATATTAACAAAACATTAATTGATTATAAAAGTTACCTTGTAAATCCGATGCTTTATATTTACTATATAAAGAAGGTAAGAGAGATCCAGAACGAAAAGTCTGACAAGTAGAAAAATAGTAAACAGTATTACTAAAATTATTTTTGTGTGAACGCATTTCATAACTATTATCGTAGAAATGGTGTAAGTTGTTATTCATAAGAATATTGTTTATTTTTATTATCATATTTTTTATATTAATTATATTTTTTGTGATCTAATAACTTGAAATATCAAAGTGTAGTATTGTATAATCTGTCAAAAAATCGGTTCTTCTCCCTTATTTTAGATATAACCAAACTGACATTAAAAGTTAAAGATTAGAGAAAAATTGATTTTCTCTCTATAGCACGCATAGTTGACGGTGGTGTCTTTGGCGGGTAGTTCGTTTGGAATATTGATTATAAAAGTAATAACAATATTACAGTTTTTAATAAAGATAATAATTTAGGTCATTACTTAGCCGGTCTTTTAGAAGGTGACGGACATATTTCTTTACCTTCTTTAGGTAATACTACCTTAAATAGAGTCCTTAATCCTAGAATCGTATTCACTTCTCATAAGGATAATTTAGGTATGTATACTTTTCTTCAATCCGAATTAGGTAATATAGGACGTTTTCAATCTTCAGGTAATAATGTAATACGTTATATTATAGGAGATATAAAAAGTCTAATTTATATTATTAATTTAATACATGGTAAGTTAAGAACACCTAAAAATAAAAGATTTAATGATTTAATTCAATTCATTAATGCTAAATACGATTTAAATATACCTGAAAGTAATTATAATGGAAATTATAAAGATAATAGTTGATTTGCAGGTTTTACAGAAGCTGATGGGCATTTTGGGATTAAATATATAGAAAAGAAAGATAAATCAGAAACAAGTAAAAGATCTGTAAGCGAAAGTATTTCACTTAAATTTAGATTAGACCAACGTTCATATGATAAATCTACATCGTCTGATATGAAACTTTTTATGGTAGAGTTAGCTTCTTTTTTAAATTGTAACTTAACTACTTATGAAAATAAAACAGGTAAAGTTTTATCTTTATATGTTTCTTCTATTGATAATATTAAAATCATTATTAACTATTTTGATAAATATCCTTTAATAGGAAATAAACTTAATGACTATAATAAATGAAAAATCGTTTATAATATGATAATATCTAAAGAACATCTATCTGAAGAAGGTAGATTAAGAATTAGAGCTTTAATAAATAAATTATAATGATGTAAGTGCCTTCTTTAAATTTAACCAATTGCTGGAAAACCCTTTATTAAGGATGATCAGCAGGGAATTAATAGATTAATTATCTTTTAATACCTTCAGAGACTAAACGTTAAAAATTAATACGTTATTATAACCTATTAATTAAGATATAGTCCAACAAATATAGAAATATATTTTATTATTGACTTACTTAGGTAATTTACACGAAAGGGTTCCGTGTATTAAAATTAAATAGTTTAAAGACTAAAACATCTTTTAATAACACTAGACACTTTAGTACTAATAGAAATAATCAATTGGCTTATTATCTTGCCGGATTAATTGAAGGGGATGGATCAATAATAATTAGAAAAGGGGATAGAGAGAAAGAGTCTCCAAAAATAGTTTTTACTTTTGGTAAGAATGAAATACCTATGTTCGAAAAATTAAAAAAAATTCTTAATACTGGAGTTATACAGATAGAAAAAAATGGAGCATGTAGATATAGTATAACAAATTGAGAGGCGGTAACTAATATAATCAATCTTATAAACGGTAAATTTAGAACCCCTAAGATATTAGCATTATATAAAGCTATAGATAATTTAAATAAATGAAGAAATACTAATTTGTCTAAATTACCATTAGATACTAGTAATTTAGAGTCTAATAGCTGATTAGCAGGTTTTATTGATGCGGATGGCCATTTCTCTATAAAATTAACAGGTTCATACGGATCTGATGAGTCAGAAGCGCGTGGAAGAGTACAATGTGTATTTTCTATAAATCAAAGCGAACTTAACAGAGTTACAGGTGAATCTAATGTTATTTTTATGACAGAATTAGCCAAATTTTTCCAAGTTAATTTAAATAAAAAAATAAGCAATAGCCCTTTATTTAAAAATCCATCAAACATGTTAGTATTTTATGCTCAATCGGATAGAAAGCACTTTATTATAACTACTTATTTAAGTAAATTTCCTCTGATGACTAGTAAACACTTGAATTATTTATCTTTTTTTAAAGTATTAAATTATTTAGGTAAAAGATTAACAAGAGAAGAAATACTTGAAGTACGTAATATAAAAAATTCTATGAATAACAAACGTAGTGAATTTAATTGAGACCATCTTGAAAATTTTTATAACCACTAATTATCTATGATTATTTTATTATACTAAGGTACACATTGTACTTTCTAGGTTAATTATCGGTTTTTATCTTTAAGGTAAAGACTTTTTAAAGTTACTTTTACAATTGACTTACTTAGGGAATCATACCCTTGCTGTACAAAAAGGATTAAACCTAGGTGTTATATTATTTATAGTATCTGAAGCTTGTTTCTTCGTAGCTATATTCTGAGCATTCTTTCACAGTGCATTAACACCTACTGTAGAACTAGGAGCTCAATGACCACCTATGGGTATAGAACCTGTAAATCCTTTCGAATTACCTTTATTAAACACAGTAATCTTATTATCTAGTGGTGCTACTATAACTTACGCACACCACGTGCGCGAGCTGTGCTTGTGTACCAAATCTCTATCAAGAGATATATATTTCTCAAACATATATGCAGTCCATGAGTTAGGTGGAGGGGAAAGCCCGATACTGAACATAGCATCTCATGTAAAGACTATAATTAAAATAAACCTTCTAAAATTAATATTAGTTGAGACTGTTCTTTCTATGGTTAAAGCTTGATTGCCTAAAGTCTATTGTTCATCGTCTTCTCGCGTAGGGAATCGTCTTGGTAGGAATGGGACGTTTAGAGTCTTCTGTGAATTGAGTGGTGGTATACAGAATTGAGAGACTTTTACGAGTTATGTAAGAAACATAATTAAGAACAAGAGTGGACAACCTAAGGAAAGTAATTGAGTATACAAAGCAACTCTCGGATTGCCTAAGGGAAGTAATTCCTATGGTAACAGAACAATCATAGTACTCAAAACTGTAGGTAACTCTGCAGATATAAGGGGAAGGGTTGTAGTGAAAGGCGCTTCCAATATTCGTAGTTACAGTACAGGATGTATTATAGACCCTGAGTCTAATGTAATAAAGAAATTGAAAGACTTATACGAAAGATCTAAAAATAAAAATTCTGAACCTATAGATAGAAATCTATACAAATTATTGTGTGATCCTGAAATATACGGAATAGCTTATGAAAAATTAAAAAGTAACCCCGGACAAATGACTCCAGGTGTAAACCCGGAAACATTGGATGGTATGTCAGTTGAAGTAATTCACGAAATAGTTGAAAAACTAAAGAATGAATCATTTAAATTCAAACCAGCCAGAAGAATAAAAATTTCAAAGGCTTCCAGTGGTACTAGACCTCTTACAATTGCGTCTCCTAGAGATAAAATTGTTCAAGAGGCCATAAGAATGATCCTCGAAGCGGTTTTTGAACCTATATTTCTGGATTGTAGTCATGGATTTAGACCCAAGAGAGGTTGTCATACCGCATTAAAAGCAGTTAAACAGACTTTTCAACCATCAACTTGAATAATAGAGGGAGATATTTCAAAATGTTTTGACTCTATTGATCATTCTAAGTTAATGGATATTGTGGAAGATAAAATTCTTGATCGTAAATTCACTAGATTAATATGAAAAGCTTTGAAAACGGGTTACTTCGAATTCAGAGAATATCAGAGTAATATAGTAGGAACTCCTCAAGGATCTATAATTAGTCCCATTTTAGCTAATATATTTATGTCCGAACTGGACAAAATGGTTATTAGACTCAAAGAAGATTTCGACAAGGGGTCTAAATCTAAATTGTCTTCAATAGCGGGTAACTACCATAGTAGAATATCAAGAGCTAAGAAGAGAAATGATATGCAATTAGTTAGAAGTTTAGCTAAAGAAAGTAGATTATATCCTTCAGCTAATTTTAGCGACCCGAATTTTAAGAAAATCTCATATGTTAGATATGCAGATGACTGAATAATAGGGGTGAAGGGTACTTTGGAAGAGACTAAGGTAATACTTACCAAGGTTAAAAACCAATTATCTGCTATGGGATTAACTTTAAGCGAATCTAAAACTAAGATCACAAATCTAAATACAGAAAGTGTATTATTCCTAGGAACTAACATAAAAAGAGCAAAAGAATTCAGTTATTCTAAGCCCAAACATAATAATATTTTAAGAAGAAATTCTAAAAAGATTAGAATGGAGGCTCCTATTCAAAGAATAGTAAATAAACTGCATAATGCAGAATTTATGAAAAACAACAAATCTAGTCCAAAATTTGTGTGAATGTCCTTGGAACATAGACAAATTATACATATGCATAATGCTGTGTTTAGAGGGTATTTAAATTATTATAAATTTGCGCATAATTACCCAAGATTAGCCAGTACAGTAGGATATTACTTGAAACAATCATGTGCTAAACTACTTACAGCTAAATTCTCGTTAGGTACGATGGCGAAAACTTTTAATAAATTTGGACCCAATTTAGGGGTAACACATAAGGATATGAAGGACCCAAAGAAGAATAAATTTTATGGCTTTTTAAATCCTTCATATAAAACTACGTTAAAGTTCTTAACGGATAGTAGTCCAGTTATCAAAGCGTTATACGGATCTGTATCCTTATCAACTCTTGATGACTTAGAATGTGCCAAATGTAATTCAAAATATAGAGTGGAAATGCACCATATAAGGCATATGAAGGATCTTAATCCTAAATTAAATTCTTTAGACAAATTAATGATACGGAGACGTAGAAAGCAAATCCCTCTATGTAGAACCTGTCATATGGAATATCACAGAAAATAATTAGAAAGTAGTATAAGGAATGCGTTTCATGGAGAGCCTAGTGATGTGAAAGCATCCCGCTGGGTTCGGGAAAGAGGCAATTTTATCCATTTAGGATAGGTTGTACTTAGTTCATTCTTTAATTAAAGGAGAAAGATCAGGAGCTATATACGGTACATTATTTACAGTATTATTAGCATTAATATTCACAGTATTCCAAGGAATAGAATATAACGTATCATCATTCACAATAAGTGACGGTGTATTCGGTACATGTTTCTTCTTCGGTACAGGGTTCCACGGATTCCACGTTATCGTAGGAACAATATTCTTAGCTGTAGGATTATGAAGAATATTAGCATACCACTTAACAGATCACCACCACTTAGGTTATGAAGGAGGTATATTATACTGACATTTTGTTGACGTTGTATGATTATTCTTATACGTTTCAATGTACTACTGAGGATCTTAATATTAAATAAAATAGAGAAATTATTCTCTAAACGGGTATAGGTTAATGGTAGACTTTCTGATTTCCACTCAGCGTGCGTCAGTTCAAATCTGACTACCCGTAAACTTGCTGTGTATACAGCTATATAAATTAATCTAAAAGCTTTAGAGCAAATTGCTCCAATATATTTCCTAATCTTAGGTAACTCAATATAAATAAATATGAATCAATTATTCTCTGTTCAGGATATCTTAACAAGTGGATATACAGTGGAATTTCTAGATATATTAAGTGTAATAGCATTATTATTTAGTATAGCAGTTATAATAAATAAAAATCCTATAGTTTCATTATTATCTTTAATCGGTTTATTTGGATCAATATCTGTATATTTAATATTATCAGGATTAACATTTATAGGTTTTTCATACTTAATAGTATATATAGGAGCAGTATATCTACATATAATTAGATTTTTTTGATCTAAAAATGCTGCGTGAGTAAAAATCTCACTCTACAAGGTAGATTTAATTATAAAAATTTGAATTAAGAACTTGGCTTGACAAAATTCACTATTTTTTAATTTATTTATAACCCCGAAGCTAATACTGTTAGCAGGCTTCTCTGAAGAAGGCAGGACTACAGTTTTAAATACATATTCTACTTCTAAACCAACTAATATTTATATACTTAGATCAAAGTATTTATTGGCTAAGTCGAACTTGCACCCTTATTCAACTTTAGCTTTAGCTTGCGCAGCAGAAAATACTAAGGAAAATTTTTTTAAGTGATTTTCAGGGTTTACAGATGCAGAAGGTAATTTTAATATCACTTTTTATAAGAACAAGCTAGGTAATATATCTAGTGCGACCTTTAGATTTACAATCGAGTTGCATATTGATGATAAGAATACTTTAGATACTATAAAAGAAAAATTAAATATAGGTAATGATATTTCAGTTTACGGTAATAGTTGTAAATTCACAGTTACACATCCAAAAGATATTTGTAAATTACTAGAAATATTTGATACTTATAATTTAAATACAACAAAATATTTAGATTATTTAGATTTTAAAGAAGCTTTTAAATTTTATCAAGAAAAAATTAAAACCGTTTCAGATGGCGATGATAAAATGTTTAATAGATTATTAGATATTAAAAACGGAATGAATAGTAACCGTACTAATTTTCATTTTCCATTAAAATTTCAAATTGCTATCACTGATTATTGATTATTAGGATTAATTGAGGGAGATGGTTCATTTTATTTAGATCGAAGTAAAATAGAACCTATCTTTTCAATTGCACAAAGTAATTTACAATTTTCTCTTATAGAAGAGATAAAAAATTATTTAATAAATAGATTAGGGTTTGATGAATACTCTATATTTAAATTAAATAATGCATCTGTTATTAGTATAGTTAAATGTAAAGTGGAAAATAATAGTAAATCTATAAATGTGCTTAAAATAAAAAATACTAATGTTTTAATAAATTATCTAATACCTTATCTAAATAAAATGACATTTATTAGTAAAAAAGGTTTAGATTATAAAGATTTTAAATTAATTTGTAAAGCTATAAACAATGGTTCTTATAGAACAGAAAGTATAAAACAATTAATTATTAAACTATCTTATTCTATGAATAATTACAGATTATCTACTAATTCAGATATAAATAAATTAAAGAGTTTATCAAGTCAAGATAGAGAAAAAATAATTAATGCTAAGCCTACTATTAGACATTTAGATGATGGTCGTCAATTAGATATAGTTACTGAAAAACCAATTAATCGACGTTGAACTAATAGTATATTTGAAATTAAAAATGGTCAAGGGGAAATATTATTAGCATCAACATTAAATGATGCGGCTAAAATATTAGGTGTAGAATACAGAACAATAAATAGACATTTATCATCTTCGGAAGCTTTACAGGCTAATGATGAATATGTTGTAATAAATAATTATAAAATTAAAAGAATACCGGTGTTTATTTAATATTATTAGAAAATGAATAGCTGGGTCAGGATTAATAAAAATGAAAAGAATTAAATTAGAGGAAATGAAAGAAGGTTACAACCGTACAATTTCCATACTTGTAGAAAAATTAGGTGAAAACGGTTAACGATGTCCTAGTTGAAGACCGTCGGCAGTTGTAAATGTCGCTACAGACTGGTTCACCGGAGTTAGGTTGTAATACCTGTTCAAATGTACAGTCGAATTCTATAACGAAAATATCGTAAGGAGGATGGACCATACTAAAATTAGTATTATCTTTATATGGAGATAGAAACTCCTGGGATTAATATCCCTGAAATATAACACACATTATATTTTAGTTAATTAGAATTGATCTATTTTATTCTTGTTCATATTAATGTTAATAAATATAAGAACAAGTGAATTACAAAGTAATAATGTAAATAGTATACCTTTAGCTTTATTTATAACAATACTATTTAACTATGCATTATTCCAATTATTACCTTACTACATAGCTATATTAAATAGTTATAACAGTAAATTAAGTAACATATTATACTATTTACCTACAAGTAAATATAATGATATAATAATGAATACAAGTAAAAATCTAGACATAAACACACATAATGTTATGTTTGTAACAAGTAACAGTTGAGATGGTACAATTACAGAAACAAGCCATATATCAACAATAGGTAATATTTTATATACATCTTACAGTATGTGATTATTCCTTGTAAGTATAATTTTATTAGTAGTAATGGTAGGAGCTATCGTTATAACAATAAAACAGGATACTGTTAAACAATAATAAATTTAAGGTATAATTAAACCTTAAAAGAGAAATTAGTTCAATTGGCAGAACGTTTGTTTTACACACAAAATGTTAAAGGTTCAAATCCTTTATTACTCAAAATTCCTTAACTTAACAGGTAAAGTGTATTCTTGATAAGGATATTATCAGTGTTCGATCCACTGAGGAATTATAAATAATATATATATATACTAAATTAGTATACACATTAAAGAGAATTGGCCGAGTGGTTTAAGGCGGTAAGTTTGAGTTTTACTAGGTTAGAAATAGCTACATCCGTTCGAATCGGATATTCTCTGAACTATATTATAAAAGAGTGTAGTTTAATTGGCAAAATAGGAAGCTTCAACCTTCAAATTCTTGGTTCAAGTCCAAGTACTCTTGTTTTAATAATTTTATTTATATTATGGCAAAGTCGGTCGTGCGTAGAGAACACGAAAACTTTTATACTTTTCTTTACAACTATATGAGGAGAGTATTCTTTATTGATTACACTCCTACTACTCACTGTTTTACGAAAGACCCCTGAGTCCTTTTTTAATTAATAGTGTTTTAGTTTTAACCCGCTCTAATAGAGCTATTATAGACTAAGTTTCAACTTACATTACAAAAACAACAAATTATGATAACATTTTTAAAATTATTATGAAATACTAGATATTTCTCTACTACTACTGTAGTACAAAACAAGCATTCTTTTGCTTCCTCCTTCAATTCCAAAGTTAAATATATGGATCATAACGGTTTGATTACCATTAAAGGGAAGACTTTAATTATTCGTTTTACCACTGAAAATTTTATTACTAAACAATATTTATTGGAGACTATTAAACAATATTTAGAACACGATAAATCTCATTTTTTACTTGTTAAGTCAATCATGGGAATGGTGTCTTGCTTCGCACAAAATGGCTGGTAAACAAATCGTGTTATAATAAAAAGGATGTTGCTATATTAGATCATTTATACGACTCTATTATTAGTAGAATAGATATTTTATTGGAAAATTATAATGAGCTTGCGCCTCCACAAAATCACCTTTTAGTGCTGCATGCTTCTAGCGAAGCAAGAAGCAGCCAGCAAGATCTTTATTAAAAGATTTGATAGAATGATTCTTACTGATGTTAAACAGGATGATAATTTTTAAATTAAAAATATAGCTCTAGATATTAGAAAGAATTTAGCTATTGCACCTTTCGAAATTAAAGATTAGAATTTAATTGGTAGTATGATAAGTGATATTAGATTTAATTTTGTGCGAAGCAAGACCTTATTATTTTGGTTACTTTTCATTATAATAATAAGCTTTTTAACATTGAACTAAGAGATTTTTAATATTCACCAAGGTGAATATAAGTTCTACGTTAGAGATATTACAAAACCTCTTTACATTCTAGTCATCGTTAATTATTATGTTCATCAACATAAGATATGTTTTGATTTTTTAGGTAACCTGCTTTCTTTTGTAATAGACAAAACATCTAAAGGAGAGATTGTTAGATAAGATCACAACACTATTACTAAGTTTAATACTAATAATAAACAGATTATTTCTATTAATAGAGATTTAAATGTTCAGGATATCAGTAAGAACCTTTTTTAAAAATAATGATACAGGTATAGAAAACAGTTAAATTGGTGTTATTGATTTAGAAGTAGCTAAACCTACTTCTTCTAAAAATACGGAGTTTATTTATCTTGCTGGTATTTATACATGAGCTTGCGCCTCCATAAAATTGCGGATATATTTTATATAGACTCTGAAACTAAAAATAGTGATTTAGTGATATGTAATATGTTAGACACTATGTTTAAATATGATGTACATACTTATTATTGTCATAACTTAGCAAATTCTGATCTATATTATATATTAAAGACTTCGATTAAATATCCAAATATTTATACTTTCTATCCTACTTTTAAATATAATATTATTAAAATTATAATTAGTCAAATGATTGGTAAAAAGAAGGTTTATATTACTATTAGTGATAGTTATACTATATTAAATTCCTCTTTAGCTAAATTAGCAAAAACTTTTAATGTTTCAACATTAAAAGGAAATTTCTCTCATGATTTTGCTAATGAAAATACTTTATTTTATATTGGTTATTTACTAAAATTCAAGATTATAAGGGTGTTGATATAGATACATATAAAACTATTTATTCTGAAAGATGAGATTTTAAAGATGAATCTATTAAATATCTTACTAAGGACTTACTAGCTTTATATCAAGTTATTAAAGCTTTTAATCACGAGTTATTTGTTAATTTTGATATTAGTATTACTAACGGTTTAACTATATCTTCACTAGCTACTCGTATTTTCTTTACGAAATACTATAAAGGAAACATACTTTTAATAAATAAACAAGAATAAGTGCTTATAGAGATGTGATGAAAGCTGGTGAACCTTATTGTAGCTTAGTCGGAGTAAGTAAATATAGGGAACTGTTTTGCGAGTTAGTAAAGTAACCTTTTACGTTAAAAATATGACTGTTATTAAATACGTAACGTAAAAGTTATTCTTATGTAGAATACATGTTCCTAATTCTATATAGGTAAGGATATTTAAACGCAAAAAGCTGAAGGACTGCGTGGACAGTGGCGAGTGAACAAAAGCATTAATAATTACAAATAATGAGAATGAAAAATATTTTTAAACAAATGCAAAATTTAGGATTATTTGCTAGTGGGATTGTAGCACATCACTATGGTAGTAAATTGTTAGATCTTAAAGACAATTTAGATGAATCTAAGATTCAAGCTGAAAGAGATGCTAAGTTAGATGAAATTGCTACTAATATTAAATTGTTAAAAGATAATTGTAGTAGTATTTCTAAGAAGGATTCTTTTAATAATAATACTGAAGTATCGGATGATAATATATCTAGTTTACAAGAACAACTAAAAGTTGCTGAATATAAAAGTAAGAGTGTTTTAGATTCTTTAAATAAATTTGACTCAAATTCTGATTTGAGTAGTAATAAAGAGAATTTACATAAAGAGGTTAGTGATATGCTTTCTGTTACTGAGAAGATTAAGAAGTTATTGGATGGTTTTAGTGATAGTAAGGGAAGTGGTAAAGGTAATAATTTTAAGCCTAGTTTAAATAGTTTATATGACTATCTTAACAATATGAGTCTTTTAGAAGAAGCTTCTTTATTACATATATTGTTATTCTTAGTTATTATGTTAACTGTTTTTAACATATTAGTAGCGTTATTTAGTAATGAAATTATAAAATATTTTGACTTGGAACAAAAATATCCTTCTTTAAATGCTTTTTTTAAATTACGTATTAAATTTCAAAAATATTATTTAATATGAAATATCTCTACATTGTTTATTATATGTTTAGGTGGTATTTGTATAAATATTTTAGCTATTTATTGTTTAAATTAGTAGTCTTGTAGCATAGTACAAAGACTGACAATGTCTTAATAGTAATGTAGGTTTGTTAAGCTTAAGTACCGTTTAGCTGGCTCCAGTATAGCAAATGAAGCTCTAGCGTAGCAGCTACACTGCCCTCGAAGGGGTATGTCACGTTTAATATTCCGTGAACTGAGGAGGGCTCAGGTTAATGTCGCCAAGTTGTGCTTCTCATAAACAGGCATGGTAAATATTTCGTGCTTTGTATAGGGTTTATCATAAAAAAGTACGTAAAAGACTGCGTGACCAACTTTATAGAAACTATAAGTTAAGGACTGAAATAGCGAGTGAACAGAGAAAAAAAATGATGTAAAGTTATTTAAACACACCGAGGAAACTATAGTATAAATATAAAAAAAATAAGATCTTATTTTTTTATTAACTATAAGTAATAACTCAATAAGTGATTTAACTCACTTAAATATAAAAATGGCAATAATTAAGAATTCAGTTGAAAATACTTTATCTAATATTGCTGCAGCAACGTATGAACGTTGATATATTATATATATCTTGTATAGTTCTAGATGATACATTTGAATGTGAAACCTTAGAAGTACAAGAACCATCAAAAAGAATATATATTAAAATAGGTATTAAGTATTTCACAGAAGGGACGTTAAGTAACCCTAAATATAATCAAAATACCTTATATATTTTAAAAAATGGGGGATTAATCTGATCTTAACTGTATATTTACTGAAATTCAAGAAGAAAAAGTAAATATAATAAGAAATGTCTGATCGCTAAAAAGACCTAAATCCTATAGATTTTATACTTTCTTGTTATTTAATGATACTTTATAATATGGACTATGCTAAAGCATCTTCTAGTAATTCATTTAACAGGTTAACTAAAAATAGATATTTACCTTATTCATAGTAAAACTATTTACTTTCTTTATAATAAAGATATTATGTATTAGCATAATACGGGTTAGAGCCGGAATGGTTAGGCACTCCGTTTGGGGCGGAGAGTAACTAGGTTCGATTCCTAGTAACCCGATTATTTGTATAATAATTCGAATATTAGAACTATTAGAAATAAAGAAAAACTGATATATAATTATTAATTATAAAAATATAAGTATACAAAGAAACTATTATGGAATTTAAGCTATGTATTAAAGAGAATAAGTTACATAAATAAGTAAAAACTCTTATAAATGTATAAACTCTAAGAGAAATCTAATACTAAACGAAGTGAATTGAAATATCTTAGTAACTTCAGGAAAAGAAATCAAAAGAGATTCTATGAATAGCGTGAGCGAAAGTAGAGGAGCCTAAAAAGTAGGACGGTATCAAAACTGTTTAAATATTGGGGAACCTTCCTCAAAGGCTAAATATAATACATAAGCGATAGTGAAAAGTACCATGAGGGAACAAAAACAAAAATAGTAGTTTTATAAGCAGTTCGTGAGCGCAAGCTCTAGAACGTACCTTTTGCATAAGTGCGACAGTAAGCGCACACAGTTAATGTGGTGAGATTCCACCAGACCTTTCCATTGGTTTGACCCTATCCATACAAGCGAGGAGAGCAATCACCTGGTTTGAAGCTATGGAGACAATGTAACCTAATTCCTACCTTAGAAATAAGGTCGGAGTGCTAGGGTAATAAATTCTAGGATGAACGAAAGTGAATATGCATTGAGGCTTCGTAAAAGGTGAACCTTAGGGTTTTATCACGACATATCTTTCTTATGCTGAGATATGGAATGGAACAAATGTGATACGGAGTAAAGCATACAATCTAAGGAATTTAATAACGGTAACTGTGTGTGAACCTGGTAAGCCCCTAATCTGCACTTTAGATTTAGAAAGCTTTGTAAAGCATTCTAAAATTTAGAGAGAAGTAACATATAATGACTTTGTCAGAAATTGCTATATAAGATTTGGGGTAGAAGAACGTCTAAAAAGCGAATGCGGGTCAGTAATAGATCTGATAGAGTTAAATAACTCAATCCGAGAGGATGCTGACTTAGATATTGTGGTCATCGTAATTATAATATCTTGGAACAAAAGAAACCAGCCCGGGTTCAAAACTGTTATCATAGCAGTTAAGGAAACAAAGCAGTATCGATTAATCGACGGTTAAACTGTGTTTTGATTTTTAATTATCTGCCTACCTTCAATCAATTAATTAAAATTAAACCCCTGAGTTGTTAGTACCAACTACAGTAAAGAGTAGGTAACCTAAATTAGCCTAAGATTTCGACAGAATTCGTTAAGTTGTTAGGATTGCAAAAGTAACTAAACGACAATAGAGTCGGCTCAGAATTTGGCATCTGTCAAGAATGCCACTTGAATGAGAAAATAATACAAGTGAAATAAGTACTTGATATCTCCACTCAATATAATAGAAATAATTTAATAAACAAATGAATATGATAATAACGAAACATATAATGTTACTTAATAGGAAGATGTGAATTAAAGGACCGATGTTATTAAGCGAATCCAAGTTTACAATTGACAAAAGATTCATTAATACAGGGAAGAAGACCGATAAAAAGGAATTCAAAAATGGGTGAAATTTAATTAATTGAAAGAAAGTAGAAGCAGTGGTTAAGGATCTTCAAGAAAAGATAGTTATCGCTACATTGAAAGAGGATATTAAAGAAGTGTATAATTTACAATGAAAATTACTTAACACATTCGAGGCTAAAGTCCTCGCAATTAGGAAAGTAATAACCAATAAAGGAGGTAGAACAGCTGGAACAGATGGAATTAGATGAAGAAGTTCAAAAGACTATTGAAATGCAATTCAAATTCTAACGGAAATCGTAGGGAATTCTGAAGAGTATCAAGCCCAGCCTCTGAGAAGAGTATGAATACCGAAGGCTAATTCGAAAGAATTAAGACCATTGGGAATTCCTACAATCACTGACAGAGCAGTTCAAGCAATATACCACTTTGGAGTAGATCCTGTGGTTGAATCTAAATCTGATTACAATTCATTTGGATTCAGAAAATATAGATCAACACAAGATGCCATTACTGCCATAAGAAGTTTAATGGACAAAAAGACTAGTCCACACTGGATACTAGAAGCAGACATTGCTAAATGTTTTGATAGAATCAGCCATGACTTCTTGATGAAACACACGCCAATATGTCATAAAATGGTTCTGAAACAGTGACTTAAATCAGGAGTAATGGAACAACTTAACTATATGGAAACAGATGCAGGAACTCCACAAGGAGGGGTAATATCTCCATTATTAAGTAATATTGCTCTAAATGGTATAGAGAAACATATAAAGAAAGCTAATCCCCGAATCAAAGGAATAAGCCCAGGTGTAAATGTCATAAGATATGCTGACGACATGATTATAACTGGAAAAAGCAAAGAAATAGTACTTAAAAATAAGGAACTTCTAAAAGAATTCCTAAGAGAAAGAGGATTAGAACTAAATGAGAATAAAACCTTGATAACGCACATTAAAACTGGATTTGACTTCTTAGGATTCAACATCAGAAGAAGAAAATGAAATTCTAAGTTAAATAATGACACAGATCAAGAAACAGTTCTGATAATTCAACCATCGAAGAAAGGTATAGAAAAACTAAAATGCTCCATTAGAAAAATTATTGTAATGAATAAGCCCATTAGAAAAATTATATCTGAACTAAACCCTGTATTGAGAGGATGGGGAGAACACAAAAGAATTTCCTATCACACTCAAGAAGTTTTTATTTCGATTGATCATTGAATTTATCAAAAAATGCTTAAATGATCTTATTGACATAAAGGATCATTAAGAAGAACTGTTCTCAAATATATGGTTCAAACAAACACCCGAAAATGGAATTGAGGAGTATCCAAATCCGAGAAATTAATAAATCTTGGTGAAATTTCAATAATCATATTAAGACCACTGAAATTGGATAAAAATCCATATCTCAGTGAGAACTTAGAATATTTCGAAAAAAGAAGAGAGAAAATCATAGAGGCTAAATTTAGACAACTGGTGTACAAGTTATTCAAACAAAAATGTCCAATTTGTAAAGAATCCTTGCACAACGGAGAATCAGTGGAGTTACATCACATCAACCCACAGAAATCTGGTGGAAAATATAGTCTTGAAAACATTGTTCCGTTACACGAAATATGTCATCATCAAGTTACTCATGGAAATCAAAGTTTAGAAAGATTTAGGATTAGCGTCCCAAAGATTGAAAGGAAACCGAGAAAGAAAAGAGAGAAAACTAAAGATGACTCTTAAATTATACAAATATTAATATAACTCATCATTGGCTGATAGAGAAGGAACGATTCTCCAAAACGAGGGATAGAAATTCTCTTAAGTATGATTGCACGAGCCGTGTGCGGTGAAAGTCGCACGCACGGTTCTAAGGGGGGGAAAGTCCGAGAGGACCTACCTATCCCAATTGGGTCACCAAGTTAACATTAGATGCGAGCTGAAAAGTAAGCGTAGTTAAACCGAACGTTAAAATAATGAATAAGTGTCTAAAGTTAGACCCGAAGCCAGGTGATTTTACCATGGTCAGGATTATAAAAGTCCGAACGGGTGATTGTAGCAAAAATCTCCGAAGAACCGTGGTAGGTGTAGTGAAAGACAACACTGACTTGGATAGCTGGTCCGAAGAAAAGAGGTAAGCTCTCTTTAAATAGCCAGTGTGTAGAAATGAACTTTCTGCAATAAATCATCAAATTGCGGGAAAGCCCTAAAGCAATCTAAACCAAGCAAGTATGGTAACATATTTGTGGCACAGGTAATGACTCGTGGTATGGTAATATCTAGATTGATATACGTAAGTATAATGGGTAATCCGCAGCCAAGCATCGACTGCTTTCAGTAAAGGTGTGCAGTTCATCGACTAAATGTTGGTTGGCTTATATTTACCGATTAGGTATAATATTTAGCTTAAGATATAGTCAGACCCTATCCGAAAGGATACAGAATAAATTTGATTACTAAACTTACGATTAAAATAATTTACGTATTAAAGCTGTATAAGCTAAAACAATAAATAAATAAAACTATGATAAGAAACTTAAAACCAATAAAAGTATATTTAAATTCTGATTTAGATAAATTAAATATCCTAAAGGATAATAAGAATAAACCAGGTATTTATTCATGAATAAATAATCTTAATAATAAGATATATGTAGGAAGTTCTATAAATTTAACTACTAGATTTTATAAATATTATAGTGTTAAAAATTTAACTTTACATAATACAATTATACATAACGCTCTTCTTAAGTATGGATATACTAATTTTAGTTTAGCCATATTAGAATATGTTTCTATTGAGGAAGATTTAATAAGAAGAGAACAATATTATATAGATAAATTAAAACCTGAATATAATATATTAACTAAAGCAGGATCTAGTTTAGGTTTTAAACATAAGGAAGAAACTTTATTATTCTTTAAAGAAGAACGTAAACTTACAGAAGAAGCTAGAAATAATTTATCTATAGCAGCAACAGGTAGAATATTACCTCAAAATGTTAGAGATAAAATAGCAAATAAACGTAAAGGTGTAATACTTTCAGATGAAACACGTACAAAGATATCCGATGCGGCTATCAAACATGTAGTAGCCCTCCGGGCTCGTAAAAATTAATGTGATTAACACACAAACAAATGAAAACTTGTCTTTTGATACTTTAACTAAAGCAGCTACTTATTTAAATGTAAGTAGAACAGCAATAAGTAAAGCATTAAAAACAGGTAAAGAAATAAAAAATATATATGCCATTAAAGCATATGTAAAGTAATCAAATTTATTTGTTAAATGGATAACAAATAGTTATTTAGGGAGAAGGACTTCAGCTTTATCCTAAGGGTAGAAGAAGTAGATTCGTTTCTGCGAAACCTATAATAGTAGGCAATTTAAGTAAACATCTTAGCAGGTACAGAATTTAATCTCAGACAAGGCATTTTATATGTTTTATATTGTACAAATTGGGGGACCATGAAGGTTTTATCAGTGAGTATGTAGACTCGGAATGGCAAAGATGTATCTTAAATGATCAGACATAGAATGATAAGGTTGTATGTCGAAAGGGAAACAGCCCAGAACAAGAGTTAAGGTTCCTAAATTATTAGTTGAGTGAAATTAAGAAGGTTTTTATTAAAGTCGACAAGGAGATAGGCTTAGAAGCAGCCATAATTTTATGACCTGCTGGAGGACGTAGGATGTCCTCTATGTGGGTAAAACTATCAAACTCCGGGGACTCCCTAAAGATTTTGATACTAAACCATATATGAAAATATATGAGTGGCTGAACTAATTACTCAGGTATAGTAACAAGTCAAAATATGAACGAAAGTGAAATGGGATATCGCGGATCTAAATCAATAGTATTTAGAAATACTGTTGTAAAAGAGCAACGAGTAGACGGTAGTTGACGCAGTAATGCGTTTAAGGTGTACTCTAATGGGTTCCGAAAGGAATTATCAAATCAGAGTCCTTTCTTAGGGAATACAAAATTTGTAAGATATTGTAGCAATTTAAGTATAAATTACCAACTAGCCCCTTACACATTAACTAGGCTTGTCTTATTTTTTTTATTATTTTAGTTCTACAGAATAAAATAAGTAAAAAAAATTTAGCAGAAGGATGTTTTAGAATTTCTATTTTAAGCAATAGAAATTTTAAACAAGATGGTAGTAATGTACCTTTTAAAACTAGACTTTATTTTCAATTATCTTTACATAAAAAAGACGAAAATCTATTAGAGTTATTGAAAGATAACTTAAAAGTAGGTAAAATTTATAAATCTCGTCCTGAGGCTTATGAGTTTCAAGTGTCTTCAATAAAAGATATAAAATTGATAATAGAGTTTTTTGATAAATATCCTTTAATTACCCAAAAATATGGGGACTACGAGCTTTTTAAACAAGCATATGAATTAATTAGTAATAAACAACATTTAACTAATGATGGTTTATTAAAATTAATAGCTTTAAAAGCATCTAGTAATTGAGGTCTTAATCAAACTTTAAAAGAAACATTTACTAATATTGTTCCTATTACTCGTGTACAACCGGATAATAAAATACCTAGTCCTGAATGATTACTAGGTTTTGTTAGTGGAGAAGGTAATTTTATGATTAGACTATTGAATTCTCCTGCTAATAAATTAGGGTATCAAGTTGGATTAAGATTTCAGATAACTCAACATAATAAAGATAAGTTATTAATGGAAAACATAATAAACTATTTAGGATGTGGATATTTATCTGTTCGAAAAGATATTATAGATTTTCATGTTACTAAGTTTAGCGACATAGTAGAAAAAGTAATACCTTTTTTTAACAAATACCCTTTATTAGGAGTTAAACAAAAAGATTTTGAAGACTTCAAGTTAGTTGCTTCTATCATTAGTGATAAAAAGCATTTAACGGAACAAGGTCTATCAAAAATAAAAGAGATAAAGTTAGCTAAAGAAAATGACAAGCCAATATAATTGAAACCCACAAAAATGAAATTTTGTATTCCGATGATAAATCTGATCGCTGTGCGTAACAGAGCGCTTGTTAAGTTATAAAAGCATCGAAAATTTAACGGATCTAAACAATATACCGAAACCTTGTCCATGATATATTATAATGATAATATTATTATAATTTAATGGGGTAGCAGAACGTTGAGCTAAATTACGAGTTTTATTTTTTTAAATAGAATGATAATGATTTAACTCAAGTGAGAATGGTGACATGAGTAACTAAAAGAAAATTTTCCGCCTTAAGCTTATGGATATATTTAAGTAACGGCCTCTAAGTTTATATTATCTAAAGATTTAAACGATGAGAAAATCTTTTTTACTAAGGACGACATTTTAGTGTAAAATGTACTGGAAAAATAGTAAATATATTTATAGTAAGCGTAAGTTTATTATAAATGAAGAATAACCGTACCTAGAATCTGAAACAAGTAAGCTAGTAGAGAATACGAAGGCGTAAATGGGCTAACAATCATAAAGTAGGGGTTAGGCTCCCACATTGTGAATAAGAATCAAACTCCGGGGACACCCTAAAGCTCCTAATACCAAGCCATATATGAAAATATATGAGTGGCTGAACTAATTACTCAGGTATGGTAACAAGTTAGGTAGATTCTAGTAATAGAAATGGGTTATCGCGGATCTAAGTCAATAATAAGTAAAAATATTATTGTAAAAGAGCAACGAGTAGACGGTTCTTCAATATTTTGTAAATAAATATTGTAAGGTGTACTCTAGCCCCCAAGGAAACTTGGAATTTGGATAAAAAGTTTAATAACAAACAATTATTAGCTAAATTAATTTAAATAATAATGTCTTGAAAGTATCACTCGAAGTATATTGAAATACAAAATGAAAAGGCATAAATATCCAGGTATGGAAAGGTGAATCCTTAAATGGTAAAGAATAATAGGCCAAACGAAAGAACCTGGTTACTATGAGTGTAATAGATTATCCTTATAGTAAAAATTTTACACAAATAAACGACAAAGATGAAAAATCAAAAATTAAAAAATAATAATCTTAACCCTAATTACATATCAGGATTTATTGATGCTGAGGGCTGTTTTCATATCTCTATCATAAAAAATAAAAATTTGAAATTAGGTGTAAGAGCAATTTTCCAAATTTCTCTTCATAAAAAAGACAAGAATCTTTTAGAAAGAATAAGAGATTTCTTCGATGTAGGTAGGGTTGCTGTACGTAACGATGGGGCAGTATTTTATGAAGTTTCATCTATTAAAGATGTACAAGTTATAATAAAACATTTAGATACTTATCCTCTAATTACAGACAAATGAGCAGATTTACAGTTGTTTAAACAAGTTGTAGAATTAATCGTTAATCAAGAACATTTAACTATGGAAGGATTAACTCAAATTATGAATATTAAAGCTTCTATGAATTTTGGTACTATGCCTAAGTCAATTGTATCTTTATTTCCTACTATTCATCCGATTAAAAGACCTATAAAAACAGATTTTTCTATTAATGATCCTAATTGGGTGATTGGATTTGTTGAAGGTGAAGGAATGTTTTTTATAAACATTTACAAAAGAAAAGATACTATATTAGGTGAAGGAGTCAAATTAGTATTTAAAATCACACAGGATAAAAAAAATACAGCTTTATTAGAAAGCTTTACAAATGTATTCAGAGTAGGTAAAGTTTACCCACAATCTCCTACTGTAGGAGTCCTGGATTATATGATAACAGGATTGGCTGATATTATAAAATATGTTATACCGTTTTTCCATGTTCACTCTTTACAGGGGAGCAAGAAATGCGACTTTGACGATTTTGTAAAAGTAGCTGAATTAATGAAGACTAAAGCTCATCTAAATAAAAATGGTTTAGATGAAATTCGTTCTATTAAATTAAGAATGAATTCGAATCGTTATTAAAAATATCCAAATTTAGGTAACCATATTAGCCTAATCCTTAATAAATTGAGGATAAAATATATGGAGCGAAAGGAACTCGGCAAATTGACTACCGTAACTTCGGAATAAGGAGGGCTCATTATTCTTGATTAATATCAAGTAAAGAGGAAGAAGCATGAAATAATGTTGTACGACTGTTTAATTAAAACACAGCACTCTGCTGAAAGATGAAAAATCTAAGTATAGAGTGTGATATCTGCCCGGTGCCGGCTGGTTAACAGAGATAATTGAATATACTACTATTTGATGTCGACGGAAACCCCGGTTAAAGGCGGCCTTAACGTGAGGGTCCTAAGGTAGCGAAATGCCTTGGCCGTTAAATGCGGTCTTGCATGAACAAAATCACCGACTATTAAATATGACAATTATAAGAAATAAACAATTCAAAATTTACCAACACCTGCGTTTAAAGCAGCGTTTTCATAGTTGTTCTACTTTACTTAAAAAGAATTGACCTTTGATAAAACAAAGTAGAACAGGGGCTGATTACAGTTCTTATACATTAGCTATGAAATATATCAATAGTAGTTATTTAATAACTGCTGTTGAAATTAATAATGTGTTATCTTTTCTTAATGTAGTTATATCTCAAGATATTTTAGATACTATTTTAGGTAAACCTAGATTGGAATTTAATGATTTAAGTGTAAATACTATAAAAACAGAAAAATTTTTGAATACTATAGGAACAATAAGAAATGAACGTTGTAAAACGGGAGTTTATATATGAACTCATATTTCTACGGGCAGTATGTATGTAGGATCTTCTTCTTCATTAGCTCGTAGACTGATTGGATATTTTAAAGGAACACATCCTGATGTTGGTAAATTTATACCATTACTTAGAAAAGAAGGTGTGAATGCGTTTAGTTTACAAGTTATACCATTAATTGAAAACTATTCTTATTCTCAAGAGCTTAGTATAGAACAATACTTTTTATTACAACCTGGATTTAATCTTAACACTTTAAGAGTAGTTAATCAAATTTCAGGTTCAAGATCTAAAACTGTATATATGTATACTAAGGATTTTTCTAAGCTGATATATTCATCTTCTATCCAAGAAGATTTCATTTTTAAATTAAAAATACACCATAGTATAATAAATAATAATTCTGTTTATTTAGATAAATATGTTTTCACAAATCAACCTACCGAAAGTGCACAAAGTTGTAGTATGAGTATTGAAGATGTAATAACTATGTTAGATAAAGAAAGGTTAGAAGAAAAGGGTAAAAAGATCCATCTTATATCTGAAAGCAATAATAAAGATATAAAATATTTTAATAGTATTAAAGATTGTGTAAATTTTTTAAATACTATCGCCCCTTCTAACAAAACCACTCTATATAGATATATTGATACAGGTAAACCTTATCAAGATTATATCTGTAAATTCAATGATGAGCAAATAATTAGAAAAAGTATAGCAGTAAAAGTAACTCATATACCTTCTGGTACTATTGTTACATAACCTACAATTAGGAAAGCTGCTTTATCTTTTAGTCTTGACATAAATACAACAGGTCAAACTATAAAAGCTTACATTGAAAGTGGTAAATTATTTAAAGGAATCTATAAAATATAATATTTTGAATAAAAATACCAATTTAATAGATAATCAGCTTAGGAAACTGATATATTGTGCAATTAAAGAAGCAAACTCCGGGAACACCTTAAAGCTCTTTTAACCAAGTTTTAGTTCAAAACAACTAAAATGGCCCATCTAATCAATAGGGGTATGGTAATATCAAAAGAGATAGACGAAAGGAAAATAGGTTACCGCGGATCTAAGTCACCTCTTATCGGAGATAATGTGTAAAAGAGCAACGAGCAGATGCTTCTTCAAAATTCAAATTTAATTTTGTAAGGTGTGCTCTAGTTACCAAGAAATTGGTGCTTAAATGAAATGAAGTAACTTAAGCTTAATAATAATCACAATAACCTAGCCTAAGGTATAATACTATGGCAAAAGTTGTGAAACGGAATGGTGTAACGATACAACAGCTGTCTCTATGATTGACCCAGTGAAATTGGAATAGCAGTGCAGATACTGCTTACCTCTAGTTAGACGAGAAGACCCTATGCAGCTTTACTGTCACTAATTATAGATTATGATAGACAATTTTCAGATTATAAGGTAATTGATTTATGACAATGAGAAACCTTTATTTTTCTTTCATATGAATGAATTGGTTTAGGAGTATAAGTAGATTATAGTTTATGTGACTTTACTGAGTCAACTTGTTAAATTATAGTCTGTATGCTTATACTAGTAGATCAGCCTAATTCAACTTACTATATTTATTATAGTAGGTACCCTTTGGTAAGGAACTATCGCTAGGGGACAGTTTATGTGGGGCACAGACCCTGTAAAGAGTAAACAGGAGTGTCTAAAAATTTATAAATATTTTGTTTGCAATTTTGAATAAGAATTTATTCTTATTTTTAATCATATACAATTGATTATATTTGCATTTATTGTAAATATAGTTAAGATTAGGTAGGATTTTCACTATATAGAAATTAGAGATAATAAAAATATTATGGAGAAGTTCTTCTAATATTTTTTAGCTATTTATTAAATAGTTATGTTTACAATATCTAAAAAGCTCAACGGCTTAATCCTGCCTTACTGTTTGATTATCTACAAATCTTACAGTTGCGTAAGCAGGGCATAGGATCACAAGATGCAACAAGGAAAGATCTTGGATTATTGGAAAAGCTACGCTAGGGATGTTTGTCCTTTAATATTTTATATTGTATGGTTAACTAAAGTTATACCTCTGTACGGTGTATACCTGCACGCACGCACGCATGCAAACATATAAAATTATTAATATAAATTGGGTAAATTTCAAGAATTACTTATAATAGTAAACTTGAAGCGAAGTTTATCTTAGCATAATTTTAAGATAAAAACGTTCAACGACTATAAGGTGAGTGTTATGCAATATACACGATAATCCTTTTAATACTACCCAACATTTTTATTATACATATTTAAAACAAAAATAAAAGAAATTTAATTACAAATAAAATATATGAAAATATTTACTAACAATTTAAATAATAATTCTAAAACTGTTACTTTAAAAAATAAAGTAGGAGATATAGGAAAAACTAAATATTTACCTTCCTTTTCTAAAGAATGAAAAAATGTTGTTTATTCTTACAATAAAAACAATTTAAAAAATATACCAATGAACGATGTAAATATTAATAAAATAATCCAAAGTTATTTTAATTTGTATTTCAAAGATCATAAATACGTAGGTTCTAAAAAGTTTATATTATTAAGAAGAAGACGTAATTTTTTAAGAAGAATATATGTAAGTAATGCTGAAATTAAACATACGAATAATAAAGCAATAATTACATTATTTACCGTTAATAGAGAAAAGAAATTATTAAAGAAGAAATATTTAAAAATAAATAAAAAAATAAGTAAAAATTTAATAAAACGTTACTTCTTATTATATAAAAATAATATTAATAAGATTTACGAAATATTAAATGTATCTTTAGCTTGCACAACTAATAAAAACGAATATGCTTTCATATCAGATAAGATATCTAAAAGAAAATTCTTACAATCTAAATTAGAATATTTAAATCAATTTATAAATTTAAAGAATCTTTATCTTAAAAAAATATGAAGTGTAATAATAAATAGATATTGAAAAACATATCTAAGATTATTAAGAAAATACGATTTAATGTATTCTCTTAATCAATACAAATTTAATAATCAAATATTATTACCTAAATTAAGTAATATATTAAATAAAATAATAGGAAAGAAAATAGAATATAATATAATCAATTTAAAATCTATAGCATATAATACTGACTTATTCACTCATGCTTTAGCCTTAAAACTAAAGAAGACAAGAATGAATCATATGAAAAGTATGTTTAGTATTTTAAATAGAGCTTATTTACCTAAAATAAATACAATAAAAGAAAGAACTTTAGTTAAAGGTCAAAACAATGTTGATTTATTCTTAGATAAATATAAAGATTTAAAAATCATATCTAATATAAATGCTAATAGCAATTTAGATGGATTATTAAACAATGTACATGAAACTGCTGCTTCGCAGCATAAAAAAGAAATACATAATACAGTTTATAACTCAATAGGTTATAAAAATATGAGTGGTATAAGATTAGAAGTTAAAGGTAGATTGACTAAACGTTATAGAGCTGATAGATCTATCTATTCATTAAAATGAAAAGGTGGATTAAAGAATGTAGATTCATCATTCAAACGTTTAAGCTCAGTATTATTTAGAGGAAACTCTAACTCCAATGTATCTTATTCATTAACTAAATCTAAACGTCGTATTGGAGCGTTCGCAATTAAAGGTTGAATTGGTGGAAAGTAGAATTTGTAATTCTTATTATTATTCATTATTTTGTGAAATTCATATTTCTAACATTGTCCCTTCTTAGTTTTTACTTTGTAAAATAGGACTTGATTTTTGTCAAGGCTGCAGCATGCTTTAGCTTGCGCTGCTGCAGCTGCAGCAGCAGCACTAAAAAGTACAATAATTTAGAGATTTTTTTTTAATCAACAATAAACAATAATATGACTATTCATCCATGAGCTGTTACTGGATTTTTAGATGGTGAAGGAAGCTTTATAATTTCTATCGTTAGAAGCGATAAAAGTAAAACGGGTTGAGTAGTTAAATTACGTGCTCAAGTAAATTTACATAAAAAAGATAAAGCTATATTAGAACTATTAAAAACTTATTTTAATGCAGGGAACATACATGAATTAAATGAAAATGCATTACAATTTAAAATTGAATCTTTTAAATAGAGCTCGCGCCGCAAATAATAATCATAGATCACTTTGATAAGTATCCATTAATAACTAAAAAATAAGAGTATTTAAAGTTATTTAAGGAAGCTTATAATATAGTTAAAGATAAAAATCATTTAACTAAAGAGGGATTAATAAAAATTGTATCATTAAAAGCCTCGATGAACAATGGTTTATCTGATGTTTTAAAGAATGTTTTCCCTAATGTAATTCCCGCAATTAAAGAGTTAAATTCAAACCAAGCACCTGTATGTCCTAATTGATTAGTAGGTTTTACAAGTGCTGAAGGAAGTTTTTTGGTTAATACTTATAAAACTAACACTAAAGTGGGTATAGGTATATAATTAGTATTTTCAATAACTCAACATATACGTGATGAAGTCTTAATGAGAAATTTAATATCTAATTTAGATTGTGGATATATTAAGAAAAAAATTCACTTTCAATTCAGTTGAATAGATTTTGTTGTTACAAAATTCTCTGATGAGAAAATTATACCCTTCTTTAGAAAAAATAAAGTATTAGGTGTTAAATTACAAGATTTTGAAGATTGATGTAAAGTAGCTGAGCTAATTAAAAATAAAGCTCATTTAACTCCTTTAGGTTTAGAAGAAATACAAAAGATTAAAGCAGGAATGAATAAAGGAAGAATTGTTTAGTGTTAGATTAATAAGAGGTAAATAAATATTAAAGGATACTAAAATATGTGTGTAGCTTGCGTTAGGGCAAGCTCTTAATAAAGATGAAGACATAGTCTGAACCATTTTGAAAGAAATGGAAATATAATAAAAATATGATAACATATAGAACAGGCTAATTTGCGCAAGAGTGTACAAAATGAGTGCGCGGTTTGGCACCTCGATGTCGGCTTAACTTATCCTCATGGACGCAGGAACTATGTAGGGTGCGACTGTTCGTCGATTAAAAAGTTACATGAGCTGGGTAAAGTATTTAGCCCAGAAATTATTAGTTATTTACTAATATTTAAGAAAATTGGGTTAATTTTAAGAATTACTAACTAATTAGTAAACTTGAAGCGAAGTTTATATGAAATATATAAAAACGTTCAACGACTATAAGGTGAGTAACATATTAGATTTAATATGTAAGCAATAATCCTTTTAAAAAGCCCGACATATAATGAAGATTATAGTATATAACAAAAGTAAAAGAAATATTAATTAAGAATGTATGAAGAAAACAACAATAATAAGATATTTAAATTCAATTATGAAAAATGAATCTTTATCTGAAAAAGATAAAATGATAAGAATAACAAATGAGTTACCTATATATTTAGGTGACGTAATGATAGGATTATTATTAAGTGATGGTTCTTTGGAAAGAACTTCTCCTACAAGTGGAGTACGTCTTTCAATAAGTTTTAGTGAGAAACATAAAGAGTATTTAAAATTTTTATATAATTTATATAAACCTTATATAAATACAGAACCTGTTTTCATTGAAGTATATAATAAAAAGACAAATTCTTATAATAAAGTTATTAAATTTAAAACCTTAAGTTTGCCTCAATTAATTTATTATTATGAATTATTTTATGGTAAAGGTAAAAAGTCGGTTCCTTCTAACATAGATGAGTTAATAACACCTATAGTTTTAGCTCATCTTATAATGGGAGATGGTAATTTAAAATTGCCAGATAAAATTATACGTATATATACAAATAGTTTTATTAAAGAAGATGTAGATTTATTAGCATTAGCTATAACTAATAAATTTAATATCAAAACTAAGGTAGTTCATGACAGAAATAATCAATATATTATTACTATTAGTAAAAGTGAACTATCAAAAGTTAATGATTTAATTAGAAATCACATGCATCCTTCTATGTTTTATAAAATAGACTTAGAAAATAACCAAAATCATGATTTTGATTATAATAAGGTATATTTATTTAAAAATTCTGCTCTTTCTTATAAAGATATATTAGATAAACATACTAAACAGTAATATTATAAAATACATCTAAATATTTTCATACTATAATTTCATTATATGAAGACATAGTCTGAACCATTTTGAAAAAAATGGAAATATATTATACAAATATATGATAACACACAGTAAATACGTCGTGAGACAGTATGGTTTCTATCTTCTAGGGGGAATTAGAATAAAATAAGAACTAACTTTTGTACGCAAGGAACAAGAAGAGTTTAACATTGTTAAACTATGGTTACTAACCTATGGTTTACCTGTTGTTTATGTGTAGGCTGCTTCTAGCGAAGCAAGCCTACCTAATATTAAATATATATATTTATTTATATATATCTGTATTATTTCGATAATACATAGGGATGTTTCTTTCACTAAGATAATGTATAGCATAAGCACGGCAGGAAAGCTAAGTTGGTTAAGGATAAGTGCTGAAAGCATATAGGCACGAAGCTTATCTTAAGATATTTCTTAAATATACGTAATATAATATTACGAATTTATAGGCTTTATCCGTAAGAATCTAGAGATTTTAAAGATTAAAGTACTAATTTAATAATTTACTATTTATACATATATCAATACATGCCTGATTAGCATAAAAGTAATGCAATTGTTTTGTAATCAATAGAAGCAAGTGCGATACTTGCATTGGGCTTATTTTCGCTGCAGCACAAAAAGGATTAGTAGTCAAGTGGTTACGCTTACTGCGAGCTAATCCGCGTTATATCCTAGGATGACTTTTTAATAAATCTCATTCTTTTATTACTAAATTCAATACAATTAAACATTTGTGCTGCCTTTATAAAAAAATAATAGCAAGCTAAAGCTATGAAAAAATTATTACAACAAAACTTTAAAATAACATCTAGTCAAATTAACCTGGATTGATTTATAACTGGGTTTACAGACGCTGAAGGATGTTTTTATATTTCTATAACTAAAAATTAAAGATTTAAAACAGGTTGAAAGGTATTAGGCTTCTTTGAAATACATTTACATAAAAAAGACTTAGAAATATTACAATCTATTCAAAAACAACTAAATGGTGTAGGTCGGATAGTACCTAATGGTAAAAATGCATATAGTTTTAGAGTTAATTCTCTGTGCGAAGCTAGAGCTTTTAAATACAATTATACCTCATTTGGATAAATATACTTTAATTTGTAGCCTCCGGCTACAAAAATTTGCTGATTATATTTTATGAAAGAAAGCAATAATTATGATGAAAGATGGTAAGCATTTAACAGATGAAGGTATTAAAGAGATTGTAAATATAAGAGCAAGTATTAACACAGGTTTATCTAAAGTGTTAAAAGATAGTTTTATAGAAACTATTCCTGCTATTCGTCATTTGATTAATAAGCAAGAAGTTCCACATGGTGGTTTATTATCTGGATTTACTTCCGGGGAAGGTCATTCTTGATAAGAATAGGCAAATCTTCTAATCAAGTAGCATCTAGAGCTCAATTAGTTTTCACAACATACTCGTGATGAAAATCTTCTTAAATCTATTATAAATTATTTGAATTGCGGTACTTACCGTACTTATAATAATAGAGATTTAGGATATTATATGTGTACAAATTTTAAGGATATTTATACTAAGATTATACCTTTCTTTAAACAATATCTAATATTAGGGGGGGTAAAATCTCAGGATTTTGCTGATTGAATTAAAGCAGCTGAATTTATACAAAATAAGGATCATTTAACTCAAGAAGGATTGGATAAAATTTTAAAGATTAAATCAACGATATATAGAAGTCGTGAATTATAGTTGTAGAACTATAAAAGGATTAGTAGTCAAGTGGTTACGACATAGCTCTTTCAATGCTACCATCGCAGGTTCGATCCCTGTCTAGTCTAAGCGGATTAGTGTAATAGAAACATATTCGGTTCATGCCCGAAAGATATTGGTGCAAGTCCTTTAGCCGCGTTTTTTTTAGATCTATTAGTAATATATAGGGTTATAGCTTAATCGGTAAAGCATACTGCTCATAACAGTACTTATCTATATAGAATATATAATTTATATATTTATTGAAAGGCCTATCTAATATATTTTCTATGGAAGGAAAAGGTTATAGATTAAAACTTCAGTCTATGGGGAAGTCCTTTATAACCATAGCCGCCCAATCTCTCGGTGACCAAAGAGAGATTTATATATACTTTTAAATATGAACAAAATAACATCACAACTGTGAACCAGATATAGTAGTAGTACATTGTTTACTAGGGCTACACAATTTATTAATAAAAAGAGATTTATACATTCAACTTATTACTGTAGAACTATAGAAAATTCGAATTCAGAAAATCACCAATTTATCTTCTCTAATGAATTTATTGAATGATAAAGAGGCTTTACAGACGCTGAAGGCTGGTTTTTATTAGTTAAACCTAATAGTACTTTTGCTTTTAGATTTTTAATAAAGTTACATATAGATGACGCATCTGTACTATATTTTATTAAAAAGACTTTAGGAATAGGTAAAGTAACTATATATGAATCTTCTGCAATTTTTTCTATAACTTATCAAAAGGAAATTAAATCTATTTTAGAACTTTTTACTAAATATCCTTTAAATACAACAAAGTATCTTCTTAGATTTTAAAAAAGCTTTCGAACTTTATGTAAATACTAAAGTTAAAACACCAGAACTTGTATTAGAAATGGATAAGATTAAAAGTAATATGAATAGTAAAAGAACTACCTTTGAATTACCAGACGATCATAAAATTAATATAACACCTAATTGATTATTAGGGTTTATTGAAGGTGATGGTAGTTTTAATATTATTAAAAAAGATAATATTTTACAATTTTCATAGCGAAGCTGCGCTGCGCAGCTTCGCACACAAAAAGGTAATTTAATACTAATGGAAGCAATAAATAAATTTTTTATTAATTTAGCTAAATTTAATGATCTAAGAATTACATGGGGTTTTGTTTACATAACCAATGTAAATATAACTAGACCAGAAGCATCAAATTATGTTTTATCTATTAAAAATAATGATTTTATAAATAAAGTACTAATACCTTTCTTTGATTCTATGATTTGACATAGTAAGAAAGAACTGGATTATTTGTGCAGCCTTTATAAAAAAATAATAGCAAGCTAAAGCTATGAAAAATTATATTCAAAATTCAAAAACTAGGATTACATTATACAAAAGACGGAAAAGACTTAATAAATTTTGTTATAAGTAAAATGAATAATAATAGACTTTCTACTAGCGAACCTATTAAAATAGAAAGAAGTTTTACCTCTTCATAGCTTGCGCAGGGAATAGAGGTAATCTTAAATGGACCATCTAATTATGAAAAACAAAAAGATGGTAGAATCTTGATTAAATCTTCTAATAAATATGATTTCAGTAGAAAAAATATGAAAGTAGAACTTAGAAATTTACAAGGCTTAGTTTTTAAAACTTTTAACTATATAACTAGTTATGCAAAATTCTTATAAATAAGTTCTCATACAGTTAGAAAAAGAATTAAAGCTGAGAAACCTATATTATTTAACAATAAAGAATACTATATAAAATTAATTAAAATTATTTTAATTTAAAAAGGGTTATAGCTTAATCGGTAAAGCATGCTGCTCATAACAGTAAAAATAAGTGTTCAAGTCACTTTAGCCCTAGTCCGAATGGTGAAATTGGCAAACACAACAAACTTAAGCTTTGTAGACTTCTAGTCTTGAAGGTTCAAGTCCTTCTTCGGATATATTTTATTAGAGTGTTATAAAGCTCTCACACAGGGGATATAGTTTAATTGGTAAAACTGCGATTTTGCATATCGTTAATTCGGGATCGACTCCTGATATCTCCATAAGCTCGTGAAGCTCAATTGGTCGAGCAGAACGTTGAAGTTGTTTTGGTTGTAAGTTCAAGTCTTACCTCGAGCATTTTTAAGGAACTTTAGTATAATGGTGAATGCGTATGACTTTTAATCATTAAAATGTAGGTTCGATTCCTACAAGTTCTATAAGGGTAATGATGGAATTGGCAGACATAAATAAATATATATATAAATATAGTGTTTTAATTTCATAAAATTCTAATTAATTTATTTTAACTAATAATAAAAAGGACTTTAGTATAAAGATAATTACATATGATTTTGATCATAAAATATAGGTTTGACTCCTGTAAGTCCAATTTAAGGAAGAATTGTTCCTTTTTAAGTTATTATTTAGAAGATCTTGCTTCTTTGTTATTAATTTAATTATACAAAAATGAAAAAATTTTTAAATAAAGTTCTTACCATTAATAATTTAAATAGAGTTATTACTATATTTATTATAGGTATGTTTTTTAGATATTTAATTAACGACTATTTACATTCATATATTATAGAATACATAAATTGTATATCTATATTAATAGGTTCTACAATAAATTATTTATTAGAACCTTTGCTCCTTTTCCATTGTAAGTTTTATAGTACTAAATATATTACCTATATAAATGATAATAATAAGTCTGTAGATAACAATTACTTTGATATAGATTTACCTTTACATTATTATGATATTCAAGGTAGAATATCATTAAGTAAACCTAGTGAAATATCACACTATAATTTGGATAATGAAACTAGAAAAAGAATAGCTAGTCAAATATTCGAAGAAATTGCACAACCGCCTAAATTTAAAGAAATACCTATAGCTTGTGCTAATAATACAGGTCATATTTATTTAGGTATTATATTATGATAAATCATCTGATCCTGTAGGGTTATATATTAAATATTTTAATATTTTCAATCAAATGTCTTATTGATATGTTTGAGAAAAAGAAGAGAATTACTTGAAATTCTCTGAAATCAGAGAAAGTATGAGTTCTAAAATGAATATATGAAAAGAAATAAATGATACTACAGGTACTAATGTAGTAAAAGAAGTTCGTATGTTATTAAAGACTGATCCTTTCCATGTAAATAAACATAATAGATAATTATTATGTTCAGTAGAGTAAATTGACTCTTTTTCTTTATTATATATACAAATTATGAAAAAAATATTTAAAACTTTAAAAATATTATTAAACAGGGTACTTACACCTGTTAATGTAAGTAAAGCAATAGTTATATTCTTTGTTGGTTTTATTTCCAGATACTTTATTAACGATTATTATGATATAAATGTATTTAAAGAATATTTAACTTTAGTTTCAATAACTTTTTATTCTGTATTTGCTGCTTTTGTAGTGTTTGTTAATGAATTATTTTCATTCTTTAATATTAATCTAATACCTAGTTTTATTTGAAGTATATTTTCTACAATTTACATAGTTATAGATTATATATTTATAAAGCCTTTTATATGAATATATTCTAAAGTTTGAGGTAAAAATGTACCAATACTATATATGAATGAACCTAGAACTTCAAATAGTAGTAGTGTTTATGTAGGTAATAATTATGATCATTATTCTAATATTGGAAATTCCAATAGAAACAGTTATTATAACCAAATAGCCGTACAAAATCCTTATAATATTGAATATTCTTCTCTTAGTCGTGTACCTAATCCATCTCATTATCCGCTATCTAACTATGATCCTAATTACGATCAAGGTTTTACTAGTGAATACGTTGATCATAATACATCTCAATATTATAGTTATAATCAAACTCCAAATACTGGTTACCAAGAAGATAGTACTAGATTTTTCTGTATTGATAGTATCCATGACAACGGTGTAGATAGGAATTTTTATACTCCAAGTAATGATCCTAATGCTCCCCAAATGAGTAATGCTACAACTCCTTATACTATGACTCCTTTATTTGGATCTAGTGAACAAGTGAGTCAACAACCTAATAGTTCTCAAGATAGTATACCTTTTACAAATGATACTACACATGGTACTATAGGTAGTAATTTCTCGGAGTCGCATATAAATTGACCAGCTAGAAGACAAGAATTGTTTAGAGTAATGCAAGTTGAAGGACAATGACTTAAAGAAGAAATTCATATGCCTTCTCCACATATTAAAGGTAAGGTTTCTATAGGTATAGAATATCAAGATAGTAAGTCTAATATTCAATCTTTATATATAAAATATAAAGATTTAGCTAAACGTAAATTCTTTTGAAATATATGAGAAAAAGGTCGTAATAATTATGATTCTTACGAAGAATTTAAGAAAAACTTCGATCCTAAAATGAATATATGAAAAGAGATATCTAAAACTACTAAAAGTGAATTATCTAAAGAAATACATAATTTATTAAAGACTGATCCTTTTGGCACTAAACATTCTACTATTGCAGCTAAAGACATTAAAAAAGTTAATTATACTACGGCTCAAGCTCGTTTACACGAAATAAATGCTCGTAGAAATAAATCTGTGAAATTACCTAGAAAACAATAGTAATTTCTACAAGATATCTAATCTTAGAAGAATTGAATATCTTAGATAGTTAGAGAAAACTGTCTTTTTGTTATTAAAAATAGAAACCATGAATAAAAACTTAAAATTATTTTTTAAAAACTTCTCTTTTTCTAATATTTTATTTAAGATTTTTATTTTCTTTTCTTAATCCCCCAGGGGATACGGTTTTCTTTTTAGATTATTAATCAATAATCTTTTTGATTTTACTTTTTTTATCGAATTATTTTCTATACCTTTATGTATAAATTTATTTTTCCTTGAGGATTCTATAGATACTAAGTTTTTTAATGATAATTTAATTAATTTCAAAAGACCTAGAGATAGAGTAATGAATGATGATTACGGATTTAAAGATAAATTAAGACGTAAATCTCATTGAGTATTCTTACAACAATTTAGTTCGGATTTTGTTGATTTTAATGAATTTAAAGAACGTTGAACTCCAGAAAAGAAATTTAAAAATATACTTAAAGATAAATATTACGATAAAAAGTCTAAAGTTGTTCTCTTTAAGGACACACTTATGTGATTTGTAAATCTTAGAAAGAAATAATTATATTTATTAGCTTCTTTTTAATTTATATTTATTTACTATGAATAAAACTTATACTGAAAATTATACAGTGAATATAAAGGATTTTGAATCTTCTTATGAATTTTCTAATCATTTATATGATTTTATAAGCAAATTTGCTTGTAATAAATCCATCATCTATCCTACTATCATTTATATAGACTTATATAATGAAAAGAATAATATATCTTTATTATTTATATATCCTTATATAGATAAAAATGTATCTTATGATATTTTCTTTAGAGAAAATATAGATAGATTATTTATAAAAATATCTTATATGATATAGAGAAAACTGACTCTTTTTATTAAATTTGTTTTTACTACTATGAAATTTATCTTATTGCTTTTAACATTATATTATGTGATAATTACTAATTTATTACTATTTGTTACTAAAAAACACTTAAGAACAGACTATTTATTTTTAAGTGTAATATTCTTCTTATATTTTTTGGCTACAATTCTAGCCATATTTGGAATTCTTAATAATTTTAATATATTTGTTGTAGATAATAATACAACAAATTATTTAAGTGAATTAGATTTTTTAGTAGAAGTACCTGAAACTGAAAGTGTTATTAATGAAAAAGTATTGAACGACAACAATGAAAATATCTTTTGTAAATTTGTTTAATAATACTAAATATTATGACCCTTTTATTGCAGTTGAATTAAAAAATACTTATTATATTAATAATATTAAATCTATGAATTATAATAATAATATTGAATGGTTAGATATTTACAGAAAATATACTTATATATCTTGCAACAATAACGAGATGTTATTTTTTATAGATTGTTTTACAGATATATTAAATGATCTTGAATCAATCCAAAGTGATTTATCTAAAAGAAAATAATATCATTGATCAATGATAATGAATTACAAAGTTTTGTAATTCAAAGGAAGAATAGTATAAATTATTACAGTTAATTTAAATTAAAAGATTTGGATGGAAGCTCCAATTCTTCCCGCAATATAGAATCTATATTGTGCTTATGGCTAAGAAGTAGAGCAAATGGCTCTTTTTTATAAAAACGAAAAAAAAACAATGACGATGACAAAAAACGCACTGAGGAAACAACAAGTTTCATATACACAATTCAGACATTTTATTTTTACTTACAGTAAATAATAATTCTAAAACTGAAAATTTAACTCACTTAACTACTAAAATGGCTATACTTAACAATTCACTAGAGTGTGATCTATGGAAAATAAATAATTTAGTTAACTCTCTGAATATGGATTCTTTATATATTTTTTCTCTAATTAAAAGTGATACTTTCGAATATAAAATTAACGATGAAAATACTAATGTAAAATATACTGAAGTAGGTTCAAAGTATTTTAAACGAAATTTGAAACATCATGATAATGTAGATTTCTGAGAATACAACAAAAATAGCTTATATATTTTAAGAAATGGTGATTTTTCAGATATTAGAAGAATGTTTAAAAGAATTAATAATACAAAAGTACAATTAGTAAGAGGTAGTAGTCAAAAATCTCATATGGTTAGTCCTATAGATTTTAGATTATCTTTATATTTAACAATACTATGTAATATGGATTTCAAATATTTCAGAACAAATAATTCATTTAATAAAATAGATAAAAAGAGATATTTACCCTCTTCACAATATTTATAAATATTGTTGTAATAAATAAATTTATTACAAATGGGTATGTTGGAATGGGAGACAAATTCCGTTAAGGCCGGAAGGGTTAGTAGCCGTGCAAGTTCAAGTCTTGCTACCTATACTTAGGACATTTGGTCCTTTTTGATAAATAAATAAAAAAAATAATATGAAAAATGTAAAATGATATAATTTAGATATAGAAGGCTATATAGTAGATAATAATTTTATTATAAGGCCTTTGTTAAATAAAGCAGCTATATATGTTTATAAACTTTTTATTGATAATAAAGAGAAACTTTATATAGGATCTACTATAAATATGGTAGTACGTTTTAGACAACATAAATATAGAGCAGAAATACATGCAAGAGATTTAAAATATAATAGTATACTTTATAATAATGTAGCTAAATATGGTTGAGATAATTTTAAATTTGGTATTATAGAATATGTAGATTTTGAACCTAATACTGAATGACAATCTTTAAAAGATATACTATTAAAAAAAGAACAAAAGTATTTGGATTTATTATCTCCTGAATTAAATATAAATAAGGTAGCAGGGTCTATGCTCGGATTTAAACATTCAGAAGAAAATAAGTTAAAATTTGGTTTAACACGTAAAGGTAAATCTTTTACAAAGAGTAAGCATATATCTATAAGACCTCCTATAAGTAAAGAGACTATATTAAAATTAAAACTACACAATAAAAATATTACTGTGAGTATTTATAATACTAATAACGAATTAATTAAAGAATTTAATAGAATAAAAATTGCGGCTGAATTTGTAGGATTATCAGCTACTTCTGTAAGTGGTTACATTAAAAGTGGTAAGCTATGGAACAATTTATATTACTTTAAACTTAAAATAAATTCAATATTAAAAGAAGAATATTCAACTTTTCCACTAGATAATGATAATACTACTGTAATTAGATCTTTTAGTAAAGTAGAAAAGAATTATAAATCTTATAAATTAGAAGTATTAGTTGATAATAATGTTTTGTATAAATTTAAAAGTATAAGAGAAGCTTCTATACATTTAAATATAAGTAAAACAACATTAGTTAAGTATTCAACTGAGAATAAATTATGAAATAACAAATACAGATTTGTTATAATATCTTAAAATGAAATTAAAATATTAATTTTTTACTACTTTATGTAGTAAATATGCCTAGTCTAATAGGTAGGACCTAAATTTTTGGTCTTTATAAGTAGGTGTTCGAATCACCTCGGCATAACAGGTAAGTCATAAATTTTAGGTCTATTGGATAATAATATCTTACCCGTTCAAGTCGGGTTTACCTTATACTATATAGAAATAATAGAACTTTTAGTAATAAAAAGATATTTAATGAATATCATAATTAGTTATTTAAAGATGTATATATACCTTATAAATTTTTATTAAAATGAATACTCAAGCCTAGAATAAAAGCTTACAATTAATTCCCGTAGTTTATTACTATAACCCTTATGAAAATAGATCATACATATATAAGTGTAATAACAATAAATCAGGAATATATCTGACCCCGTACCCCTTCAGGATAGGGTACGATATAATTTGATTAATGGTAAAAGTTCTTGCTTCGCATAGGAAGTGCTGTTAATTTGAGAAATAGATTATACCAATACCTATCTATAAGTAATATTACTAATGAATTACTTAAATATTACAGTAATATTTATAAAGCTTTATTAAAATACAATTATCATAATTTTAAGTTAGATATATTGCGGCTGCTGCTGCAGCAGCTGCAGCGCAAGCTAAAGCTCATTATGATAGTAGTAACTTAATACAAATAGAACAATATTATATAGATTTGCTTAAACCTGAATATAATATATTAACGCAAGCAGGTTCTACTCTAGTATATAAACACACTTTAGTTACAATTAATAAACTAAAAAATTATAAACCTACTACTGTTGTAGTACAACTGGGAGGTTCTTTTGCTAGCTTCGCACAGAAAATAATTTAGGTAGTTATGCTAAATATTTTGATAACTATTCAGTTTTGAATCAAATCGAGATTATTCTTAATACCAATGATTTATCTCAATTAGATAAACAAAAGAAACTTGAATATTTTATTCTTGACCATATTAAACTAGGAATTAATAATAAAAATATTCAATTTAATGGCTTTAATTTACACGATATTATTCCACAACAAGAAGATTACTCATGCATATGATTATATACTTAAATATATCCCTAAACATCTTAATAGTTTGAAAAAAGATTCTAGAGAATATGAAGTATTAACTTCTTTTGGAAAAGAGATTGACATCATTGCTAAAGTAACTTCGGGTGTCTATTTAAGATTGATCACTAAGAAAGATCATATTGAACATCCTACTACTTTAACTTCATTCTGTTTAGATATTGGGAAAACTATTATACAAGAATATATATATTTTAATTATAAAAAACAAAATACTGTTAAAAACTATGGTCAATGAAAAAACCAGTTTAGTTTTGATGATCAATTTATATTGAAATTAGGTAGTGTATTTTTTTGATTATTTAAATACTTTAGATTTAGTTAAAGTAATACTAGTTACTCATAGAATTGACAAGAAATTTCAGAAGATTAATTATGTTGAAGTCCATCTTGAGATAGCGAATTTAATTCCTAAATTTAAAATGTTAGATTTATCTTTAAAATTACCTATGGTTGAACAACCTTTAGATTACAGTACTAACTGTAAGGGTAGAATATTTATAAATAAATCCAGGATTGACATCCATGGAAGAAAGAACTCTGTTTAACAAATTTTTCTTTAATTTGCTATTAATTACTCTTTCTTAGCCGTAGTGAGAGAACTCCCTTATTGCACAGGGTCCACGATTTTAAATCCATGTTCTTGTCATATACACTTTTTAATACAATAAATAGGATGAATACAATTTTTAAAAAACACTTGAATTTTTTGACTTCTTGTCAGAAATTCACTTTTAATACTACTAGTTATAATAACTATAGTATGATTGACAGAGATATTAACCAATCTTTTGATCAATTTATTATTAAGAAAGATAATAGTATTACTATTACTCTTTCTTTTATACATTTTCTCTAGAAAGATATCTTTCTTAAACATATTGCTTCTAAATTAGTTGAGAATAACAATTACTATACTTTAATTAAAATCAGATATGATGGTGATCAATTTGTCATGGCTGGGAAACAAATCTCTTTTCTTTGTCTATTACTTTACCTGTTTGTTCAATATAATTTATTATATTATTATCAAATTCTTGTAGATATTGATTATATGAATACATTTCCATATATACTGATGTTAGTATAGTTTTTAGAGTACTTACTTTATCGAAAGTAGTACCAAAACAATCATGAACACACAAAAACTGTGGTGCATTATAGATTATATCCAATTTATTGTATAATAAACTTAATGAACTTCCATCTAAAGAATGGATTAGGTTAGGCATTAAAGCTCTTATTTGTTTATTTTTATCATATTTATTCTTATCTGTCATTTGTATGTTTATTTTAACTTTACTATATATAAAGGGAGTAATTGAGATAGACTTTGTTTCTAAATAACTTTGTCTAACTACTAAACCATGAGGTAAATTTCATACTATAGGTAAACCTAGAAGTGTCATTATAGTAGCAATATTTCTAAGATATTTCATCAATCTCTTTCTCAAAATCCTTATTTATAATATAGTAAATACATCCTACCAATACAGAGATATCCTTATTACTAATTAAAGTTTTATTTGTATTTAATTTAGAATATCATACTACTCCATCTTTATCTCTTTTAACTTCAGACAAATTTCCAATAATATATTTCATCATATTGGTTCTAGATGCGTTATATGGTATAGTCATAATAGCTTTTTTAAGATAAACTCTATCAAATACAAAATCCTTTAATCTTTTATAATTTTCATTATTAGGTTCGCTGTCGAACATAATATCTAATTTATAAATTAAAAAGTTATAAAAATCTTTGGGGGTTCATTTTGTTTATTCTTATCCACAACTAAATTTAACTCTTTAAATAAAATACTTTCATTACTTAATAACGCTAAGTGTTGAAACCCATTACAAGTAGCATCTAGTTGAATAGGTAAATAAGTATTAAAATCAAATATATTTTCATCATTTAAAAATTCATAATAACGTTTATACTCCATACAAAATCCTAGGAATAAAAGTTTATTCTTTGCTTTATTTAATAATATACCATTTTCATAATCTAAAATATTATCAAGATTGTCTTTTATTCATTTACTTTTAGCACTATTAGATATTTTATCCTTACCAAAACAATTAACACCATAATACTCTAAGTATTTAGTATCATCTAAATTTTTCTTTGAAATTACACTAGGGTTAGCAAATAATAAAAGTGATTTAGCTAACTCAGTAGATTGATAATGTAAATAGCTATTATCACAGTAAACTCTTCCACGTGTATCCAATCTTAAAGGAAAATAAATCTTAGAAAAATCTTTATAAAAGTCTGCTATTCCAAGTATAGTTTCTTGTAAATGAAATTTACTTTTTAAAGAAGTTAATTGACTTTTTTGAGTCTTAGTCATATTTTCTATATTCTTTTCCATCTCTATTATTTCATTACAATCAATTAATAATTTATGTTTATCAAAAATAAGGAAGTCTAATAATTTTTTATTAATTTTATAAGGTACAGAACTAACTTTATTAATCATATTATAAATAACATTTTGTTCTTTAATTTCTGATTTATCTTTTATAGTACCCTTATGAATAATTAATTCGTCTTGATAATCTATATTATTCAATAAATAACCACCAACCATATTCTCACTATACTTTTTAGGTTCTACAATCATAGGTAATTTTAAAGGTAAATTTAATGTTGAATTAACACGAGGTTGAATAAGACTATCATCAACTTTTAAAACATAAACTGACTCATCTCGAGCTTTATATTTTAAATCCTGTTCAATAAATTCAGATTCTAATAAAAGCTTTACTAAAACAGCACCTAATTTAAATTTAATTTTATCATCATTCAAAGAGTGACTTAATTCAGGTTGGGACTTAGTGAAATGACTATATCAAACTGTATACTTCGTTTTTTTAAATATTACTTTATCAGTATTTTTGTGATCAACACTCCCTTCACCCTTTTCATTTTCATCTTTAAACTTTTCATATTCATATTGAGTCTTTTTCTTCAATAAATACATTTTAATACATGCATCACCCATATTTATAGAAACACGAGAAAGTTTAAATTTATCAATATCATCAGTACTTTGAAAAGTACAAATTTGAAGAAAATAATATATACATATATTTAGTATACTATTTTTAGGTAAAGAATTAATAACTTCTTTAAATATATGTTCATCTTTTTTAAGTTTACCATTATTTAAATAAAATATATAGTCGTCAAGCTTAGAAATTAAAATTTCTTGTTTGGAAAATATAAACTTCTTTAACTTAGATGTTAATAAATCTAAATTAATCCCTGAGATAGAAGCTTTAGAATCATCAAAAAGTAATTTATATTGTTCAAAAACTAACTTTTCAATCTCAATTTGTGTATCATTATTAGCTAAATATTTGTTGTTATCACACTTAATCAATAAACTCTTAAGAATATTAGTTAATATATTACTTCTATTAGATTTACTATTAATGTTTTCCATAGTATATGTCTTTAAAGTTGAAAACAAACGTTTAGAAGTACTAATATAACTTCTATTAACTCTTTGTTTAGTACTAAATGTATCAAATAATAAACCTCCATATATAGGTCATCTACGACTAAATATAATTAAAGAGGATAAATCATTAAAACTACAATAGTATAAAAACATAATTATTCTATTATATAAAATATTTATGTGTCTACGTCTTAAATTAACGGTATTAGAAAAATAACTTTTTAGTATTAAAATAAATTTCATTGTAAATTAAAAATTGTTAGGCGTTATCTGGCATAGTAATAAAAATAATTAAAATGCTCGTCTCTCACGCCTCGGAGGTTTTCCCTCATGATTTTGCTAATGTAAATACTTTATTTTATAAAGGTGTGCGAAGCAGTCCTGACTATAAATATTATGATTTTATTGGTACTAATATGGATAAAAAATTGTTTATAGATACATTGTATAAAAATGATTGAGATTTCAAGGAAGAAGCTTGTAAATACCTTAGTGCTGATTTAATTAGTTTATTTCAAGTTCTTAGAAGTGCTAATAAGACTATGTTTTTGACATTTAATATTAATATTACAGACTCTTTAACTATTTCTGGATTAGCTAATAAAATATTTAGAAGATATCATTATAATGATGAAAATATACCTTTAATAAATAATAAGAAATATTATGAAGATATTAAACAAGCTTATTATGGTGGTTGTACAGAAGTATATAAACCTTATGGTAAGAATTTATTTTATTATGATGTTAATAGTTTATATCCATATGTTGCTTTAAATTCTTTACCTGGACTTAGTTGTACTTATAATGAATATTATAATGATATTTCACCTGATATAGAAAACTTATTTGGTTTTTATTATTGTAAAATTGATACAACTAATACTAGTGTTAAATATATAGGATTATTACCTTATAGAACTAAAGATAAAGGTCTATTATTCCCATTAGGTAAATGAGAAGGTTGATATTTTAGTGAAGAATTAAAATTAGCACATAAATATGGTTATAAAATACAAATTATTAAAGGTTATAGTTTTTCTAAAAATGAAAATGTTTTCAAATCTTATATAGATACTTTATATAAAATTAAGTCTAATAAGAATACTAAAAAATCTTTGAAAAATGTAACTAAATTATTATTAAATAGTTTACTAGGTAGATTTGGTTTAAGATTAGATTCTAATATTACGGATATAGTCGGTGAAGAAAAACAATTTGATAGAATTGCATCTACTAGAGCTATAAACTCATATGTTCAACTTAATAATAATACTTATTTAGTTAATTATAATACTGACATTGATCTTGACATATGTAAAGGATCTTCTGTAGATATTTCTAAAGTTAGTGATATATTAGTGAATAATGAAAATGTTACTAGAAATAAATACGATAGTGTATCCGTTCCTATTAGTGCTGCTATTACAGCTTACGGAAGAATACATATGGCTAAAATTAAATTAGAAATCCTAAACAAGGGAGGGAAAATTTATTATTCAGATACTGATAGTATAGTTACTAATATAGAACTACCTGAAAGTATGGTAAATAATAAAGACATCGGAAAACTAAAGTTAGAACATAAAGTTAAAGAAGCTTATTTTATTAGTAACAAAACTTATTGTATTATTGATAATAATGATGAATTAACTAAAAATGCTAAAGGTGTTAATAAGAATCAATTAACTCTAAAAGATTATCAAGATATGTATACTAAAAATAAATCTATTACTACTGTAAGAAAAGACTTTGTAAGAGGTAAACTGAAATTGAACTAAAGTTTATGATGTTGATATTACGATTAATCCGGATAGTTATTCTAAAAGAATGAAACTATATAATCAAAATAATTTATGAGTAGATACAAAACCTTTAGTTATTGAAAATAATGAATTACTAGATACTAACATGGAAAACATTAATATAAATTTAGAATCTAATTTATCACTATTATTCTTTGAGGGTATAACACTATTTAAATCCGTCTATCAAATATTTTATAAAGAATATATTATATCTTAGTAGTAAAAAACTATTTAGTTTAATCAAATATATATCTTTTTATAATACATTTAAATTATTTTCTAGTTTAACTTTAAGTCTACTTTTAATTTACAAAATTGACCTTTTACAAAATTCTATTAATACTTTATTTAGCCTGTGTCTAGGTATGAGAAGTGAATTAATATTGTTATCAGATACTATACCTATATTATCAGTGCAGATTAATGCTGTAAATGCTAATATTAATTCTGCTTTATTAACTATAAATAAGAATTTTCAGATTCTTAATACACATTTATATTATCAAGATGCTATATTGAATAATCTTTATCATAATAATGTTTGAAGTCAATCTAGTGAAGAGATAAATAATATGATGACTTTACAATCTCCAAATAGTATAAATACAGATATTGTAAATACATGATCAACTTATTATCCAAATAATCTTGAAACTAATGTAATTATTAACAATCCTGGATTAAATTTAAATATTAATCCTAATCCTATGAATATATTCAGAATACCTAATAATATGAATTCTAATATAATACATAATTTTAATCCTAATATAATAAATAATATTAATCCGTTAATTTTTGGTAAAATGATTAATTTTAATAATGCTCAAGGAATGGATTTTATACATCATAATAATATGATTATCAATAATGCTATGGACATAATTAGAAAATTATCATTTAGGCCTAATGTTGACGATCTTATTCAAGAAAACTTAAATACGGTTAATAATATCTCTGAAGATACTTCTTTAGTAGGAACTACAAATAGATATATTTCACGTTTAGCATTAATAGTAGGACTTCTATCCGTAGGCGTATTAGGTGGTAATTGATTAAGACCAGCAAGTAAAATAATTATAGCTACAGTATCAAATACAAGCCTATAATAAATAGTTTACAAAATTCAAAGATTTAACTTGATGGATGAAAAAAACATAAAAAATTCATAGTCTCTACTACTATACGTAGTAAAATATGCCGTAGTCTAATAGGTAGGACATAAATTTTTGGTATTTACTAGTAGGTGTTCGAATCACCTCGGCATAATAGGTAAGTCATAATTTTTTGGAGGGAGGGAGGGAGGCAGCAGCACAAAAGGTGGTTATAGTTCAACAGGTAGAGCAACTGTATGTGGCACAGTAAGTTCTTGGTTCGAGTCCAAGTATCCACCCTTTTAAGTCTAGGTTGCTTAAATGTTAAAATGCTATTAGATTTATATATATGTGTATTCTATATGTATTTTATATAAATTAAATATGTATTTTTAGTATAATTATTTTCATTTATTTATACGAAGTACAACCATGAAATGCATGTCCATAGGTATAAATATATAAGCTAAAGCTAAAGCGACCCTGAATTATTATATAATAATTCCTTCATCAATTTTAATATTTAGTTGTTTAGAAGGATGATTCGGAAAATCCTTCTAAAGATTTATATGAAAATTCTATACACTAGAATTTCTTTTTACTTGTATTTGTATTTTCTGTACATATATAGTAATTAATCTATTATATACAGATTATGTTTATTGTATAGATGATGAAACGATTAAAAAAGTACAAGAGGAAGCAAATAAAGTTAAACTTGATACTAATGTAAGTATCGAAAATGTAAATATACCAAGTTCTATATCAACTGGACTTGTTAATTTAGGATTAGCGGGAGCCGTAGGGGCAGGTACAGCAGGTGCAGCAAAAGTTGTTAAAAGTAGTGCAGGAATAACACCTCTAGCTAAAATGGTATTATGGCCGGAACTGCTTTATTAACAGGTGCGGTAGCTACAACTGTTAATACAGTTAATACTATTATAAATAAAAAAATTGACAAAAGCTTTACTGAAGAGGTTAAGTTAATGCAAGTAAAAGAGGAATCTAATTCTTCGAAAGCAGGAGCTAGTTCTACAGGGTCAAGTTCACCCAATTCACCTAAATTAGATCCAAGTTTACCTAAACCCGGTGATGATGGACCTGCAGCTTTTTCAATTGAGCCTTCTGCAGATATAGATACAATAATGGCTTTATTAAATGCTAATTATGTAGTACACATTTGTATTATAATGTTTATATGAAGTATATTTATTTTGTTTTTATCTAATAAAGTAGTAAATAATCAATGAAAATTAGAAATTTTCAACAAAATTCTAGGTGAAAAGGTTCACTACTTTATATTAAAAGCTTTAAAATTTACAAGTAAATCTAATAATATTTTTCTAATCTTTGCTATTATATTACTTATAATAGCTAGCTTATTAAGTTTATATATATCTTATTTTTTGTGCTGGCTGCTGCTTCGCTGCAGCAGGAAAATATAGATATTATAGCTGATATAGTTAAAGCATCTAAAAAGTAGTTATATATTACTCTAAATAAATATTTGGTATATTAATTAATTAGTATATCAAGCTTCAATAGTTTAACAGGTTAAAACTCAGATTTCATATGTCTGTAATGGAAGTTCGACCCTTCCTTGAGGCTAGCTATTTTAGCTAAACCCTATGTTAGCTAGGGTGCAGATTTTATATTAATTTAAGTCATGATAATAATATCAATTATTTCTCTTTTACTTTCAAATGCCGTTAATTTAAGACGTGATATCTCTATTCTATATAATAGAATAGCTATGATTATATTAGCATATTGTATCTTAAATGATATAGCCTCTTTAAGTGTAGTTACTAAAGGTATAGCTCTACATGGAGGTTTATTATTAGTTACAAATATAACACAAATATTCCATATTTTCTTATTTTTAGTTAGTATATTAATATTAACATTAACTAGCTTCTATCCTAGAAAAGTGTGAGTATCAGAATATTCATCTATAAAAGATTTAATCTTTAATAACTTTGTTTATTATAATACAAAAATAATAAATAAAATGGGAGAACATCTTAAAATAATAGAATACCCTGAACAACAGCTTGGGAGGCTGTAATATTTATGGGGGAAAACTGCCAAATTCCGGGGAAGCCCTAAAGCTTTTGATACCAAATCTGGTTGAATTTTACCGTGGTGGATGAATTAATTACTCATGTATGGTAACAAGTCAAAAGATTCTTGAAAAAGGAATGGGTAATCGCGGATCTAAATCAAATATAGATAACACTTTATTTGTAAAAGAGCAACGAGTAGATGGTAGTTGCATAGGGTGAACAACTCGTCCTATGTTAAGGTATACTCTTAGAGGGTTCGAAAGAATTACCTGAGCTGGAATCCCTTCTAACCAAATTCTAAATAAACAACTATATTCAACAACTAAAGTTTCAAAAAATCTTATTGTATCTGAATTATATACTAATAACGAAGATAGTTTTAGTTTAAACCCTTGATTTGTAACAGGGTTTACAGATGGAGATGGTTCATTTTCTGTTTCTATTGCTAAAAAAAAATCAGGTATAGGGTGAAAGATTCAACCTGTGTTTAGTATAGGGTTAGATTCAAAAGATTTAGATATTTTAGTTCAAATTAAAACTTTATTTAAATCAGGTAAAATCTATACTAGTAAAAGAGGTATAATTTATTATACTGTAGGTTCAACAAAAGATATAATAAAATATATCCTACCCCATTTTGACAAGTATCCTTTATTTTCTCTTAAATTAAAAGATTATTTAGTGTTTAAAGAGATAGTTCTTCTTATGGAAAAGGGGGAACATAGTACCTTACCTGGTCTATTCAAAATCTTCTCTTTAAGAGCTATTTTAAACAAAGGACTACCGGAGATAGTAAAAAGTGAATTTCCGGACATAAATCCTGCTACTGTACCAGAGTTTAAGATATCCCCTATCTTAAATCCTCATTGGTTATCAGGATTTATAACTGCAGAAGGGTCTTTCTTTATTTCTCTCTATCCTAATGAGGAAAGAAAAGCCGGATATGCAGTAAGTCTAATATTTAGTTTAAGTCAACACATTAAAGATCTAGAATTACTAGAATTAATTGTAAAATACTTGGGATGTGGTATAGTTAGAAAACCTAATTCTCGTGAATCAGCTGAATTAGTTATCACTAAATCAGTGGACATTAACCTCAAATTAATACCTTTCTTATCTAAATATACTCTTTTGGGAGTAAAGTTATTAGACCTCGAAAGATTTAAAAAAGCATCTCTTTTAATAGAAAATAAAGTGCACTTAACATCAGAAGGAATTGTATTAATAAAAGCTATTAAAGATGGAATGTATAATAGATAATTGTAAGGTTAATTTAACTGTGCAAGCGACCCATATCTACGATTAGGGGTACGATTTAGTTAAATTAAAGGTTATAATTTCAAGTTGTAAAGTTCAAAGTTCATTATTTAGAATTTGTATGATAAATCCAGTTACCACGTTAATTTTATTATTTATTATTACAGGTGCAGTATTCTTAATGTCAACTAATGACTTAGTATCTATCTTCTTAGCTATAGAATTACAAAGTTATGGTTTATATATATTAAGTACTGTTTATAGAAATTCAGAATTATCTACTACAGGAGGTTTAATATACTTCTTATTAGGTGGATTAAGTTCTTGTTTTATCGTGCGCCGTTGCGCTGTCTTTTACTACGAGTTTAAAAGACTTAGTTATTATCCATATATAACTCCGGCATCAGAGTTAGGTGAAGGGGAAAGCCCGACATTGAACTTAGCATCTCTGTTAGAAGGTGGGACAGGACTGATCCAGTTAGGTCTAGTAGCCCATCGAGCCGAGCCGTCTATGAGCAGAGCTATACTGCCCGAACCCAATTTACCAGGTGTCTCTACAAGAGGACTATGTTCAGTCTGGATAAGAATATATGCATTGTGCACGATTTTGAGGTGAAGAATTGTGCAATGGATCAACTGCAACCAGGATACAATAAGTATTCATAACGTAAAGAGTTGGGGCTCTAAGGACGGATTAATAAAAGTAAAAGATAGAACTACGGGATTGCCTAAAGCCCTAAAGGGCCATGGTAACAGAGGAGTCGTAGTACCATTTACGGGAAGGGCTCCAGGATTAAGTGACTGTAGATACTCCAACATCGCTGGAAGTTCCAGTACAGTATCAACTGACGGTTTTGGTAAAATACAGAAGATTAACGAGCTTTGTGTTGATAATAAACATTTCATAGTGAAAGATAAATTATATAGATTGTTATATGATAGAGAATTATACTACGCGGCTTACCAAAAATTAAAAAGTAAGCCTGGTAACATGACTCCGGGGATAGTCCCTACTACGCTCGACGGAATGTCCGAAGAAGTTATAGTAGAGATTATCCAAAGTTTGAAGGAAAATACGTTCAAATTCCAACCAGGAAGAAGAGTATATATTCCAAAGGCAAACGGAGGACAACGTCCATTGACTATAGCGCCACCCAGAGATAAACTGGTACAAGAATGTATTAGATTGATCCTGGAAGCGATATATGAACCCTCATTCGAAGATAACAGCCACGGTTTTAGACCTAACAGAAGCTGTCATACCGCACTGAGAAGTGCAAGACAGAAATTCGTTATGGCCAAATGATTTATCGAAGGGGACATTACTCAATGTTTCCCATCAATAGAACATGACAAACTTATGAGCATACTTAACGAAAGAATCGAAGATGTAAGATTCCTAGATTTAATACGTAAGGCTTTGAATGCTGGATACATGGAATTCAATACTTTCTCGCATTCGGTGGTGGGGACTCCACAAGGATCTATAATAAGCCCTCTCTTGGCCAATATATTTCTGGACAAATTCGATAAATTCATATTAGAATTAAAGAAAGAGTTTGATGTGGGTTCCAGAGCGACTATCAATCCTACATATAAGAAATTATCAATTAGGAAAGAAAGAGCTAAAACTATCCCAGATAAATTAGCTTTACAAAAGGTCATAAGATTGATACCCTCTAAGCTAGAAATAGACCCTAAATTCAAAAAACTGGAATATGTAAGATATGCAGATGATTGAATTATAGGAGTGAGAGGATCTAAAGATGACTGCAAAGAGCTAATGAGAAAGATTAGCGTGTTTTTGAAAGGATCAATGGGTTTAGAGCTTTCGGAAACGAAAACCAAAATCACAAATGCTAATAAAGAACACGCGGAATTCCTATCGGTCAGAATAAAAAGAAGTGCTCACGAAACATACTCTGTCAGAAGAGGAGTTCCTAGCAGAAATGTTAAGAACATGAGACTTACTGCACCGATAGACAAAGTTACAAAGAAATTAGCTAACAATGGGTTTTTAAAGGAGAATACGCCTTACCCTAAATTCATTTGAATGCAGGAACCAAAAGATGCAATAATAATATTATATAATTCTGTTTACAGAGGTATTACTCAATATTATAGATTTGCGGAGAATTTTAATGATTTATCAGCCAAAGTACATTACATACTGAAAGAATCATGCGCTAAATTATTGGCAGCAAAGTTCAAGGCGGGAACTCAAGCAAAGATATTTGCTTCATTTGGTAAAGATCTTAAGGGTCAAGACAAACACGGGTTTTCTAAAATTATCCTAGGAATCAATACGGCCGCATTCAGCTATAAAGTAGATGATATATCGCTAAGATTTAACGCAAAGGGAATATCAAAAGCTTCTTTGGAAGGACTTACATGTGCGGTTTGTGAATCGGACTACAGAGTAGAGATGCATCATGTTCGTATGATGAAGGATTTAAATCCTAAAGCCAACGAAATAGATAAAATCATGGCTTTAAAGAAACGTAAACAAATACCGTTATGTAGAAAATGTCACATGGAACACCATAGTAGGAATAACAAGAAAACACAAAGTAACGAATCTAATGCTTAGTCTGGAGAGCCGTATGATGGGAAACTATCACGTACGGTTCGGGAAAAGGGGAGTATTCTGGTAATAGGGATGCTTCTCTAGTTCATTTATTAGGTACAGCTTTAATATATGCCAATTCAGGTAGTACAAGTTTAGATGGTTTATACATTATTACAAGTATAAGTGACGTAAGTTCTACAGACTTATGATACAAACCTTATTATATAAATTTATCTTTAGTAATATTTACTATAGGATTCTTATTTAAAATAAGTGCAGCACCATTTCATTTCTGATCTCCTGATGTATACGACGCAATACCTACAATAGTTACTACTTTTGTAGCTTTAATTGCTAAAATATCTATATTTATACTGTTATTACAATTAGTTTATTATACTAATAATCGTTTCGAGCCCTCGGCTACAGAAATGAGCTGAACATCTATATTATTAATGAGTTCATTATTTTCATTAATAGTTGGTACAGTTGTAGGTTTAACTCAATTCAGAATTAAAAGACTATTAGCTTATAGTACAATATCTCACCTAGGATTTATGTTATTAGCTTTAGGTATTTCTAGTGTTGAATCAACACAAGCTTTCTTATTCTATTTAACACAATATACAATAAGTAACTTAAACGTATTTATTATATTAGTTGCTATAGGTTTCTCTTTATATTGCTATACTAGTGATAATAAAGAACATGAAGAATTAATGGATAAAACTAATTCTCCTATACAATTAGTTAGTCAATTAAAAGGTTACTTCTATATAAATCCAGTATTAGCTATAAGTTTAGCTATTACAATCTTCTCATTTGTAGGTGTGCCTCCTCTAGTAGGATTCTTCGGTAAACAGATGGTATTAAGCGCAGCTTTAGATAAAGGATTAGTATTCTTATCTTTAGTAGCTATACTAACAAGTGTAGTAGGTGGTATTTATTACTTAGGTATAATAAAAGAAATATTCTTCAGTAAACCAGATTATAAAGTAAATACTTTATTAGAAAATTTAACATTAAAAGGTAATGTATTAGACAGTAATAGAAATGTTGTTAGAAGTGTAAACTTCAAATACAACAATATAGCTATCTCAAGTCCAATAGCTTTTGTTATATCTATTATAACATTAATAATATTATCATTTATATTCATAAATAAAGAATGGCTAAGCATGGGTAAAGAAAAACTTTTGTCATTTTTTTATAAAATAAATTTAACATACAAATCTATTAGATGTTTTTATTTTCTTAAAACATATTCTACTATATTTTTTAAAAATTATACTACAAATATTCACAATTACAATCATAAGTTTATAGATCCTTGATTTATTACAGGATTTACAGATACTGAAGGTTCATGGTACATTTAGAAAAAAATCAAGATAAATGAAGAGTAAGACCTACATTTCAAATAAAACTTGATATAAGAGATTTATCATTATTAGAAATGATAAAAATATATTTTAATAATATTGGTTCAATTAATGTTTCTAACAAAGAATGTGTTTATAAAGTAAGATCATTAAAAGAAGTAGATACAATAATATCTCACTTTGATAAATATACTTTAATTACTAGCCTCCGGCTACAGAAAAAAGCAGACTTTGAATTATTCAAATTAATTATTAATAAATTAAACAATAAAGAGCATTTAACTTCTGAAGGTTTACAAGAAATTGTTAATATGTGTGCTTCAATGAACTTAGGTTTATCTTCAACTAATAAAAATAATTTTGCTAATACAATACCAGTAGTTAGACCATTAGTTGAGAACATGACAGTGCCTCACCCTCAATGAATGGCCGGGGTTTGCATCCGGAGAAGGATATTTCTCTATAAATACTAGTATACAAGCAGAAAATAAGTCTGTTTCATTAAGTTTTAGAGTTTCTCAGCATATAAAAGATGAAGAATTGTTAAAATCTTTTGTTAATTATTTTGGTTTAGCTTGCGCAGGGAATTTTTATTATCATGATAAAGATAAAAAAGCTGTGATTTTCGTTGTTAGAAAATTTGGGGATATTAATTCTAATATAATACCTTTCTTTAATAAATATAACATTATAGGTGTTAAATGTAAAGATTTTATAGACTGATCTGAAGCAGCTAAAATAATAGAATTAAAAGATCATTTAACAGGAGAAGGATTTAAAAAAATATGTAAAATAAAAGAAAATATGAATTCATATAGAATTTAATAAAATATATACCAAATACAAGGATTGCCCCCTTATATTATACATAACCTGTGTATAATGATTGTAAATTGGATAAATTGCAAGAAACCTTATTAGAAAATAAACAACTTGCAGCGAAGTTTAATATAATTAAATTTATTAAAACCGTTCAACGACTAAATTACCTATATGTATAAAACATCCAATATTACTTAAAGTAATAAAGACATAGTCTGAACAATATAGAAATATATTGAAATATTAATAATAATAATTATTAATAATTAACAATCTTGACCATATTGGTACAAATCTTATTTAACTGTTAAATGAGTAGCGTAACTTTCTTATTTATTCTTGTATGTGCTATAGCTATCTTATTCTTAGTTCTTAATTTCGTATTAGCACCTCATAACCCTTATCAAGAGAAATATAGTATATTCGAATGTGGTTTCCACAGTTTCTTAGGACAGAATAGAGCTCAATTCGGAGTTAAATTCTTCATATTTGCATTAGTATATCTAATATTAGACCTAGAAATATTAGTAATATATCCTTTTGGTATGAGTGGATATGAAAATGGTGTATACGGTTTAATAATAGTATTACTATTTATAGGTATCATAACAGCCGGATTCGTATTCGAATTAGGTAAAGGAGCCTTAAAAATAGATAGTAGACAATCATATAACTATTTCAACAAATCAAAAAAATTTGTTAATACATTTATAGAAAACAAATAATCAATAATTAAATAATTTTTATGCTGCAGCTAAACAAGCTAAAGCTAATATAAATAAAGTATTATTTACGAGGCGTAGCCGCCACTAAATTCGTCTTTATTATTTTGTGAAATTTATATTTCTAACTAAAAAGCATAACAATTTACGAGATTTTTATTTTTTAATATTATACAAATATTATGTTACAATCATCAAAAATATTAGGAGCAGGATTAGCAACAGTAGGTGTTGCAGGAGCTGGAGTAGGAATCGGAGTAGTATTCGGATGTTTAATTTTAGGTGTTGCTAGAAACCCTTCATTAAAAAACCAATTATTCACTTACTCAATATTAGGATTCGCTTTCTCAGAAGCTACAGCGTTATTCGCTTTAATGATGTCATTACTTTTATTATACGTTGCATAATACGTATTAATTAAAGATTTTTTAATTATAAGGGCTTGGGTGGGTAGGGATGTTAGTATAACTAACCAAAAAACAATTCTATTTTAATTAGAAATTTTATTATTATAAAAACTATGAAATTTAATTTTAATTCTATATGAAAATATATTGCAGGAGGAGGTACTGTTCTGGGGTATCAAGCCTTCTATGAAAGAATTACCAGTAAACAAAAAGCTGAAGAAGTTAATAGAAATATTCAAGATATGAATCAAAAAATTGATTCATTATATGATAATATGGAAAAGACTAATAAAGATAAAAATGAAATTATAGATATGCAAAATTCGTTTAAAGAAGTTAAAAATTCTCTTAATGAATTATCAAATATAAATAAAAAGTATTGAGATAAACCTAGCGAAAATGTTGACGAAAATTTTAGTAAATTCTTCGAATCTTATAAAGAAGAATTTGGTTGGGCTTTTGAAAGAGCTCAAGAAATAACTGACAAAGTAAACAAAAAATACAGTCAATTTGAAAGTTCTATAAACAAATTAGCTGATGATAATTATGTAATAAAATTAATTAATGAATTCAATAATTATTTATCAAATTTAACTATAACAGAAATTTGTTTGGTTATTAATATCAGTAGTTCTATTTTTGTCTTAACTTGTCTTGTTACCATATTATTTTCTGTATATGGTAATAAATTAATAGATAAGCTTAATTTAGAACAGAAATATCCTAAATTAGCTTCTTTTATTAAATTAAGAGTTAAATTACAACATACTTATGTATTTATTAACACTTTACTTATTATCATTGCTTTAATATTAATGATTATTATAAATTTTATAACATTAGTAAATGGGGATTAATATGTCAAAGATATTTACTATCTACATTAATACTTTTTAAAAGAATAAATAATCATTGTATTCGGTTTAATAATGTCATTACTTTTATTATACATTGCATAATACATGATAATTAAATTATTTTTAATTATAAGGGCTTGGGTGGGTAGGAATGTTAGTATAACTAACCAAAAAACAATTCTACAAAGTATAAATAACCTTTGTTATTCTATACATAATTAGAAATTTTATTATTATTACAAGCTTCGCAATGAAAAATTTATTAAATTCATTTGTATCTTTTGACGCACCTGTAGCTTGAGGTATTTACTTCCAAGACAGTGCTACACCACAAATGGAAGGATTAATAGAATTACATGATAACATTATGTATTACTTAGTATTAATCTTATTCGCTGTGGGATGAGTATTATTCTCAATAATAAGAAATTTTGCTGCTGCAAAAGCACCTATATCACACAAATACTTAAATCACGGTAGAGAAGTGCCTATTCAAAAGTATACTAAAAATAATAAGTTTTCTATTTCTAATAATAATATTACACGTACTTATAGTACTTTACCTGACAGCTCTTCTGAAGCCTGCGCAAGCTCTAATGTGCCTTAAGGTATATGAAAATCCCTTTTCTATAAGAAAAGATATTTATAAAGAAAACCAAGATAAATCAGGAATTTATATGTTTACTAATAAATTAACAAACGATATATATATAGGACAATCTATAAACTTAGCTAATAGATTTAAAAATTATTTTAATAGTTATTTAAAACATAAAGATAGTTTAGTAATTTCAAGAGCATTAATTAAATACGGTTTTTCTAATTTTTCTATTACAATTTTAGAATATTGTGAAATTTCGGATTTAGTTAATAGAGAACAGTATTATTTTGATAAACTAAAACCTAAATATAATACATTAAAGATCGCAGGAAGTTCTCTTAACCATAAACATACTGAAGAAACTAAAATGAAAATTAGTGATTCATGCTTTAGCTTGCGCAGCCCAAAAGGAATTTATGTGAAGAAAAAATCAGCTTTATTTGGTCGTACTGCCTCATATGAAACTAAAGCCTTAATGAGTATAAGTAAATTAAAAGAAAATAATCCTTTATTTGGTCAAACTCATAAGGAATCTAGTATTGATTTAATGAAGCAAAAAGCTTTAGGTAGAATTCATACTGAAGAAACTAAATTAAAAATGAGTTTGGCAAGAGGTAATCCTATATATATATATGAAAAATGTTCATCAGAAGGTTTTAAATTAATAGGTAGTTTTGTTTCTGCCAGAAGAGCAGGTAAATTTTTAGAAATAAGTGGTAGTACTATTATAAGATATAGAAATTCAGGAGAGATCTATAAAGATAGATATAAATTCTCTGCGAAGCAGCCCTGCTGCTTCGCAGCAGGGGCTACTCAACTTATTATAAAAGATTAGGATAACTATGAATCAAATTCCACTATATGCTGGAAACTCCTAAAGCCTTAAGTACTTTTAAATAGTGACAATCTTAATGGATGTAACAATGGATAATCAGCAGGAAACCAAAGATAATTTTATTATTGAGTAGGATCCTCAGAGACTAGACGTGGAAACTTATGCAAATAGGTAAGATATAGTCCAGTTATGTAGGAAACTGCATAAGTATTTTGACTTTAATCGAATTAATATGAACTATAACACCTGCTGTTATATTAATATTAATCGCATTCCCTTCATTTAAATTATTATATTTAATGGATGAAGTAAACGATCCTTCAATGACTGTTTTAGCAGAGGGTAATTCCAAAAGGAATGGTGGCCCTAAATCATTTATGTTAAATAAAATAGAAAACGCCTTTAATGTTAGATTCTCGACTAACATGTTAACATTAACAATAAGAGGTAAAAAAAACAATAACAAGTACTGTAAATATATATATAACAATTTCCACACTAAAGTAGCAGCCAAAAACAGAATAGGTCCCCATAACGCAGATATAATATCTGTTCTATTTGGATCTTTACTAGGAGATGGTTATGCTAATAGTAGAACAATAGAGGGAGTAAGATTCTGTTTTAGACAAAGTCTAAAACATAAAGATTATTTGTTTTGATTAAATCTATTTTTTTTAGAAAGAGGTTATTGCTCTAATCTAGAACCGAGAAAATATACTAGACCCTTGAAAGGAAAAATTCATTATGGTTATGAATTTAATACTTATACTTTCAGGAGCCTGAAATGAATACATTCAATGTTTTATAAAAACGGTATAAAATATATAAATCCTAATATGGTAGAGTATATTACACCTTTATCTTTGGCAATTTGAATAATGGATGACGGAGGTTTAGCTAAACCTGGTCTAAGATTATCTACTAACAGTTTTACATTTGAAGAAGTAAAATTATTACATAATATGCTTACGACAAAGTTTAACCTAGATTGCACTATACAACATTTAAATTCTATAGATAGACAATCTATTTATATAAAAGGATCATCTATTACAAAGCTTAAAGAGCTGGTATTACCTTATATGCACACATCTATGCATTATAAACTTGGCTTATAAAAAACCATATATATATATATTAATAAAAAATATAGTTAATGAAGTGATAAAAGCTATGTTACAATAATAGTACAAAAAAAAAAGTTTTCTAACCACTTCGCACATATTTGATAGTCGTGATATAAATATTTGTATATTTGTATCTAAGTATTCGACGGAATACTTAAAGGAAAATATTATCAGGCAAAGACCTAATTTCCTTTGGCGACACTAGTGAAAACAGTTAAAATATTATAAATGTATCATATTATAATACAAGACTGTCAGTAAATAATTTGTTTTTTATATTTATTGCAACAGACTGGGTCACTGGTGGGTGGCTGAAATGCTGCTTAATGTACAGTCGAAAAAAAAATATTTAGATAATTTTGCACCAATGATACTGAAGCTACCAATACCCTGATTTTATAGATTCTAACGAAGAATTTATAGAATTTGATTCATATATCGTACCAGAATCAGACTTAGAAGACGGTGGATTAAGAATGTTAGAAGTGGATAACAGAGTTATAGTTCCTGAATTAACACATATCAGATTTGTTATAACATCTGGAGACGTTATACACTCATTTGCTTGTCCTTCATTAGGTATAAAAACTGATGCATATCCTGGTAGATTAAATCAAGTATCAGTATTTATTAACAGAGAAGGTGTATTCTATGGTCTCGAACAATGGCCAAAACTGTAGTGAACCTACGGTTAAAAATCATCAAATTGCGGGAAACTCCTAAAGGAATCTTAACCAAGTAAGTATGGTAACATAACTTATGGCACAGGTAATGACTCGTGGTACGGTAAAATCAAGATTTATTATTCAATGGACAATCCGCAGCCAAGTACCGAATACTTATAAGTACCGGTATGCAGTTCATCGACTAGACGGTGGTTGGTGTTATTATAATTAATAATGCTTAAGGTATAGTCAAACCCCACTTGAAAGAGTGCAGAAAAATATGAATATTTGTATTTTTTGTTAAATAGATATATATTAATTTATTAATTATATTTAGGGATCTCTACAATAGTTTGCTAAACTTATTTTAATGTAAAATAAATAATTAGTACCAACACAAGAAACACTTGTCTTTCATATGAAAGACTATTGTAGTATTGCATGATACAATTAGTAGAAGTGTTTCTAATAATCACTTCATATTTGATAAACGTGCTGGATTAGGTTCTATAGCGGCTGTATCTTTAACTAGATGCTTTAGCTCAAGTAGATCCTTTAATTCAATTAGACCTCTGGTAAATAACCCTGAGTCTATAGCGTTAGAACATATAAATAGTGGAGAACCTATTACTTCGTCAGTTATCAATAAAGTATTATTAAATCAAAATTTATCAGTTACTAATTCAAAATTAGAAGAATTATTAAAAGTTCAAGGTATTGAAATGGACCTTCCTATATCAACACCACCGGAAAATAATCAATTTTTAGATCAATTAACTGGTAAATCTAAATATAAAGGTTTCTCTGGTGTATATATCTTTATACATAAAGATTCAAATCAGAAATATGTAGGTTCATCTAATTTATTAAGACGTAGAATGGACTACTATTTCAAAGGAGATTTTCCTTTAGTGGATAAATTTTTGCCTTTACTTCGCAAAGAAGGACTAAAAGCTTTTAAATTAATAATCTTTAAATTAGATAGTAATAAATTTAGTAATCAAGATTCTTTAATATTAGAACAGTATTATTTATTAGATAAAGAATTTAACTTAAATACACTAAGAGTTGTTAATGCAGGATCCTCAAAAGGTGATCCTATTTATGTTTATGACCTAGCATGTAGTACTCTTTATTATCATGCTAAATCTAAAATAGAATTAAAAAGAATATTAAAGATACATACAGAAACTAGTAAAAAATATGTAGATTCTAAAATGCCATATCTGAATAAATTCTTGTTATTGAGTTATCCTATACCTACTGCTTTAATAAGCAATATTTCTGTGAAAGATTTAATAGCTATGATGCTAGAAGAAAGACAAAAGAATTATACATTAGGAACTCGTAGAAGTATTTCAGTGGAATTAGAAATTAAAGAAGAAAATACATTTGTAGATTCGCTTCACAAAGGTCATACTTTAAATTTCAATTCTTTAACATCTTGTATTGAATATCTAAGAGAATTAGGTTTAACTATTAAAAGAGACACTCTAACTAAATATATAAAAGACAAAAAAGTATTTCATAATTTCTTGTGTAAATACTCAGAGAATAATTTACCTGATAATTTTGAAGAAGTAGGATTAATTATTGATGAATATAAAAAATTAAAAGTTAATACAGACTTGGATTCATTAAAAATTAATAAAAAAAAATAAACCTATATTAGTAATAGGAGAAAATTTTGATAAAGAATTTGAAAGTATTATTGATACAATTAAATACTTTGATACTCTAAACATCAAGTTAGATAGAAAATCTTTAAATCTTCGTTTAAAAGATGGTAAAATTTATAAAGATTATTATTTTACTTATAAATAACTAGATAAATATTCAAAATACTTTATCCTACTAATATATCATAATGCTAATCTAATAAATTAGCTAAAAAAATCATCTTTTACATTAAATAAACGTAGAGACAACTTGCAATGTTCAGAAATATGTGGAATCTTACACAGTTCAATGCCTATAGTTATAGAATCTGTAAATATAGACAAATTTGTTCACTGATTATACAACGCTTAATTAAAGCACAGCATTATTGCAATTTTTAACTGATAAAATAATTATCAGATAAAAAGAGGTATTAGTTTAATGGTAAAACTTGATGTTACGGCCATCACAATTGTAGTTCGACTCTACGATGCCTCTAGTATAGTTTTGTTTAAAATACCTATACTAAACATGTTTAGAATAATTTGATTAAATATTTAATTAAAAATGAGTTTAACTTTAGTACTTTTTTTAATAGGAATTTTAGGGTTCGTATTTAATAGAAAAAATATAATATTAATGCTTATTTCAATAGAAATAATGCTATTATCTATAACATTCCTAATATTAATAAGTTCTATTAATCTTGATGATATAATAGGGCAAACATATGCTATATACATTATAGTAGTTGCCGGTGCAGAATCTGCTTTAGGTTTGGCTATTTTAGTAGCCTTTTATAGACTAAGAGATTCTTCTATAACTAATTATATAGCTTTAGTAAATAATACTAAAGCTAATTATGATAAAAATAATATAATTTTATTGAATCAAATAAGAAAGTATTCTACAATAAGAAATAGTAATTCAACCTTAGATCCCTGGTTTATAACTGGGCTTTTTGATGCTGAAAGTTCTTTTGTAGTAACGATTCTTAAAAATTCTAGATATAAAACTGGTTGAACTGTTCAACCAAGAATTCAAATAAAGATGCATGAAAAAGATAGGGACTTAATTAAATCAGTACAAAAATTCATAGCTTGCGCAGGAAATATAGGTTATTTAAGTGAACCTAATAATAAATCTACTGTAGAATTTAGAGTTAGTACTTTTAAAGATTTAATTGATGTGATAATACCTCACTTTGATAATTATCCTTTATTAACAAAAAAATATTTAGATTATATTTTATTTAAACAAATTGTTTCACTTATGAAAGAAAAAGAACATAGTACTTTAGTAGGCTTGCAAAAGATAGTAAACATAAAAGCATCTATTAACTGAGGTTTATCTGAAAACTTGAAAGAAGCTTTTCCTAATACTATCCTTATAAATAAACCAAATGTTAATATAACCTATAGTTCTATGTCTCCTGAATGAATAGCAGGTTTCGCTACAGGGGAATCTAATTTCTATATAGCAATACAAAAATCTGAAACTAAAAATGGTTTATCTACATCTGTACGTTTTTCTATAGCTCAAGATAAAAGAGATATACAATTATTAAAACACTTTATTAATATTTTTGGTTGTGGTTATATAAATGATTATAAAAATCGGGATGTTTGTGAATTTATTGTTACAAGAATTGATCATATAATTGAACATATTATTCCTTTCTTTGAACAGTATCGTATAGTAGGATCTAAATATCCAAATTATATAAATTTTAAACATGCAGCTTTTATTATTAAAAATAAAGAACATTTAAGTGAAGAAGGTTTAAATAAAATATTAAAATTAAAAAATAAAATTATAAAATAACTATTTTAATATTAATAATTAGTTTAAGGGCTAGAAGAATATTGGTCAAGGTGAAGTGAACCTTTGCCTAGTCTTATTTTTTAATAAGGCAAAATCTTCAAATTGCGGGAAATTCTTAAAGACAAATCTACCAAGTTAATACAGTAATGTAATTAATGGAACAGGTAATGACTCGTTGTAAGGTAAAAACGATTTGTATGAAGAAATGAAATAGATAATCCGCAGCCAAGTGCCAATTATTAATTGGTATGCAGTTCATCGACTAAATGGAGATTGGTAAATAATTATGTATAATTATTTGCTTAAGATATAGTCAGGCATAACTGAAAGGTTATGGAAATACCCAGCCTGTCTAAGGGAATTATATTCCTAAGGCAAAGGGAAAAAACGAAGAGGAAGTATCGCAATAGAATATAAATAATGTATTTAAGTATTATTATATTACCTTTATTAGGGTCTATAGTATCCGGATTTTTTGGTAGAAAAGTCGGTGTGACAGGTAGTCGTATAATTGGTTGTTCAAGTATATTGGCAACTACAGTTTTAGCCGTTATCGGTTTCTTTGAAATAGGATTTAGTAACAATCCTGTTTCTATAACTTTATTCAAATGATTAGATAGTGAATCATTTAACATGGTATGAAATTTCCAATTTGATAGCTTAACAGTGTCAATGTTAATACCTGTATTAGTGATTAGTACTCTAGTTCATTTCTATTCTATAGGTTATATGAGTCATGACCCACACAGTCAAAGATTCTTTAGTTACTTAAGCTTGTTCACTTTTATGATGATCATATTAGTAACAGGTAACAATTACTTAGTAATGTTCGTTGGTTGAGAAGGTTACCATAATGGCCTTAAATGATTAAATTTTAATAACAAAAATAATAACAAAAGACATAAATTTAATATTAATTTGCCTATACAGAAAAGATATTATTCTATTAATGTAAAATATTCTAAAGAATATAAAGACAACTATATATTAACCAATATTCAAAAAGAAGCATTAATAGGTATTATATTAGGAGACGGATTTTTAGAAAGATCTAAGCTTAGTCATAATACAAGACTTAGAATAGAACAATCTTACCCTGATAAAATTGAATATTTAGAAAGTTTATATGAGTTATTAAAACCATTGACTGCTATGGAACCCACTATATTAACTAGACATAATAAAAAGAGAAATACTACAACTCAATCTTTATATTTTAGAACTTTAGCTATGCCTTGTTTAAATTATTATTATGATTTGTTTTATGTTAATAAATTAAAAATAATTCCTAATCTTAATGAACTATTAACACCTAGAGGGTTAGCTTATTGAATTATGGACGATGGAAGTAAATCTTTTTATAATCAAACTATTTTACATACTAGAGCTTTTAAAAAAGAACAATTAGTATATATTCAAGAAGTTTTATATAATAATTTTCAATTAACAAGTAGATTAGAAGAAAAACCATTTAATCAATGAGTTATTTATATACATAAGCGTCAAAAAGTAAAATTAGTAGATATAGTCGGACCATATATGCATAAATCTATGTTATATAAAATTTAATTATAGTTAATAATAAAGATATATTAAGGAATAATAAAATAGAAGATATATCATAACGTAAAGTTATAGTTATTATTAGCGATACCGTTGTAAACGATCAACTAAGCAGAGTTAGCTTAAAGATCGTCGGTTATTTTATTGATCGCGACAGACTGGTTCAACGGTGGGTGGCTGAGACGCTGCTTAATGCACAGTCGGAATCTTTATATCTTTATAGATATACCAAGGCTTAATTTTGAAGTACAGGGATTATATACTAGCTCTTTATGTATATAATTTAAAGATTTGGTAGGAGTTTGTTCATACCTTTTAGTTAGTTTCTGATTCACTAGAATTGCAGCTAACCAAAGTTCATTATCGGCATTCTTAACTAATAGAGTTGGTGATGCTTTCTTAACAATTGGAATGTTCATATTATTATGATCTTTAGGTAACAGAAAAAATTGTAAAATTTTCAAAGACAAAAAACAAAAAATTAGTTCATTAACTCAGTATTCTTTGAATAATACTAATATATGCTTAGGTCCGTTACTTAGTAATTTTAATCCTATATCTAGTACTACTATTAGAAAGTATTCTAATTCATCTTTTGCTCCATATTTAGCAGGGTTAATCGAAGGAGATGGGCACATAGCTGTTCACGATAAAAATACACAAAAAAAAGAGTACAGACCAAAGATTATTATTGCTTTTAATATTAACGATAAACCTTTAGCAGAAAAATTATCTACTGGCTTAAAAGTAGGTAAAATTATAGATAGATCTAGTGCAGGTCATGTATTATTACAAATTTTAGCTAAACAAGAAGTATTAAAAATAATCAATTTAGTTAATGGTCATATGCGTACACCTAAAATAGAAGCACTACATAGAGCTATTCGTTGAATAAATGAAAAAGATAATAGTTCTATACCGTTATTAGGTATAGATTCTTCTTGTTTAGATAGCAATAGCTGATTAGCTGGATTTACAGACGCCGATGGGTGTTTCGGTATAACTATATACGATCGTAAGAAAAATGGAGTATTCTTAAGAACAAGTGTTCAAACTTCTTTTCGAATAGAAGTAAAACAAAATTACTCGAGAGAGGTTACTTTAGAACAAGGTGGATCTAGCTTTTTTAATATTATGAGCGAAATTGCCGGATTTTTTACCGTAAATCTATACACTAGAACTAGAAAAACCGAAGATAAAGTATTTCACGCTTTCGCAGCGGTGGCTCACAACTCAAGAAGCCATGAAGTACTTCGTATTTATTTTGATAATTATCCTTTGTATTCATCTAAGTACCTAGCATATAAAGATTGATGCCTTGTTCAAGATCTTCATAGAGGATCTTTAAGTAAAGAGAACTTAGAGAAAATAAAAGCTATTAAAAATGAGTTTAACACTAAGAAAAAAATATTTGATTTTTCACATTTGAATTCTTTACAATTTAAATAAATTGCCGTGGGAGACAGTAATGTCTCTCTTATTATATAACTATATGCGGGAAAGTCCTAAAGTCTTTTTATAGATTATTGTGAAAACTTTATATAACTGCGTACACAAAGCTTAAAAATTAAAAAGAATAGAATCTAAAAATTGTAACAACAATAGGATGAAAATGGATAATCCGCAGGAAACTAAAAATAATCCTTGATTATTTAAGGGTTCCTCAGAGACTACACGTTATACCCCCTTAAGGGGTGAAGATATAGTCCAGTTATAGCTGAAAAGTTATAAGTTTCGAATTTAGATTATAGTACAGTATTCTCAGTTGCTCCTTACATTAACGAAAATGTTATAACAATAATAGGTATTTGCTTATTAATAGGTGCTATGGCAAAAAGTTCACAAGTAGGTCTTCATATATGATTACCTATGAAGGGCTTTCCTTAAACTTCACTATATGCGGGAACATCCCGTTTTAAATCTTGGTCCACTTAAATATAGTTTATTCGGAAAAATTCAAGATGAGGGACAATCCGCAGGAAATTCAAATAGAAGTTCCTCAGAGACTACACGTGAAGCGTTTATATTGAAGGATGATTTATTTAAGTTATGATTTATAGGATTCGTTGAAGGAGACGGATCTTTTATTATTAATAAAGATGGTTATTTAGAATTTATAATTACACAATCAAGTAATGATGCTCAAGTTCTATTTATGATTAAAAAAATGTTAGGATTTGGAGTAGTCAGAGTACAAGATTCTAATAGAAAAACTCATTGTTATAGAGTTAGAGATAAAGAGAATTTATTAAAACTTATTTCTATATTTAATGGAAGTATATTTATTGAAAGTAAAAGAAGACAATTTAAATTATGATTAGAAGCTTTTAATATTAAATACAAAGAAAATGTGTTATATATAAATGGAGATTTCAAACCTAGTTTAAATGATGCTTGATTAGCAGGATTTACTGATGCAGAAGGTTGTTTTACTTGTTCTATTAGTGATAATAAGACTCAAACAGCTAGTTTAATTAGATTAAGATATATTTTATCTCAAAAAGGTAATTCAGAAAATATGGATCACTTAACAAATATTCTTGGTGGTAAAAAGCATTTTATAAAAAGTTATGATGGTTATAATGTTGTGGTAAATACCATAAAATTATCTCCTATTGTACAATATTTTAATGTTTTCTCTTTAAAAACTAAAAATTATATTACATATTTTAACTGATTAAAGATATATAAGTTAATAATTAATAAAAAACATAATAGTATTGAAGGTCTAACATTAATTAGAAAATACAAAAGTAATATGAATAAGCTAAATAATAGTGAAAAAGTATTAGAAAGTAATATACTTAAGGTTATTATAAATAAGAGATGTTTTTCAGTTATATTTTTCTTGTTAATATTATATATAATATATATGTTAATTCATGATATATTTTATGATATATTTTCACCTGTATTATGTATGGCTGGTGAGGATATAGATGGAAAAAAACAAGCAATAAATGAAGCATCTAATAATTTAAATGCTTCTAATAATAGTCTTAATGTTAATAAACCTGAAATTCATTTACACAACCCTAACATAAAAATACCTAATGAAGTAGGTACTGGTTTAGGTTTAGGTAGTACTGTGTCGGCTGGAATTTATGCATTATCTAAGTCAAAAGCCGTGAGTTCAATGCCTATAGGAGGAAAAGTTGCAGCTATAGCTGCAGGTGGAACTATAGGAGGAATTGCTTTTGTTGGAGCTAATTATTTAAATGCAATAACTCAAAAAAATGTCAAGAATTCTAGTAATGATTCTAATAATTCTTATCCTGCAAAATCTATAATAGAAGAAGGAGATAGTATGGATAATGTATTGTCTTTTCTTAATTGAAATATTATAATATGTATTATGATATTAATACTATTATTATTATTAATTTACTTGTATGTTTTTAAACGTAATAATATAAAATTTATATTAATTATTTGAATTTTCACTATTTTAATAACTATGCTATCTGTATATTTAGCTTACAGTCTTTTTGAAGATATAGATATTATTGCTAGAATATGTCATAATATTCATTCTCAAGAAAATGTCAAAATTGATTACAATTGGGAAGATGAAACAATACAATTTTTAATTATGAACACTTTATTAAGATGTTGTATTTTAAGTCTTTTATACTTATCTTTAATATTTCATGTTTATGGTGTAATTGCTAAGAATAATAATAAATTTATATTTTTGAAACGTTTATGAGGAGAATGAATTTATTCTTACTTTATAAAATCCGTTAATCTAGCAGGTAATACAAATTGAATATGAATGACAGGAATAACTATATTATTAGTATTTTCTACTTTACTTTCTTTGTTCTTTGCATTTTCTATTTTTAATTATATATATGATATAACCGAACTATATTTAAATTCTAAAAAATAACTAATACCAATCATCTTTCAATATAAATGAAGATATAGTCCGATCAGTTAAGTAATTAACTGCGTATTTATAATCAATATATATTATAAATCAACATAATCGCCTACACCTGTATCTGCGTTAATACACGCAGCTACAATGGTTACAGCTGGAGTTTACTTATTAATACGTTCATCTCCTTTAATAGAATACAGTTCAACAGTTTTATTAATATGTCTATGATTAGGGGCTATTACTACAGTATTTAGTTCTTTAATTGGATTATTCCAACAAGATATTAAAAAAATTATTGCTTATTCTACAATGAGTCAATTAGGTATGATGGTTATAGCTATAGGATTATCTTCATATAATATAGCTATTTTCCACTTGATTAATCACGCCTTTTATAAAGGATTATTATTCTTAGGTGCTGGTGCTGTTATACACGCTGTATCAGATAATCAAGATCTAAGAAGATATGGAGGATTAATAACATTCTTACCTTTAACTTATACAGTTATTTTAATAGCAAGTCTTAGTTTAGTAGCTTTCCCTTTCATGACAGGTTTCTACAGTAAAGATTTTATATTAGAATCTGCTTATGGTCAATATCACTTCAGTAGTATTAATGTTTACTTTATTGCTACTATAGGTGCAATATTTACTACATTATATTCAGTTAAAGTATTATACTTAACTTTCTTAGCTAACCCTAATGGCCCTGTGAATTATTACAAAAATGCTCATGAAGGTGATATCTTCTTAAGCTTACCATTAGTTATATTAGCTATTTTCTCTATATACTTTGGATTCTTAACTAAAGATATATTTATAGGATTAGGTTCAGGATTCTTTACTGATAATAGTATATTCATACATCCAATGCATGAAATATTAATAGATACAGAATTCGCTGTACCTACTTTCTTCAAATTATTACCATTCTTCTTTACAGTAGGTTTCTCAGCTTTAGCTATAATCTATCCAGAATTTATGCCTAAATCTGTAACAGACTTTAAATTATCTAGATTAGGATACTATGTATTTGGTTTCTTCAATCAACGTTTCTTAGTAGAATTATTCTATAATAAGTATATAGTTAACACTGTATTAGATTTAGGAGGTCAAACTACTAAAGTATTAGATAAAGGAAGTATAGAATGAGTAGGTCCTTATGGAATGAACGTTCTATTAACTAGAACAAGTAAAACTATATCAGGTTTAAGTAAAGGAGTTGTAACAGATTACGCTCTTTATATATTAATAGGAGTTTGTTTCTACTTATCTATATTTAGTTTCGTTTCAGTATATCTTGACTTAGTAAACGTTATAACAGTTACATGTGTAGTAGTTTTACTAGGAATAAGTAATTATGTAACATCAGGTAAAGAAGCTTAATATAAGCTATAATTACCCTATCCGGAGGATATCA